GCTACCTGTGGCCAACACCTCTTTCCCGGAGGTAAACCCATACAACCGTTAACCACTTCGTAGTAGTACATTGCCATCCTACCGAGGAAGGATTTGTAACTAGCATTACTATACCCCGACGCATCAGGAAAAGGCTCGCCTTCGACTCGTTGATTCGCATCGACATCAGGGTACAGCTTTATTGGCGAGATCCATGTCACTCATTCCCAGCAGCAACAGCTTGACCCCTTTGTTCTCTTATGATACAATCTTTCTCTCAAGGGAAGGAGATGGGAGAATGATGCCAGCGGTTCAGCACAGGTCTCACCGAGCCGGGATCACCGGGGATGTCTCTTCCGTACACTCCCTTGGCCATATTTCCATTAGCAGGACTCACGCAGTCATGAGGTCGTATCTGATACAGATGCCTCTCCAGCATGGGTTATTGGAGATATCTCAGACAGACTTATCCTAAGCACGAGAGCCAAACCTTAGAATTGATTCCCATCCGGATAGTGCATAATCGGTGTCTCATCCTATCCCGCCGGTAGTGGAAGATGCAATATTCCGTGCGAGGGTATAATTCTCCGAATCATGCAGCATCCATGGCTGAACGGTTAAAGCACCCGACTCATAATCGGCGAATTCACAGGTTCAACTCCTGTTGGATGCACGAAGGATTGGGGGATAGCATTTAGTAATAACGGCCAGCGGATTCGGCCTGGGGATCCAAAAGTAGGGGTCCGGGTAGGTAACTATACGGAACCTGCCACAATTGTTAGTATTTGTTGAAGTAGGATTACTTCCAATTCATAGAGGGGGAGGTAGGGGGGAGGAGATAAATTCATGAATGGGATAAAGAACCAAGTTCTTACGGAGAAAACGATTCGATTACTGCGAAATAACCAATACACCTCCGACGTAGATCCAGGATCGAGTAAGACTGAGATAAAGAATTGGATCGAAAGATTCTTCAGCGTCAGGGTGAAATCTATGAATAGTCACCGACCCTCGAGGAAGGGACGGGGAAGACGACTGACGGAAACCACGTCGAATTGTAAAAGAATGATCATTACACTCCGATCCGGTTATTCTATTCCACTATTTCTGAGTGAGTAAATACTACCGATTATTTCCGATAAGAATATGGCCATCCGCTTATATGGAGCTTATACCCCGGGTACACGCAATCGATCTGTATTAAGTTTTGGCGAGATAGTTAGATCCAAACCCCGTAAAAAATTAACCTCGGGCAGACATTCCAAAAGGGGACGTAATAGTAGAGGGATTATCACCAGTAGACACAGAGGGGGGGGTCACAAACGTCCATATCGTCAGATCGATTTTCGACGAGATAAAGAAGATGTTCCCGGAAAAATTGTAACCACCGAATACGACCCCAACCGTAATTCGTGCATATGTCTCGTGAATTACAGGGATGGTGAAGAGAGATACATACTACATCCCAGAGGATTAGGTATCGGAGATACTATCGCTTCCGGTTCTGAAGCACCTATTTCAAGTGGAAATGCCCTACCTTCGAGTGCGATTTGAACTATCAACCCACGCGATCGGAAAGAACCGATCGGGCTTAAAGCAGAGCCTGTAAATCTATCACTGATCTAATTTCAAAAGATTTCACCTCGGGGGGAAACTGAAGAGGAACAATAGCGGGTGATTGAGCCAAATAATATTCATTGGCTCCAGAGATACGATAATATGGAGAAGACTGGATTGTCTCAAGCATAAGCAGGACCAAGTAGGGTCATTAATTGCTCAGCAGGGAATGAAACACGAATTATTCACATTCGATTCGGTGGTCGGAGACGAATTCGAAGCTGTACCGTGATAATCCACCCTTTGAATAGGGAATATGAATGTTAAGTATGCCCCCTAAGTTATCCAAAACATAATAAGGTGTTAACGTGGATTGGTAAAGTCATTAAATCCGTTGCTAAGTGAAAAGAGCATAAGCCAGATGCCGGTGAGAAAACCTAGGATATCGAGGATAGAGATCGGGTGTTGGGGGATTGACCCTTAGGTACCAGTACCAATTCTTACGAGTGGTCCCTGGCACGGATACCATCTCATATATCCGGAAAGCTGTATGCCCTGAGAAAGGCTTGTACAGTTTGAGAAGGGGCTTTTCCTATCCGTGGAAGGAGGAAAAGGTCCACTTCAACCAAAATGCCTTTGGGAACATCTGTGCATAACGTAGAACTAACACCTGGTAAGGGTGGACAATTAGTTAGAGCCGCTGGTACTGTAGCAAAAACTATCGCCAAAGAAGGTCGATTGGCTACCGTAAGATTACCATCTGGAGAAGTTCGTTCAATTTCTCAGGATTGCTCAGCAACGATCGGACAAGTGGGAAACGTTGATGCCAATAACCGAGCCTTAGGAAAAGCTGGATCTAGACGCTGGCTGGGTAAACGTCCTCATGTAAGGGGCGTAGCTATGAATCCCGTGGATCATCCCCATGGGGGTGGGGAGGGCAGGGCCCCGATTGGTAGGGAAAAACCATTGACTCCCTGGGGTCGTACCGCACTCGGCGGGAGAAGTCGAAGAATCACCAAATACAGCAGTATATTCATTCTTCGTCGTCGTAGGAGGAACTGAAACAACAATGGGAATAATAAACGGGGGTGATTCACCGTGGCACGTTCATTGGAAAAAGGTCCCTTTGTAGCTGGTCATTTATTGAGAAAAATCGAGAGTCTCAATACGAGGAGGGAGAGGGGAGTAATAGTAACTTGGTCCCGTGCGTCCGCGATAGTTCCGACAATGATCGGTCATACAATCGCTGTTTATAACGGGCGGGAACATTTACCCATTTATATAACGGATCGTATGGTAGGGCACAAACTGGGAGAATTTGCACCCACTCGTAATTTTCGGGGGCATGCAAAAAGTGATAAAAAATCTCGTCGTTAACCAATCGGGAAGTAATATTCAATGGAAACTGATGACGACTCAGAAAAAGAAGTCCGAGCTTTGGCTAAATATGTCGACGCATCAGCCTATAAAGTACGCAGAGTGATCGATCAAATTCGTGGTCGTTCGTACGAGGAAGCGCTGATACTACTGGAATTCATGCCCTATCGGGCATGTTATCCGGTATTGCAATTAGTCTCTTCTGCAGCTGCAAATGCTAGTCATAATTCGGGATTGGGGAAAGCTAATATCTTCACCAGCGAAGCTAAAGTAGATGAGGGTTCCGCATCTAAGAGATTTCGACCCAGAGCTCGAGGACGTGCTTATCCAATACGCAAACCTACCTGTCACATAACAATTGCGATGAAAGCGAAATTTAAATAGCGGTACTTTCAGGGAAATTTGTTAATTGAACGGTAGTCTATTAAAAAGGAAGAGATGTATGGGACAGAAAATCCATCCACTTGGTTTTCGACTTGGTGCAACTCAGAATCATTGTTCCCACTGGTTCGCGCGGCCAAAAGATTATTCAAAATCTATCGCAGAAGATAGGAGAATACGTGATTGTATCGATAAATATGTGCGAGAGAGTGTAAGAAATTCATTCAATTACGGAGGAATCGCACGTATCGAGATTCAGAGAAAGACGGATCTAATTCGGGTCGAAATACATACGGGCTTTCCGGATTTGTTGATGGAAGATCATGGTCTGGGGATTGAACGATTAAGGGCGAATATACGTAATGTATTGAATCATAAGGATCAAAAACTTCATCTAACTCTCAAAGAGATTGAGAAACCTTACGGGGAACCGGAAATACTGGCGGAGCATATTGCACCACAATCGGAAGATCGAGTTGCTTTTCGCAGAGCAATGGGAAAAGCTATTGAACCGGCTGAAAGAACGAATAGTGAAGGAATTAAAATTCAAATACCGGGACGTCTTGATGGAAATGAAATTGCTCGTGCCGAACGGGCTAGAGAGGGTAGAGTTCCCTCACAAACCATTCGGGCTCGCATTAATTATTGCTGCTACCCAGCCCGAACTATCTATGGAGTATTAGGGATAAAAGTTTGGACTTTCCAGGGTGACGAATGAATCAGTCCCATACCCATGATGAAACAGCAGAGTATTCAAATTATGGCAGGATTAACGACTCATTACCATTCCATCTCTACATATAAATATGATATTAAGCATTCAATGAATAAGTGCCATGCTTGGTGTGCGACTCGTTCGGGTGAGGTCTCTTACAAGTACTGGGGGATTCGATAGGAATTTATTCCTCCGGTCCGTGACGAGGCAGTAGAACCCATTGCTCCATATGAATAGGATCCAGTGGGATGACTACGAGACGTAGCAACATCAGATTGAATAACTCTCCCACGATGGAGGGGCAAATTCTCCTCGGTGAAGCGGAAGTGTATCGGGAAGTACTGATAAGGGATCAATTTATTCTTACAAGAGCGTATGGTTAGTCCTCTGGAAGCGGTGTGATAAAGCAGAGGATAACCCGGGTGGAAGGGGTTGTCGATGGGAAGGAGCTCCGGGTCAAGGAGTACCAGTAGGAGTGACCCCGAGAGCAAAGAGAGAGAGAGCCCCGCCGCAGGGAGGGTACCCAAACGTTCGAATCGGAGCTATGGGAACGAAGGAATCTACAAATTGGTGGGATTACTACCAATCCCTACGATTCGATAGACGGGATGGCGGAATAAACCAATGATTAATCCGATGAGGATGCGTCGATAGAGTCAATATTCGCCCGTGAATTCCTAATTGAATAGTTTGATCGAATGGGAATAGTCAAACCATTCGGTGCGATAATCAATAATTAGTCCCTCCGGAAGGGAGGAGGGGGGGAGGAGGGGGGGAGGGAGGAGGAGTAATAGGAACCTACCGAAAATCTATCTATTCAATCGGGATATTATTCATGAGGAGCCGGGTGAAGGAAGACTTTCATGTCCGGTTTTGTATTGGAGGTGAGATCGGGGGGACCATCACCGACCATGACCCTAAAAGAATCAAATTTCGTAAACAACATAGGGGGAGAATGAAAGGAGTATCTATTCGGGGTAATTCCATCTGTTTCGGAAGATTCGCCCTTCAGGCACTCGAACCTGCTTGGGTTACGGCCGGACAAATAGAAGCAGGACGAAGAGCTATTACTCGTTACATCCGTCGCGGTGGGAAGGTATGGATACGTGTATTTCCCGATAAACCAGTCACTGCGAGACCTGCAGAAACACGTATGGGGTCGGGAAAGGGATCTCCAGAATATTGGGTAGCTGTGACTAAGCCGGGTCGGATACTTTATGAAATAAGTGGAGTATCAGAGAGTATTGCTCGAGCAGCTATGAGAATAGCTGCGTATAAAATGCCCGTACGTACTCAATCTGTTACCGCCACGAGATCTATGGATACGTAGTCATGAGTATAGTAAGATTGGAGAGCGCTGCAGGAGGGATATTCCTCTCTCCATTCTTACTACACTCCTCCAAATATTCAATGCACCTAATAAGATATTCCCACCTAGTATCCAGGAATATTAGACTCATACTCGGGGATATAAATATATATATATACGCACATATCCATATGTTTGAGGAGAAATGATTCAACCCCAAAGTTATTCGAATGTAGCGGACAACAGTGGGGCTCGAAAATTGATGTGCATTCGAGTCCTAGGAACTAGTAATCGTAAATATGCAAGTATTAGTGACATTATCACCGCCACGGTCAAGGAAGCAGTACCTAATATGCCCTTGGAAAAGTCGGAAATAGTTAGAGCAGTAGCTGCACGTACTTGTAAGGGAGTGAGACGTAGCAACGGAATGATAGTACGATTCGATGATAATGCAGCGGTTGCTACCAATCAGGAAGGGAACCCCAGAGGGACTAGAGTATTCGGTCCAGTCGCTCGAGAATCAAGGGGGAGTAACTTCACCAAAATAGTCTCATTAGCCCCCGAAGTATTGTGAGGGGAAGAGAAATATAAAGAGGGAAGGAAAGGGATAGGGAGGGGAGAGAGAAAGAGTAAGAGGATGAGGGGGATAAACTTGATACCGTAACGGATACTGCTTCGTATACAATTTATCCAAATCTCGGATGAAGTATCAACTTATTCCTCGATATCCAATCCCTTCATCAACCCTCTCTTACCGAATGGAGGGAGGGGGGGGGGAGGGGGGCGGAGGATATATCTCCCTCACGATCGACCCGAACGAAATTTTTATGAACGTATATCCAGAAGTTTTGGGACAAATTCATTAGATTGATAGATGGATGGATAAATGGATAGGGAGATGATGTAGGAATACCATAAAGAGATTCTCTGTGGAGTATGCCTAACACGCTCGATTCGTATTCATAAATAATAATTAATTCCCACGGGTAACGATACCGTCGCCAGTATGATAACTTCCGTAAGAAACGCTAACGTGCGAAAAACCGCAACAGTTCAAGTACCCGCTACTAATATTACTAAAAGCATCGGAAGAATTCTTCTACAAGAAGGATTTATTGATAATCTTGGAGAACGTAGGGAAGGTAATAAGTCCTTCCCAACCTTGACCCCGAAGTATCAAGGGAAGAGAAGAAGGCCATACATCACAGCTCTGAAACGTATCAGTAAACCTGGATTGAGAATGTATTCTAATCACCGGGAGATTCCCGAAGTATTGGGCGGAATGGGAATTGTGATTCTTTCGACATCCGCTGGGATTGTGACAGATTGGGAAGCTCGACAGAAACGAATTGGAGGAGAAATCTTATGCTATGTATGGTAATTTATCCGAGGATTTATGAAATCACCACTTTCGGGGTAGTCTCTACGAATAGCGATTCAATTAGTACTACTCCTAACGACGCCGGTTAGTAATAAGAATATTTTACCTCTGATAATGAAGAAACAAGATTTGATTGACGCGGAAGGTATAGTCACCGAATCACTCCCTAATGCCACGTTTCGGGTTTGCTTAGACAACGGATGCCAGGTCATGGCCCATGTCTCGGGTAGAATTCGACGCAATTATATACGAACATTGACCGGAGATAGAGCAAAAGTGGAATTGAGTCCCTATGATTTGACTAAGGGACGTATCATCTACCGCCTCCGAAACAGATCACCGAATGAGACTTCGCAATAACTGTTCAGGATTGGTGGAAGAATCAAGAGTTTGATAGGGATAAGTATCGAATCCCAATAGTAATAGTAAGATGTTTCTGTTCGTTGAGTACCACGTAAAATAAGGGTACGGGGAAGGGAATAAAAAATGAAGATTCGTGCTTCCGTCCGTAGGATTTGTGAAAAGTGTCGACTAATTCGTAGACGGGGACGAATCGTGATGATTTGTCCCAATCCGAAGCACAAGCAGAGACAGGGATAATAAATACCTATTCGCATCAAGAGCGAAGGTTGGTGAAAAGGCTCAATATTACTCACTGGTAAATTCATTTGTTTATAGGGAATAGATCGAGTATGCCAAAACCTGTAAGAAGAATTGGTTCACGTAGGATGAGACGCAAAATACCCAAGGGGGTTATTCATATCCGGGCAAGTTTTAATAATACTATTGCTACCGTCACAGATGTTCGGGGGCAAGTTGTTTCCTGGTCTCCTGCAGGTGCTTGTGGATTCAGAGGCGCGAAAAAAAGTACACCATTTGCTGCTCAAACTGCAGCAGAGAATGCTGTTCGTACATCAATCGATCAGGGTATGAAACAAGCGGAAGTCATGGTAAGTGGTCCTGGTCCGGGAAGAGACACAGCATTACGTGCTATTCGTAGAAGTGGTGTAGTTTTGGGTTTCGTACGTGATGTAACTCCTACGCCGCATAATGGGTGTAGACCCCCCAAAAAGAAACGTGTATAACTATTCAATATATTGCATGGGGATAGTGTTATGGTTCAAGACGAAGCACCAGTCCCCGCTCGAATATTACGATGGAGGTGTATCGAATCCAAAATAGAGAGTAAACGCCTTCACTACGGTCGCTTTGCTGCATCTCCTTTCGGTAAGGGTCAAGCCAATACAGTAGGGGTTGCTATGCGTAGGACTTTGCTTGGAGAAATAGAAGGAGCAAGTATAACATATGCAAAGTTTAAAAATGTGGTGCATGAATATTCCACACTAGTTGGCGTTCGAGAATCGGTTCACGATATTCCAATTAATCCGAAAGAGATTGTACTTAAAAGCGATTCTTACGAGACCCAAGCAGCATCTATTTCCATTACCGGTCCTAGAAATGTAACTGCCGGGGATATTACACTACCATCTCCCGTTCAAATAGTTGATGCTTCACAACATACAGCTACTGTTACTAAAGCAACCTCCTTAGATATCGAATCGAAGATTGAGAAGGATCGTGGATATCGTACGTGGAATTTGAGGGAATCCCAGAATGGAGAGTTCTTTGTAGATGCTGTATTCGCGCCCATTTGAAATGCAAATTACAGTGTCCATTCCTTCGAGAATAACAACGAAGTACGGGAGATACTCTTTATCGAGATCTGGACCAATGGAGGTTTAACCCCCGAAGAAGCACTTTATGAAGCTTCTAGAAATCTGATTGACTTATCCATCCCTTTCCTACACGTGGGGGGGAAGGAATTGGTTGATGGAACGGACGAGAAATACGAATCCGACAGAGAGGATTTTTCTTCCACCCCCGTTTCGGTCGATGTGGATGAAATGGCAAAAAAACTTACTTCTGGACATACCTCTATCGACCATTTAGAATTACCCGCTAGAGCTTATAACTGTCCCAAGAAAGTGAACGTACATACAATATCGGATCTTTTGAACTATAGCCAGGATGATTCGAGAAGAATTAAGAATTTTGGAAGTAAATCCGTGGAACAGGTTGTGGAGGCTTTGAAGGAACATTTCGCAATCCAGTTACCCAGGGATAAATTTTCTATCGAGTAATCCGACGGAATAAGGGGCTTCTATATCTAGAAATGCTTCCTTTTACGCCTGACCAGTCCCTCCGGTAATCGGTTGGTCGGAGGGATCGTATAAGGAATAGGAACTGGGCCCTCCGAATAATTCCCGTCGAAGTGAGGGAAGAGGGATGTGATCCATCCCAATACGCCTAGGGGGAATCTGTTCCAAAACCCCCTAGGTATAGAAGGATATTCAATAGATAGAAATTCTACCTAACGGAGTATTATTATTAAAAAAGTCCCGAAGTTAAGGATCTATCGATAGGCAGAGCTGCTCCAATACCCAACCAAATAGCTACTGCGGTACCAATTGAAGAGGCAGTTGTAGCTACTGGACGACGAAAGGGATTCTGAAATTTATTAACATTTTCTGGGGAAGGTACTATTAATAATCCTGCCGGTACTGCAGCCATTAGAAGTACACCCAATAATTTATTAGGTACCGTGCGAAGTATTTGAAATACCGGATAAAAATACCATTCAGGTAATATTTCTGAGGGAGTTGCAAATGGATTCGCCGGTTCACCAATCATTGATGGTTCCGGAACTGCTAATCCTACAGCACAAGCAATGGTTCCCAGGATTACTACTGGGAATATATACAAAGGATCATTGGGCCAAGCGGGCTCTCCGTAATAATTATGCCCCATACCCTTAGCTAATTTAGCTCTTAATACAGGATCATTCAAATCAGGTTTTTTCGTTATCGGGATAGGTGCCTCATTCCCCCCAAGAGAACCGGACGTGAGAATTTTTTATCATCCGGCTCAAGCAATCACTGGGATTATTATTCCATCCTGGGAATCCCTCCGCGAGAGTGAGGGGAAGATATATTTGCCAATCCCCCGTTGCATCGGATGGAAAATGACTTCTACCTGGGAGGATGGATAAATAGTAAAAATACCAGCTTAGTGAAAGGCTTATTATCCAAGTTAGCTCAAATCTTGTTCGATATACTTTTTGGATTATCTCACTACCCAAACGTTGCGACTTTCCGTGGGAGGTAAAGGAATACTTGAAAATATCGAAACGTACTAGGTTTTAACCCGTTGAAACTTCGGCTCATCTTTCGTTTCTTCAGACCTATCTCCCGCTCCGATGGTAATATCCCCTTTCGCGAAAACGCAGGGGGAATGAATGCGTTTCCCAACCATACACTCCAACTCATCCGCGGACAATCTGGATCGATTGGATTTCACGAAGCCCTTTCATGGATTCGGTCATGGAAAAGAATTCTCTATGGAGCGTAAGAGGGGATTGAAAGTCTCATCCAAGTCCTAACCCTTTAGAAGTGAAAGGGAAATCAGAATAGAGACGCGTTCGTTGATGTGGCAGATCCTATTGATACACCTGCATAGCCTAGTTCCTCATTCGAGTCACACACTCCCGTAATCCATCTTTCCCTTGAGAACGCAAAACTTAGAGTCTTTCGAAGAAGGACTTCAAGGTTTAGAATGAAACCGAAGAAATCTCTTACCCTTTCTAGTAAGAGATATCGATGGCAGTGGAATGGTATTCGGAAATCTTGACGCTCCGGCAGCTGGAGAAATATCTCTCGGTTCCCCGTATTATAGAGGACCCGAAATACCTTGTTTACGGATCGTTAGAAAATGCATTAGCATAAATACAGCAGTAGGAAGGGGTAATACGAAAGTGTGTAAACTATAGGAACGAGTTGATGTGGATTGACCTACACTAACGCTTCCGCGTAATAATTCTACCAAAGGAGACCCTATTACGGGAATAGCTTCGGGTACACCAGTTACAATTTTAACCGCCCAATAACCAATTTGATCCCGAGGCAAAGAGTAACCGGTTACACCAAAAGATACGGTTGGTACAGCTAGAATTACACCCGTAACCCAAGTTAATTCACGAGGTTTTTTGAAACCCCCCGTAAGATGAACGCGAAGTACGTGCAGAATCATCATCAGAACCATCATACTCGCCGACCATCGATGAACTGATCGGATTAGCCAACCGAAACTGACTTCAGTCATTATATATTGAACGGAAGAGAAAGCTTCCGTAACGGTCGGGCGATAGTAAGAAGTCGTAGCAGAACCAGTAGCTGCTTGAACTGAAGAACAAGTTAATGTGATTCCTCCTAAGCAATAAAAGATATTTACATGGGGAGGGACATATTTACTGGTAATATCATCGGCAATCGCCTGAATCTCGAGACGCTCCTCGAACCAATCATACACTTTATTGAGATGGGTAAGTATTTACAACCTCCCCCTCGAGAAACTGTACATGAAAATTTCCCTTCATACAGCTTGAGCGAGAATATTCAAACGTTACTTGAGCATCCGAATAACTTTCAATAGCCTTCAGTTATTTCTCGTAGGGTAACGGATCGGTAGGATGGAGAATCTACCTCGAAATATTCTTCGCCTCGATCTCACGTTAGCTCATACATTCTGATCGGGTGGGGGAATATATTGCTGGCTTTTTGAGCAATCTCTCCTCCTATCAAATCTAATCGTGGATGAACCAATAAAAGGATTCATAGGATTTATCTCGTTCCAATCCCTTTGTGTGGATATATTTAAACATTAGATTCCTACTGCACCCCGATGATACTTCTATCGGTAAGTGGAGGGAATGATGGGTAAACACCCCCCCACCATCATTCAAGTAAGTAAACTCAACCTTGGAAGGGTGAGAAAATCTATTACTCAATCCCTTCGCTGAACCAATATCAAGGAACCGTTGTATCGGAAGCATGTGGAACAACCCCCTAAGCTTTTGCTAGCAACGCGATGACGGAGCATAAATAGTAGGTCGTGGAATTAATCATAGTCCAAATATTCATTGATTGACTCTATACACCTTGCGCTCTGAATGCTATGCTATTAGAATCCAGCAGGGTGGATTTATCCCTCCGTAGGAGGAGTAGCTCCTTATCCATCAAATGGGATTGGTTCTGGCGGGTCACACACCCATATTACAAAAACCCTTGAATTCGATGGTTACGCGATTCAACTATCTCTCGTACTTTGGGATGATCCTTCAATCCCCCAGCCATTCCTTCACTGGGGGATATGAAACGACTCCATGATATTAATTCGTTACCAACTCATTGAAAGTCCATCCAATGAAACGGAAGAATTGTAAATTTCCGGGATAATAACCAAAAATACTGCAAATAATGCCATGGAAAGACCCATAAGGGGTGTAGTTCCCCATCCAGGGGCTACTTTACCATATTCCGAATTGAGTGGTTTCAAAAAAACTCCCAAACCACTCTGTCTCGGTTTGGCTCTGGGAGTATCGTCGGTAATCTTTGCAGCCGTAAAACTTATTGAATTAGTTGAGATTCATTAACTTTGTGCACTACCATATTATAAACGAACCATTATTCCGAGATTATCTAGCAATGGAAACTGCAACCTTGGTCGCCATCTCCATATCCTGTTTACCCGTGAGCTTCACCGGTTATGCCTTGTACACCGCTTCCGGCCAACCCTCCGAAGACCTTAGAGATCCCTTCGAAGAACACGAAGATTGATTATTGATTGAGAGAGACCTTCCCTAGAAAGTGGGGGAAGGTCTTCACCATCTCTTACACGTTGCAAATGAAAAGTCTTCCGGTATGGGGTGAAGAAATCATCTCTTTCCCTTACTCGGAACTTTGGGTGGTTCTCTGGAAGAGATAGCAAAAGAAATTATACCTAAAGTGGCCACCAACAGGAATGTATAAACCAATGCTTCCATAAGTTTGATCGTAAATGATGGTTACGAAGATAGCTCTTGCACTAATTAATAGATTCTTTCCCCAATTCTGTGGGAACTATTCCCAACCTCTCCATTTCCAGGTGGGGTGTATGCGTGTGTATATCTACGAGGATGAAAATATTTTGATCGAGTGTGGATTGAATAGTAAGTTTCCATCACCGGGGAGAGGGAATCTGTATTACCGAAACTTTATCACCGGTCGTACTCAATAAGTATCGTAACCCAATCCTGGAGATGGAACAGAATAAGGTTATACCGCCCGTCTCTCGGTGGTTGGATCCCCTAGTTTCTGGAAAGCTCCAAATTCAACCTGAGTATCTAAATCGGGATCGATACCGGCGAAAACATCCCTGAATAGAGTCCTAGCACCATGCCAGATATGTCCGAAGGAGAAAGGAAGAGCAAATGTGGCATGACCGAAGGTGAACCAGCCTCTTGGGCTGCTGCGAAAAACACCGTCTGACTTCAGGGTTGCGCGATCGAATTCGAAAATCTCACCCAATTGAGCACGTCTGGCATATTTTTTCACCGTAGCGGGATCACTGAAGTTGGCACCGTCGAGTTCACCACCGTAAAACTCAACAGTTACACCTACTTGTTCGACACTATATTTTGATTCCGCCCGTCGGAATGGAACGTCAGCTCTCACAATTCCTTCTCCATCTACCGGAACTACTGGGAATGTTTCGAAGAGAGTAGGCATGCGACGCACAAATAACTCATGCCCTTCCTTATCCCTGAAGACAGCATGGCCTAACCAACCAACGGCTATTCCATCTCCATTGTCCATCGAACCTGCTCTAAATAATCCGCCCTTAGCTGGATTATTGCCAATATAATCATAAAAAGCTAATTTTTCAGGGATTTTAGACCAAGCTTCTGACGGGCTTAGGCCCTCGGCCCTACCAGCACGAATTCGTCGATCTATCTCCTGTTGGAAATATCCCTGATCCCATTGGTAACGAGTAGGACCAAATGATTCGATTGGGGTGGTGGCGGAACCATACCACATAGTTCCAGAAACTACGGAGGCTGCGGAGAAAACAGCAGCGATACTACTGGATAGAACAGTTTCAACATTCCCCATACGCAATGCTTTGTATAAACGTTGAGGGGGACGAACGCTGAGATGGAATAACCCAGCCAATATACCTAATATACCTGCTGCAGTATGATGAGAAGCTATTCCTCCTGGAACGAAGGGATCAAAACCCTCGGCTCCCCATGCCGGATCCACGGGTTGTACCTTTCCGGTTAATCCATAGGGGTCAGATACCCATATTCCAGGACCGAATAAACCTGTTACGTGGAATGCCCCGAATCCAAAACAAAGGACTCCTGACAGGAATGAATGAATTCCAAAAATCTTAGGCAGGTCTAGGGATGGTTTTCCCGTACGTTCGTCACGGAACAGATCTGAATCCCAATATACCCAATGCCAGATAGCCGACAGGAATGATAAACCAGATAATGTAATATGTGCTGCAGCTACACCCTCATAACTCCAAATACCTGCATCGGTTACAGTATCTCCGGTGATGCTCCAGCCTCCCCATGATTTTGTTATTCCTATGCGGGTCATGAAGGGTATAACGAACATACCTTGCCTCCGCATCGGATCAAGAACAGGATCAGATGGATCAAAAACTGCTAATTCGTACAAGGCCATTGAACCAGCCCAACCAGAGACTAGGGCTGTATGCGTTGAATGTACAGCAATTAAACGACCGGGATCATTCAATACGACAGTATGAACGCGGTACCGGGGCAAACCCATTTAAATACCCCTTAAGAGTAAATACTACGTGACTTTTTTGCATTAGAATATCTTGCTATTGGATGAGACTCTGATTGGGTAATAACCCAAGGTTCTACCTCGAGTTATACGTTCCAGTCCGAGTTGCACATCCATTGCGAGAGTGAGGGGCATCAATACCATCTCCATAAATAGGGATAGACAGAGATATTCTAGCATCTGTATATTGTGCATAACAATGCGGGGATTGGTCCCACTTATTCATGCGCATCGTACGCGACAGTGTCAATCATTATTTACCAACCACGATAAATATGATTACGTACCTGCCACTGATCGAGATGTGTGCTTAACCGCCAATGCATATACTCATACTCGTCCAATTCGGGTATGTTATAATATTACATAGAATCCTATTTGCTATTGGAGATTACGCTTCCGAATCAGGGGTCAATCCCTATTTATCTCTCGCATGCCTATTGGTGTTCCGAAAGTGCCTTTTCGTCTCCCTGGGGAAGAGGATGCAGTTTGGGTTGACGCATAGTGCGACTTGTTATACATCCCGGGTTACATGGAATTTATTCCCACCATCTCTTCCGGTTCGAGATGCTCTTGCCTCACCTGGGATTGGCTGAAATAGCAACGGTCTAACGCGTGAGAGAATATTGAGGGATTGGACGGGGATCCATCAATTATGCGAATCCATGGTTAGTTCGAACTAATAGAGTATCCAGGCTTCGTTCGGTAGAATCCGATAATTATGAGTAACAAACTCTTCCAATTCCTACTACCGATTCCGCAACCGCTGCATAAGGACTGGAAGGAATGGACGGTGAGGGTGAATAAGATAGAGTTTTCGATGCACAAACGGTAATAATTCCACCTGTTCTGTATGCACAGGTGGAGATCGGATGAAAATTACCCCGAAGTAGAGCATAAACCCAAAGATTCTTTTAGAGGGACCTATTCGTGAACAAGATAATTTTGGTGCAGCGAGGATGATTACTAGATAGTGCATCAATTGAAGGATAGTTCGGTAAGTTCGGCTCGGGGTAGAAAACAAACTCGAACTGGGAATAGTAGGGGTGGAATCAGGGATAATGGAATATCCCCAACGAATACGGGAAAGTAACCGAAGATTTTTCGGTGAAGAATCAGTATTTGACAAAGAGATTTTTCTACTTATTAAAACCAATCGAGCCGTATGCTTCTAAAAGTGCTTGTACGGTTCCGAGGGGGGAGAATGAAGAATCTATCCCAATCAACCGACTTCATCGAGAAAGATTGCTTTTTCTGGGTCAGCAAGTGGATGACGAAATTGCGAATCAACTTATTGGTATCATGATGTACCTGAATGGGGAGGATGAGAATAAGAACATGTACTCATACATCAATTCCCCGGGCGGGGCAGTATTGCCAGGAATATCTGTTTATGACGCTATGCAATTCGTAGTACCAGATGTACATACCATTTGCATGGGATTAGCTGCTTCAACGGGATCCTCCATATTAACTGGGGGAGAGGTTACTAAACGTATAGCACTACCTCACGCTTGGCGCCAATGATCCCAGTAAGGGAAAGAAAGACTATGCCTTCACCGGATTGAATCGAGGTAATAATAGCATGGCATATAGAACTTGGTATAAATACTGCTGGAACATCCGGAAGTATCAAGATGGTGGACCAGAATCAGAATTATTCTCCATCCCACGCAGATTCAAATTCATGGGTTATGAGTTTATTCTAGCGTCATAAACCATCTCTGCATGATATCAAACGGAGTTTCGAATAGTACTAGGAACTGGATAATCCTGATCAACCTGCGGAAGAAGTAAAAACTTTGGGATTGCTATCCGAAACGGGAGCAACGGAACCATCACAGTATCTTTCTAGGAAAAGGATGGTGCGCAGATTCAATCAGTACCGGATTTATAAGTTGGTGCGAGACCGGGTATTCCACCGGGTACCTACCTCCTTTCCTGTATCGAATCCAATGACGAGCCGTATGCACGAAAATGCCCGTACGGTTCGGTCGATTCTCGAGAAAAAAAAAAATCACCACACAAAGCAGGGTTATGATTCATCAACCTGCTAGTTCTTACTACGATGGACAAGCAGGAGAATGTATTATGGAAGCGGAAGAGGTATTGAAACTTCGTGATTGTATTACCAAGGTTTATGCACAAAGAACGGGCAAACCTTTATGGGTAATTTCAGAGGATATGGAAAGGGATGCTTTTATGTCAGCAGGAGAAGCTAAAGCTTATGGCACCGTCGATTCCGTAGCATCAGAAACTTCTTCGGATTCAGCGATCAATTAGAATTCCTACCATTCCAGTCTCTAGGAGATTATGTATCAGTGAGCAATGAATTTATCATCCCACAGGTAATTTACGAATGGGTAAACTCTAAGATTGCAGGGGGAATACTCCCAGTATAAATACCGATTCATAGATTACGGGGGGGGAGGATTTCAAAACTCTCCTTTACCCCGCTTGGGTAATGGATCCTGGTTCTTCTCCGCATAGAATGTCTCAGGAAGAACCATCAATCCCATAACAATTGGGTATGGTTGGGATTAATCCAAACCAATCATTTCTGCATGGAATTCTAAATGCCAACTATTCGACAACTTATTAGGAATGTGAGACAACCGGTAGAGGGTAGAGCAAAATCTCCCGCTCTTCGGGGATGTCCTCAGCGTAGAGGAGTATGTACTAGGGTGTATGTGCGACCTGTTTGGATCGGAGACTGAACGAAAGGAAGGGGTCGATATTGCGGAAGAACTCTTCTACCGGAGTCAGTTGAAGATCCATCATCTACCTCCTATATAGATGAAATTTATGGTTCCCATTGGTGCGAATCCAATCATCCCGATACGGAATGGAAGCAATTCCTCGATGATGATGATGAGTAACAATCGATTCATCAAGCAGAGGAATACTGGAAGGGGAAAGCATAATACTTATCCCGATACCGTTGCAGTAACAGACTCATAGGGTCAGTTACCCAGCTAACTCCTGAAATGACATGCCGTTACTGTGCGAACAATTTGTTATCTCCCCCCGCGAGAATAAATTACTACTCAATAATTTGGGTGGAGCTAGGAATTGGGAATTATACAACTTCCCAATGGCATTATCATCCCATTCGTCGCGGGATTAATAGCTCCGGCGTATAGAGAGGACCCCACTGTTAGGAGGGGAACCGTAAAAACTATGGAATCCCCGATTTCTATCGGTTCAAGGTTTGATTCCCCGACCACCGAGAGGGTACCTAACCTAAAGAATTCATGGCTGGGAAGGTTATAGTAGCAAAAGCCATTGGAATCTTTATCTCCCACTCCAGAATGATCAGGTCTCACGTTCGGAAGAATCAATTGCAACATATCGTATCCTCCTAGGGAATTCCTATTGATGCGAGGTGAGTCCTACGCATACGTATGCGTACGTATACACGCACATATATGCATATGTATATACACATACATATACACATACACGCATGTGTATATGTATATACACATACATATACACATACACGACATATACACGCGCGTATGGTGCTTGAAATAGATACACAAGTTCATTCCCTCGTAGAGGGCTTCGTGAATGAGGATGAATAAAAGAGGGAGGGGGGGGAAGGGGGGAGTCATTCTATAACGTACCAATGGATGAAACATTCAATATCGATAGAATATTCTTGGACTAAAACTTAGTAATCCGCGAGAACAAGCATCAATGACTAGAGTGAAACGTGGATATGTAGCTCGGAGACATCGGAAGAATATTCTCGCACTTGCATCGGGGTTTCGGGGGGCTCATTCAAAACTTTTCCGAACCGCTAATCAGCAAGGAATGAAGGCTTTAGTTTACGCCCACCGAGATAGGGCTAATCGAAAGAGAGAGATTCGTCGTTTATGGATTTCTAGGATTAATGCGGCAGCCCGGGATAATGGGATTACTCATAACGATACGATTCACTATTTGTATAAAAACCAGGTTCGTTTGAATCGCAAGATACTTGCACAGATAGCTATTCCAGATAAAGGTTGTTACCTCAGTATATTAGAAAGAGTTAGTAGATAGTTCTGTGGGTAAAGTCGCCACTGCTAGTTCGGGACATGGGTAGATTACTCCACGGATGGATGGGAAGAAGAGTATATTGCAACACCGTGACGAACGCCAATGAGGGAAAAAAAGAAAAGGGAGAGGGTGGTAAGAAATCAGAGTATGCGGATATGTGGGTGTGTAGGATACGTAGTATTTTCGACTGACCAAAATCTATAGGGGAGGGTACCCCCTATAGATACTTATCCCGAACGGAAGGTAAAAAGGTAGGGAGGGGGGGGGGGAGGGGGAATAAAATACTACACACCCACGCACTGAACTATCCGCAGGAACAGGAGATCGATGGATGAAAGTATGTGGGCGACCAAACCATACCCTTCAGTATCTGAAACTATTGATTCTAGTGAGCAGGGAGTATTTATTCCACCCAATGATCAACCTCACGGTTCTGTAATAAAGCCTTATTCAATTCTCACTGATACTAACTACCACTACTGAGGAAGGGTAACAAGGATAAGATACAAGCTCGTTTAATAGCAACAGTCACTGAGCGCTGTTGTTTAGAGGTCAATCTATTCATTCGCCTGGATAAAATCCTTCCTTGTTCACTGACGAATCTGCGCAGTAAGTTTATATTCTTATAGTCAATAACCTCACCGGATCTGATTGGTGGTGAACGCCTGCGCAGGGATCGTTTGAACCCGCTCATAATTTACCTCGAAAACTTCAATGAATTATTAATCAATCTCGGGAGTTTGTGCAGGAATATCATCCACTATTTTTTCAATTCTTTGTGAGTGATGTGCTTGTGACAGAAAGGACAAAATTTCTTCAATTCCAACCGTGTGGGTGTATTGCGACGATTTTTTCGGGTTGTATATCTAGAAATACCTGATAATCCTTTACCACTATCACCCCGATTACAACCAGTGCATTCTAGAGTAATTGTTACTCTTACATTTCTACCTTTCGCCATGGGATTACTCCGAATATCCGGTTACAAACCTACCAAACCTCAGTTGAGGGGAAGAGTGGGGGGAAGGGGAGGGGGGGGGGGGGAGGAGGGAAAGGGAAAGATAAAATTCCTGTCGATGCATTAAGTACTGTTGAAAATGCCTATCCCAACCTGGCCAAGGTTCTCCCAATCAATCTGATATTGTTTCTTAGTCTCCCCAATCTGTTCCTTCCTCCTCCAGTTGGTGAGAGTACTCCTTAAAGGAAAGGAAAGACTAAAGCATCCGGGAAGAAACGATTTATTTCGATTAACGAGCCAGCTAATAAACCAAACCATAATGTAGCTAGTACAGGGGCTGTGGAAAGATATGATTTCACGTCTTGCATTGTAAGCTCTCCCTTCGAGGAATCATAGGGTATGGATGGATAAATAGGTGCACATACAGATACGCATGGATATGGACGAATACGGATAGATGCGTCCATGTATGCATGTGTATATATATATATATATATATATACATACACGTACATGCATACGCATATGCATTAGTGGCAGGTGCTACTGAAACAATTCCATATTGCGAAAATTGGCGGAGGAATATTACCATCGACCTCGTACGGGGAGTGTACGTATCGCTTAATTATTCCCCACCCTCTCCTCCATGCTCAGGGGATTGTTGAAGAGGAAGAAGGGTGGTAGGGACGGTGAATACTCGAAATAAAACCCATTCGGTGGGATGTGGCCAAGTATTAGTAGGATCCATTATAATCTATTCCGAAAAGTAGTGGGGGGAGAGGGATGTAGCGCAGTTCGGTAGCGCATTTGTTTTGGGTACAAAATGTCGCAGGTTCAAATCCTGTCATCCCTACCCCCAATACCGCTCAGGTGTCAGGATATTCGATATCCCCTACAAATTCGGAGAAATAGAAGGAGTGGAGTGGTATGGGAAGGGGTAAAAATAAGCGCTCTTAGTTCAGCTCGGTAGAACGTAGGTCTCCAAAACCTGATGCCGTAGGTTCGAATCCTACAGGGCGTGATTATTAGAAGAAGGTATTAAACTTGGCCCTCTCCTTCATTTTCTCCCTAAATCTCCCGCTGGTCGAACATCCCCGCAAAAGAGGACCCCTCCATTCACTCAGAGAGGTCCATTAAAAGCAACGATAGACTGTACCGGAATGATCGGGATCTTCGGTCAAAGATCCAATTGATCACCACGTCGATACTGCGAATATGCAGTTACAAATAATCCAGCTAAGGTTATTGGGATCAGACCCAAAACGATTCCAGAAAGCAAAGCTTCAACCATTTTATTTCGAGTGGGCGAAGGAAAGGCGGTATCTAACCCATATGTCCCTTGCTTGGGATTGATGGAAGCATCGATCGCTAGGAAACATTGGGGGATGCAGTGGAATCTGCAGAACCTGTAAGTTCTCCTCCATTCTTGTATCGAATCAGCTGTATCTTATTCAAACCGATAAATAATACTAGGGTAAGAGTTGATGCGGCCAGTAAAAATCCGGAATGACTAAATAGAGTAAGCATGGAATAATATACCCGTTTGCACCAACGAATGTAGTATACAACTCTGTGAGGTAATTACCTAAGATTCTACCCCATGAATGGGAAAGGGTTTTCGTGGATTGGGATGGAGTATTCGCTCACCATTCCCCCGTAGTTAGAGCGTAATTAGGATCGAACCCTGGATCATGAGAAAAGATTGGGGTAATTTAAACGTGTAAGGGCTCAATGATTCTACCCACTCCGAAATTACCCCCGGATTCTTTGAACGAATCATACTATATCGAGTACCAATGCAGTCTCTGCCAAAATCTTGAACTTTGTCGGGGATTCGGTATTAATTACATTATCACCCCGGTCAAATCATTACTATTCCCCCGACGAAATTGCTACAAATACTCCTTGAGAATGTATAATTTCCGTTTCGGATTCCAATATCTACAAGATATCCCTGATATTTGAGAGGGATTTACTCCTTCTCATCCATCACCGAGAAAGATCTAGTAATACTTCGAGGGAATGGTGAAAGAGTGACTCCCACGGGTAGGTTTGGGATCAAGTCCATCCACTCCTTCTTCCAATCATTGGTTATATTGCGTAGTAATTCCTAGCACTAGTAGCTGCTTCCGCACGAACCGTTGAATTAGTTTCGACATGATTCGAATATTTCACAGTATCAATACTTAGACATATCCTCCGAGGGTAATGGAAGAGATTTTCCATCGATTAGTATAACAAGTAGTTTTGATGGTGCTGAGTAATGGGATAATACGAGTGAGGGATCGAAACCTCTATGTACGAATCCCACCCCTCCGTATTGAAGTTATATTGCTGCGTCGGGAGAAGGCTGACTATACTGATCCAGTATGTTCTAAAGATACCCTTGGTACAATATGATTGATAACCTAACAAGGAGTTATGGAACGTATTGGTGGTTCTCCACCCCCAGCCATTGCACGTTCCAGTAATAAATTTACCTTGTCCCACACGAATATACGGAGCTAATCATGTCTGGTAATACGGGAGAGCGCCCCTTCGCTGATATTATTACCAGTATTCGATACTGGGTAATCCATAGCATTACTATACCTTCTCTGTTCATTGCAGGTTGGTTATTTGTTAGTACAGGTTTGGCCTACGATGTGTTCGGAAGCCCTCGTCCGAATGAATATTTTACGGAAAGCCGGCAGGAAGTTCCATTAGTAACTGGCCGTTTCGATTCACTGGAACAGGTCGATGAATTTACTAGACCCCTCTAGGAGGTACCAATGACTCTAGATAGAACTTATCCAATCTTCACAGTTAGATGGTTGGCCGTTCATGGACTAGCCGTACCTACGGTTTCTTTCTCGGGATCCATATCAGCGATGCAATTCATTCAACGATAATTTGAATAACTGTGGAGTTATGACACAACCAAACCCGAACAAACAGAGTGTAGAATCGAACCGTACGAGTCTCTATTGGGGATTGTTATTGATTTTTGTACCCGCCGTTCTATTTTCCAATCATTTCTTTAATTAGAAGTAGCAGTAACTTATTAGACTAATTCCTATACCTGGAAGGGTCTAAAGTCCCAATTATCCGTGTAATTATCTGTGACTGTGTATGTCTCGAGTCACGATCACCTGATGGAGTGAAAGAGGGAGTAATAGAAATGGCCAATACCACTGGAAGGATTCCTCTGTGGCTAATAGGGACTGTAACTGGTACACTCGTGATTGGTTTACCGGGAATATTTCTTCACGGAGCATACTCGGGATTAGGATCATCTCTATAGCGATGATGGGAGGGATCACCCCATCCTGTATCTATCCAGGAAGATGAATAATCCCTCGAGTTGGAGAGACTTTATCCGTTCCGGATTATGTTCGGGAGATAAAGTCTCTCCAACCCCATCATTGGGAATTTTTACTCCCCATTACCCAGATTGATGGGGGAGTATTAAGAACGAGTTGTTTCAGGGAATCTAGTAGGATCTCATACACCACCATACTAAGCTGTATAAACTATGTCTAGATAGCATTACTACGCTTTATACTGATTATGAATCGAGAGTAATCAGAGAGGGATGTAGGGATGAATTCTCTCGCGATTAATCGACTAAGTTCGAACAATCCCTGGTTCCTCTGCATCAGTACGAGGGGAATCTATTCCCATTAGGTTGGGGGGGGAGATTATAAATAAGGTAGGGATATTTACGAGTATTTCCAAACCTCTTTATGATATCTTGCTGAATTCATTCCAATAATTATTCCTTCCACAGACGCGGGTGATGTAAAGATCTTACCAGATCTTTCCCGTTCGAGTGGGGGGAATATCTCAATTTACGGCACACACCCAATTACCCACTCGTCTTATTGTGTTAGGAATGGTGGAAGAATGGAAGAGGAGGAATAGTTACACCCCCACCGTGTACCTCCAATAATTCGGGGATTGATAGGGAAAGGTATAAATAATGGTACTCGGAACATTTAATCTATGTAGAGACCTTCATCATATTGCATTAATATCTGGAACTCAAACTCAATCTCATTGTTGGTTATCAGTAAGATGTAGGAGTTGCACGGATTAAACACCCCGATTCGAATTATTCAAAATTTGGGGTATGCGTATCTAGAAATTCATCTCAGCCAATTGCACCTTCTCAAACTGTTTCTTTTTAAGCACCGGGAATATCTGTGCCAGAATAACTAGTGCGAGGAATAGTAGAAGACCCTGAACACGCAAAGGATCCTGAGGTACTATTTCTGCATCTCCCTGACCAAATCCACCAACATTAGGATTACTAGTTAATGGTTGATCAGCCTCAATAAATTCACCTTCTGGAATAATAGGTTCTGGTCCTGGAGGTACAGTATCAACTATTTGACGACCATCTGATGCTCTTTCGATAGTTATTTCATATCCACCTCTATCTTTGCGTAATACCTTAGTTACTCTCCCCGTCGCTGAAGCGCCATAAACCGTATTATTGCTTTTACTACCATCAGGATAGATCTGCCCCCTTCCCCTATTCCCCCCTACATGGATGGGATATTTCAGAAAATGCGCTTCCTTATCAACAGCAGGATCTGGTGAGAGAATGGGGAAAACAATCTCACTGTATGCTTTACCAGGAACTGGTCCTATTACAATAATATTCTCCTCATTGGGACGATGATTCTGGAATAACGCGAGATCCCCTACTTTTTCCTTCGTTTCAGTAGGAATACGATCGGGAGGGGCTAATTCAAACCCCTCAGGGAGAATAAGAACAGCTCCTACATTTAGACCGCCCTTTTTCCCATTACCAAGTACTTGTTTTACTTGCTTATCGTAAGGTATTCTAACAACTGCTTCGAATACAGTATTGGGAAGTACAGACTGTGGAACCTCAATATCCACAGGTTTTTTAGCTAGATGACGATTAGCACATACAATACGTCCAGTTGCTTCTCGGGGATTCTCGTAACCCTGCTGTGCGTAAATGGGGTAGGCGTGTGATACGGAAGGCCAGGTTATTGCGCATAAAATGATCGTAATCAGAATCGATTGAGTCGCCCACTCTTTCACCCAGTTATTAGGATTCCCGTTCTGCATAGTTCGATTATTGGTATCAAATATTCATTCGAATGGGTTGCTCCCGGGCATCCCGGCTATAGACTATTTTATAAAATTACGCCATTCTGGTGACTATAGAGACTATTACTTTATCAATCCCCCCATAACAACGATTTATCATTCATTCATTGTATGATAAGTTGCTACAATCGAGGGGGATATACGATTCAAACGGCGAAAGATCCAATATTTAAAGACTGTATCTAGGATGACTGGGAAGGTTGAAACGAAGCAGGATATTACGTACTTGTCGTGAGCAAATCCTAGATGTTCCGGGGAAGAACCAATTACTATTTCCCAACCATGGGGTGAATGGAATCCAATGCATAAATCAGTTAGTAGGGGGATGGTAAAAGCTTTCGTCGTATCGCTCAAACTATGAAACAATTCCTGGATCCAAGGATTTGGAACAGCAAGTCTTTCTCGACCTATAACGAGCAAGGAACCTAGAATAACAGAACTAATTACATCTGTTAATAGGTGCGAAATAATTCGAATACTCTCTCCATTATGTATTGCTACTAATTGTACCGTCTCCCCATGAATCTCCGTATTGAGATCCTGCATATGAATCTCCCCAGAATCTGCCATTGTTTCATCCAACCAGAGTAATTCTTCCAATTCTCGGAGTTTTTCCAACGCTTCCTCTTCCCGGAAAGAATTAAGAAATATTTGGGATTGTGACGTATTCCACCAATATTTAATCCAAGGTTCTAAAACCCATCCATTCAAGGTGGAAGAAATGACGGGCGGGGAGAATAATAAACATACGATATATTGTAGAGAGGCTAGGGCTTGATATTTAGCCAATCGAGACTCTTGGAATGTTAATGAACCTGATCGTCCTGTTAATTCTGCCCGGAATCTGGATGAAGTGCGAGTTATAGAACGAGGTACAAGACTTATAGATTCATACGCTACCGAGGGAACATAAATCTCTTTCGGCTCCGGAGGGTAAAATTGATCGTCCGGTCCATTATTCCCCCCAGCTGTGGACAGGGGGGAGGAATAGTATCGTTTCCAAATCTCCGAATCATTCAGAGTTGCTTCAATCCGAGCCAATTTCCTATTTATTCTTTCCGTTCCACTCAATCCCTGTGGTATAGATCCTTCCGAAGAAACGGGAGAATCATACTTCAATCTCTTATTGGGGGTATCAACAATTTCGTCCCGTCCCGGTTTCTCGATACATCCGAATCTCTTCGAACGAAACATTCGGGGGGAGACCGAAGTGAAGGGATAAAAATTTGGGGGATAGAGCGAGATATCTCGAGAATCTCTCTGTGATGGAATCTTATCCGCATTAGGAGGAAGGGAGGGATGGTGATGAATGGGAGGGGGAATGGGTAATTTATCTAGTAGAATCCATTTCCATCTGTTCCAAATATTCAGTACGGAGATGCTAAACTTGCACTCTAAAAGACTCCAATAGATCACGAGTATGGAATGATTGAATTCCGTATCCACATAAAATACCACAGCTTGCCAGAAGTATCTCGGGGACGATGCTTCATCCGTATGGGATAAGGAATCCTTCTTGATATGCCATATCCGTTTACTAGCTTTATAAGCTCTTTCTAAAGAACGGTATGGAGTATTGGAAAACCACTGGATAAGTTTCCGCCAATATGATCTCATAAGTACCAATCACGGAATAATATTTAAATATTCGTGGGAAGAAACTGCACAATCGGGAGGTTATGGTCTAAACATAATTTCACCGGGGGTAACTAGTTATTCACTCCCATCCCGATGATGGAAATAGTAGTTGTAATTGTAATTTTTAGAGTCCTTCGATCGATACACATAGGAAACGGGCTGATTCAGCAGCTTTTTCTTCCACTTTACCCAACGCTAAGTCCTCACCAATACGGGTTAGGGGAATATCTTGCTGACCCCTCATTTTCACATAGAGAACACGACGAGGGGAAATGCCTTCCCGAATTTCCAGCCGTATTGCCTGGATATCTCTCGTGAGAAATTGAATACGAATGCGACGATTTTCCCCGGGAAAGCCCCAGCGAAAGATACGAACGATTCCTTCTCGTTTATCGGATTGATTATACCCACTACCCACATCCCACAGAATAGCGCACCATAGATAAAATCCAAGAAAGAGGCCTGCGATTCCGTAGAAACACATCACAATTCCTTGCGGAATGAAAACGATTTGTTGGGGTGGGAGAAACGGCATCGAATCCCTCCCCAGGTAACTGGAAGATCCAACTAGAATAAAACCTAGTGCACCGAAAATAAGGATAAAGGCCCGGCAAAAATTACTGATTCTACGAGCCCCTTTTACGGATTCCACCCGAACCCATTCGGATTGCCAGTCCATAGCAATGTCTCCTAGATATTACTCCATTTCGAGTGATTGGGTAGTTATAGCACCCAAACTTCGAAAGTTCTCCATTTTTTTCCTCCTATTCCCAAACCTTTCACCACTGGATACTCAGAGGGAGAAAAGGGACAAATTGTTCCAGATGATACTGGGATTATTTCTCCCCGATCCGATCCGAGGCTCGGCCTAACCCTCACATTCAATAATTCTGCCGAATGATAAGAAGTCGATTATGGTAAGTGGGTAAATCCATGTTTCATCCCCTATGAAAAGGAATGAAACATAGATTTGGGAGCAAGGAGTAATATTGCCGGGTACACTTTCAGTAGCTAAAAGCTCGCATAATAACTTATCACCCTAACTGGGAGTGCGTAATGAATGATATTCATCGCATGCCATACAGACCCATCCACATGCCGAACTAGCCACTCTTCCCGGGTATTTATCATGCATCAATTTTCACACAATTTCGTCTTGTTCGATATATACGAACGGAGAAGCCATTGTAATTGCTGGAAACACCAAGCCTACTAGGGGTACAAAAATGGAGGGTAGGTGGGAAGCTGTCATAGAGAATTGCCCCGAATAATATTGTATCAGTGAATGAATAATTTTCATGGGACCGGATAAATGGGATCATTATGGCTCATACATACCCATTATACTGCGTTCCTTACGAATGCATGGAAAAGTTCTGTTGCCTCTTGCTCAAACCTATCGATGAGTTTTCAATAGATTGAAACGTTAAAGATTCTCGGAATTCAGGAATTGATAGGATACCATATCCTATTACACCAGGGAGCTAATTGCCAAGGAAGAATCTTCTGCCTAGATACGGATGCATTGTGTCAGAACCGTTCGCTCAGTAGGGATTGGGCCATCAGGTAGTTCAATAATTGCTCAGATTCATACTTTACATAGGGCTGAAGCGTAGGGTTCGAATATTTCACTCAGAACACCCTTTGAAAGATTACGCGGTACTATCGAATCGGGTAAACCATGATCAGATGAAGATTCAGCTACTTGAAAACCATCCGGTATTTTCTGACGCAGTGTCTGCTCAATCACTCTTTTCCCAGCAGATGCAATATATGCTTTGGGTTCAGCAATAATAATATCTCCCAACATACCGAAACTGGCGGTTACACCACCGGTAGTAGGGTAAGTAAGAACTGCTACGTGAAGTAACCTTTTCTGCACCTGATGAATCTGCAAAACGGATGGGATCTTCGCCATTTGCATCGAACTCAATGTACCTTCTTGCGTACGTGCTCCACCGGAAGAACAAACAAGAACTAATGGCATCGATTCTTGAGTAGCGTGTTCAATCGGACGAGTAATCTTTTCACCCACCACAGAACCCATACTACCACCCATGAATTGGAAATCCATAACGCCCAGTGCGACGGAAACCCCGTTTAACTTTCCTATACCCGTTTGGATAGCGTCGGTTAAGCCTGTTCGTTTCTGAGAAAAAGCGATACGATCTTTATAAGACTCCTCATCATGGAATTCGAGAACATCTCGCGCAACCATGTCTTCATCCATGGGAATCCAAGTGCCACGATCAATTAGAGGTTCGATTCTTTCTGTACTATCCATCTGGAGATGATAACCACATTCTTCACGAACACGTTTATTCTGTTTCAGGAATTTCACGTATAACATGTTTTCGCAATTGTCACATCGAGTCCATAATCCTTTATTGGTATCGATACTTATGGATCTATCTTTTTCCCTTTCACTAAGAACATATCCTTTGGTAGCTTTTTCGATAAGAGCTCCGATCAATCCACCGAATTTGCGTTTATCTTCAAACCAATCTGCTAGAGACGTAATAATTCCCTCATCTATCTCTTCCTCTTAAAGAGAAAAAATTATGGTGCATACTTTTAAAACTCCCCCTCCCCCAAACTAACCATGCGATTACGAACACAGAAAGTTCCTCTTTCTCGGGGGGGGGGGGGGGGGGGGGAGGGTGAAATAATTTGGACTGAAACGGTTCGGTAACTGATTGTTAATCAATCCTTTCGTATGACTAATGGTATGTTAGAACTTATTGCTCAATTATCCAATAATCCTTGGATAGTTCATTACGGGGATCCAGGAGAATGGGATATATCTCATAGTTATTCACAGTAAGGTTTATCCGTATGGGAGGAGATAGAATGGGAGTATCCAATGGGTTGGGAGGGATTCGAACCCTCGACCTCATGGTTCGGAACCATATACTCTGATCCGCTGAGTTACCAACCCCGTTTCGTTCCATATAGCCGAAATATTGAGAGGGAAGAAATAGTATATGCACCTATTTCTCCCTCTTAATATTCCTTCAATCAATCTACTGGGAGAATATTGCCTGGAACAAGAAGCAGGATGAGACGGGAAAATTACAATGTGTCAACCGCAGCGAATTCGAACTTAATCGCTTTCCAGACCTCACAAGCAGCGGCTAAGTCGGGACTCCACTTAGCAGCTTCACGAATAATTTCATTACCTTCACGAGCAAGATCACGCCCTTCATTACGAGCCTGTACACAAGCTTCCAGAGCAACTCGATTGGCCACTGCACCAGGTGCATTACCCCAGGGGTGTCCCAAAGTTCCTCCACCAAATTGGAGTACGGAATCGTCCCCGAAGATTTCAGTCAAAGCGGGCATATGCCAAACATGGATGCCTCCCGAAGCTACAGGCAGTACACCCGGCATAGATACCCAATCTTGGGTGAAATAGATGCCGCGGCTTCGATCTTTCTCGATATAATCGTCACGGAGTAGATCAACGAAGCCTAGAGTTATTTCGCGTTCTCCCTCAAGTTTACCCACTACAGTACCGGAATGAATATGATCCCCGCCGGACATACGCAATGCTTTGGCCAATACACGGAAGTGGATACCATGATTCTTTTGCCTATCAATAACAGCATGCATTGCACGATGAATGTGAAGGAGTAGACCATTATCCCGGCAGTAGAAAGCTGAGCTAGTATTTGCAGTGAATCCTCCTGTCAAATAATCGTGCATGACAATGGGTACTCCCAATTCTCGAGCAAATACTGCTCTTTTTAGCATTTCCTCACAAGTACCCGCGGTAGCGTTTAAGTAATGCCCCTTAATCTCACCCGTTTCAGCTTGAGATTTGAAAAGAGCTTCTGCCACGAATAAGAAACGATCTCTCCAACGCATAAACGGTTGGGAATTTACGTTTTCATCATCCTTGGTGAAATCGAGCCCACCACGTAAACATTCATAAACAGCTCTGCCATAATTTTTGGCAGATAATCCCAATTTGGGTTTGATGGTACATCCTAGTAAGGGGCGACCGTATTTGTTTAATTTATCCCTCTCGACTTGAATACCGTGAGGCGGACCCGTGAAAGTCTTAGAATAAGCAGGGGGGATTCTTGAATCTTCCAACCGTAAAGCTCTCAATGCCTTGAATCCGAATACGTTACCTACAATGGAAGTGAACATGTTGGTGACAGAACCTTCCTCAAAAAGATCTAGAGGATACGCCACATAAGCAATGAATTGATTCTCCTCCCCGGGAACAGGTTCGATTTCATAGCATCGACCCTTGTAACGATCAAGGCTGGTAAGTCCATCGGTCCATACGGTGGTCCACGTACCGGTGGAAGATTCAGCAGCTACCGCGGCTCCCGCTTCCTCAGCTGGCACTCCAGGTTGGGGAGTCATTCGAAAAGCTGCTAGGATATCAGTATCCTTGGTTTTGTAATCGGGAGTGTAATAGGTCAATCGATAATCTTTAACACCAGCTTTGAATCCAACACCTGCTTTAGTCTCCGTTTGTGGTGACATAGGTCCCTCCCTACGACTCAATCAATTATTCCTGTAAGGGTGGGGTCTGCTCGAAAATATCCCACTACGAAACATCAAACCGGCTTTAATAGACTTGTTCGATGTTCACGCAGAAGCTTCTCCTGAAAGGGAAACACTAATATTTTATATTGTACATGACGCATAATGCAACCTAGTTTTTATACCCCTCGCTCGATCCGATAGAGAATGAGGTACTTCTTCAAGTCTCTCCACACATTGACTCGGAAATATTCTCATTGATAGACTGACCGATGGGAGTAAAAAGTACTGGCTCGGTCGGGGAAGCGTGGGAGAAAAAATAGAGGATCAATGAATGGAATGTTATTTCCTTGTATAATGTATACGTATACGTATGCGTATATGCAATACATTCCTCCGTATGGAGTGGATAATTTTTGGCCTCCGGTACATACGCGTATGGGAGGAACTCGTTCCAATGACTCTTACCGATCCGCATCATGCATTGCAATGAATCAATGAAGAAGGAAATTCAACTCCGAATTCTCCAACATTATCGACCGATAACTCGATACCGAACATTTTGTTGGTGTAGTAATCGAATGAAATTAATCCAATGAATCTCTATGAAAATCAATCATCTCGCTTTTGGAGCTTCTGCATCGGTAGAACAGAGTGTAGGTTATATTACTCAAATCATTGGTCCGGTACTGGATGCGGCTTTTCCTCCGGGTGGAATGCCTAATATTTACAATTCCCTGATAGTGAAGGGACAAAATCCGGCAGGTCAACAGATTAATGTTACTCGTGAGGTACAGCAATTATTGGGTAATAATAAGGTTAGGGCCGTCGCTACGAGTGCTACAGACGGTCTAACGAGAGGAATGAAAGTCATTGACACGGGAGCTCCTCTCAGTGTTCCTGTTGGTGAAGCTACTCCCGGACGAATCTTTAATGTTCTCGGAGAACCAGTTGATGATCCAGGTCCTGTAGATGCTAACGAAACATCTCCTATTCACAAACCCGCTCCTGCTTTCACACAATTGGATACCAAATTATCCATATTCGAAACCGGAATTAAAGTGGTGGATCTCTCAGCCCCTTATCGTCGCGGGGGTAAAATTGGATTATTCGGAGGAGCTGGAGTCGGAAAAACAGTTCTTATCACGGAATCGATCAATAACATTGCCAAAGCCCATGGAGGTGTATCTGTATTTGGTGGGGTGGGGGAACGTACGCGTGAGGGAAATGATCTCTACATGGAAATGAAAGAATCAAAAGTGATTGATGAACAGAATATATCAGAATCGAAAGTAGCTCTGGTGTATGGTCAAATGAATGAATCGCCAGGAGCTCGTATGAGAGTTGGTTTAACTGCCTCAACGATGGCCGAATATTCCCGAGATGTTAATAAGCAAGATGTACTCTCACTCATTGATAATATCCTCCGTTTTGTACAAGCAGGATCCGAGGTTTCTGCCTTATTAGGTAGAATGCCCTCTGCTGTGGGTTACCAACCGACCCTTAGCACAGAAATGGGTTCCTTACAAGAAAGGATCACTTCTACCAAAGAAGGCTCCATAACTTCCATTCAAGCGGTTTACGTACCTGCTGACGATTTGACCGACCCAGCTCCTGCTACAACATTCGCACATCCAGACGCTACTACTGTTCCTTCAAGAGGATTAGCTGCGAAGGGTATTCACCCGGCCGTAGATCCCCTAGATTCAACTTCAACCATGCTACAACCCGGGATTGTGGGTGAGGAGCATTATGAAACTGCGCAAGGAGTTAAACAGACTCTGCAACGTTATAAGGAGCCTCAAGACATTATAGCTATTCCTGGACTGGATGAATTATCGGAGGAGGACCGTTTAACGGTAGCTAGAGCGCGAAAGATTGAACGTTTCTTGTCACAACCTTTCTTCGTAGCAGAAGTTTTTACAGGTTCTCCAGGCAAATATGTTAGTCCCGTAGAAACAATTAAAGGTTTTCGAATGATTCTTTCCGGAGAATTAGATAACCTTCCCGAACAAGCTTTTTATTCGGTAGGTAATATCGATGAAGCGACTGCAAAGGCTGCAATTTTACAAGTGGGGAGTTAATTGGAGATGATGCTGAATCTTCGTGTAATGGCCCCGAATCGGATTGTTTGGAATTCCGAGGTTCGAGAAATAATCCTATCCACTAATAGTGGTCAAATCGGCATCTTACCCAACCATGCCCCACTTCTCACAGCTTTAGATATTGGAGTTATGAGAATACGTGTCAATGGACAATGGTCTAATATGGCTCTAATGGGTGGTTTCGCCACAATAGATAACAATCAAGTAACTGTATTGGTGAACGAAGCGGAAGGAGCTATTGATATTAATCCCGAGGAAGCTCGAGATACTTTCCAGAAAGCCCAAACTGGTCTGGCTCGAGCGAAGGGAAAGAAAGAGACTATTGAAGCTAATTTAGCCTTCAAAAGAGCTAAAGCAAGGTTAGAGGCAATAAATGCCAATTGAGATGTTACAAATGCTACTCGAGAGTAGGTTTCGTATCGACTCGTTCATTCTTCGGTAATGAAGTATGACAGGATAGAGAACGTTTTTTCACACACACTTGAGAGTTCCCGCCCCTTTCCTTATGTAAAGCTTATTGGATATTCCCCCAACTTCACGGTATCCAATAAGTTTTACCTACTATTGGATTTGAACCAATGACTCTCGCCGTATGAAAGCGATACTCTAACCGCTGAGTTAAGTAGGCCATTCCTAATTATAACTGAATCTATTCTAGCAGGTATATGAAGTTGTAAACAATAAGTCTCGAAAAGATTCGAATTGATTAGAATATTTACCATGATGCAATGTACAACTTGACAAGAACCAATGAGTATGGCTAATATACCGTAGGGTCAGCAGTAGTAAGGGCTATGGCTCAGCGGTAGAGCGCCTCGTTTACACGTGCGCCAATGCTTTTCAGTAATAGTTAGTTTATCGATTCCCTCGATTCACTAAGAGTGAAAGATTTGTGTTTTACTCTATCCACAACCTCGGGAGAACGGTAGCATAGCAAAAGATTCAATTCTTCAGTAATGGAGAAGGGGATTGAGAATCCGGTCGATATGGTAAATTATGAGTTCATTCAATGCTAGGGATGGCAGGGGTAAATACGAGGACCTCAAGATATTCTCTCACTCGCTCTGTGAGCTTCAAGGTGTATGAAGTTTACTTCCAAGCGATAAAGGCTCTCTTTGAGTGAATCCATGCCCAGAAAAGCAAACCTGTGTCGACATTTAGAAACTTATTGAAAGACTTTGGGATTGGCTCGGAGTAATTCCTTGAGCACACGGAACCATCTTATTATTCCACTAATGGGAGAAGGATGGTGAATCAGCTAATGCATCCTTTAGTTGATGAACGAGCCCAATGCGGTAAAAATATGCATGTTGGGTTCCTGAAACAGTTCGGATCTATCACTTTGATCCCGACCTGTATTACCGAGAAGGTCTACGGTTCGAATCCGTATAGCCCTAATCCCTAGAAGAATTATCCGCAATTATACATAGACCCTTCAAACGGGAGACTCTTCAGAATCGCTGTGAGGTAAAACTCCTATATGGGCAATGTATTTATTAACCGAACGAGATATTCCTAGATATTCGTAATCGATTCGATTCCTCTTCGGGTAATAATGAGATGGAAAAAGACTCGTACTATCCCATTCTCGTAACAGGAATATGTTCCATGTTTTCGCTCCCCAAATACGAATCCTTCCGGATATTCCTATTAATATCTGGCTTCGTCCCTGTACTAGCATTTTCAATCTCAGGACTCTTAGCACCTATTGGTAAAAGACCGGAAAAGCTTACTAGTTATGAATCGGGTATAGAACCAATGGGAGATGCTTGGATCCAATTCCAGATACGTTACTACATGTTCGCGTTAGTTTTCGTCGTTTTCGATGTCGAAACAGTTTTTCCCTATCCATGGGCTACAAGTTTCAATGAATTAGGTGTATCTGCTTTCGCTGAAGTCCCAACATTTGTATCTATTCTAATCGTTGGTTTAGTCTATGCATGGCGAAAAGGAGCATTGGAATGGTCTCAACAAGATTCACGGATTGTGGTAGGAATTCCAACAATTCCACGGACCCACTGATTAATCCTGCGGAGTCTTTATCTCTCGATCGGGATGCACCGAATTCAATTCTTCCAACCAATCTTAATGATTTTGCGAATCGGGCTAGACTATCTAGCTTATGGCCACTCCTTTATGGTACTAGTTGCTGTTTCATCGAATTCGCCTCGTTAATCGGTTCAAGATTCGATTTTGATCGTTATGGTCTGGTACCACGATCTAGTCCCAGACAGGCTGATCTCATAGTAACAGCTGGTACTGTAACCATGAAAATGGCGCCTTCCTTAGTAAGATTGTACGAACAAATGCCTGAACCAAAATATGTGATTGCCATGGGAGCATGTACTATCACGGGGGGTATGTTCAGTACCGATTCCTACAGTACCGTCCGCGGAGTAGATAAATTGATTCCTGTGGATGTTTACTCACCGGGTTGCCCACCCAAGCCCGAGGCTGTTATAGATGCTGTAACGAAACTCCGTAAGAGAGTAGCTCAAGAAACATATAGGGATCCTAGGAAATCCCGAGAAAGAGAGAGATTTTTTACTCCGAAGCATCGATTTGATACCGCATCTAACACTCATACTGGGCAGTATAGTCAACGATTATCTGATCAATCTTCGAAACCTCTATCAGATATCCCTCTAGGGACGACTCTCGATGGGGAGATAAGCACTGGACCAAATAGTGAGGGATTACTATCTAATAACGAGGGGATAGAGATATCTTTGGAGAAATATAGGAATGGTATCCAGTTGCAATAATATCACCAGTAATGATTCGAAGATCGAAATGCAGGGACGATTATCCGCTCGGCTGGCTAAGCATAAACTGGCCCATAGGCCCTTGGGTTTTGATTATCAGGGAGTTGAGATTCTACAAACCAAACCTGAGGATTGGCCTTCCGTAGCTGTTGCTTTATATACCTATGGTTTCAACTATCTCCGTTCCCAGTGTGCCTATGATGTGATGCCGGGGGGACTTTTAGCTAGTGTATATCATCCCACGAGGGTACAGGATGATGCGGATCAACCGGAAGAAATATGTATCAAAATACTCGTTTCGAGAAGAGATCCTAGAATTCCATCTGTCTTCTGGATTCGGAAGAGTGCTGATTTTCAAGAACGAGAATCTCATGATATGCTAGGAATTACTCATGAAAGTCATCCGCGTCTTAAACGTATACTAATGCCTGAGAGTTGGATTGGTTGGCCCTTACGCAAAGATTACATCGTACCCAATTTTTACGAGTCACAAGATGCTTACTAACCACGAATGAGATCGAACTATGCCTATTCCGGCACTTGCTCGATTTCCATACTCTGGAAATTACTTTAGCTGGAACGGGAAGAAGAGTTTTTTGCTGGTTGTCCAATACCAGCCCATCCACCCGCAAGGAACTTACAGAAAGGACTGGGAGAGGTAAATGGAACAATCCATTTACGCCCCTCAAATCCAGCAATATCCATCGTATGCGGAAAAGGGTGGTAATATTCAGTCCGAACCAATCCCCGTTGGTAAGGAATCATACTTCTCATTACTAGTAGCCCTTCCGTTTAAACCCCGAATCAGTGATTGGATCTAGACGTCGAGATGGAATAATCGAGGTGGCACTGAGGACGGAAGATTATCTGTACATACCCTTCCCTCCCAATCAGATCCCAGATACGATTCCTAAGGTTCCATAATGCTATATAGCGGATCAGTCCATTGATGGCTATGCCAGGAACCAGATTTGAACTGGTGGCACGAGGATTTTCAGTCCTCTGCTCTACCAACTGAGCTATCCCGGCCAATTTTTTTGGTGCGTATCCTGAAACGGAATCAGATTCACCGTCAACCGGGGAGTATGGAATAAGGAGTTGGAGTAATACCTACCGCTTCGTAGATTCCGAATGGGCATTCCAACAACGAAAAACGAATATTTTGAAATCGAGGGATTGACAAGTTTTTACGATGACCCCACAATCCATTCGAGACAGAGTGGGATAAGATGACTCATTTCCGCCCCCTTCTCTCTCTCTCTCCCTGCAATAGGGAGAGACGGAGGATCGGGATCTGTCTGTTCCAGTAACCCCATACCCAAATTGAGGATATGCTAGTGTCACCCAGTATGGGAATGGAGTTATTCCCCATACTTGATCCCCATAATAGTTCTGCGACTAGTGGGGGTAGAGGGATTTGAACCCTCACGGTCTGCAAGGACCAACGGATTTTCTTTCTACCACAATTTGCATTGTTGTTAGCATTAACAGTGTGGGGATGGACTCTATCTTTATCCCCGCCAATTATTGATTGGAAGGTATCATCTATAGAGAATCCTTATTCTTATTTTTCCCCCCCGATTGGTTGATATAGTATTGAAAGAGACTCAATCTCCCAATCTTTGGTCGGACTTGATACGATTACCCGGACTGGGTAACGAAACCTCTTCCACCGTTTCTAGTTTCTCGAGTATTCTCACTCCGCATCTTTAACCCCATGACGTATCCCAAACGGGGGATATATATATATATATATATATACGTATTGTATGTATATATAGTTTATTATCCCATGGATGATACCCCAGTAATTTGATAATCTATTGGAATAGCTTCCATCGAGTCTCTGCACCTATCTCGTCCTAGAAACAAGATTTGGCTCAGGATTGCCTGTCCAAAAAGTCCCAGGTTTCCCTGAATTTGAAAGCTGTCATTTAGTGAGTTTCCAAACTGAGGCTCAATCTACTTAAGTCCGTAGCGTCTACCATTCCGCCATACCCCCATCCTTTGGCTTCTGCTATTACTCGAGAGAGAAATCTATCGAAAATTCGGTATCCTCTCACTACATGGATCTCATGTGGATCAATCATTGGCTCATTGCGAATAATAGATCCTTTTCAATCTCTTAACTCTCATCCCCCTCCTATTCTACCTTCTCCCTCCCGATTATTTTGGGTAGGGATAATATTACTGACACCCCATCACCTTCCCGTATCACGTTTCGGATCCGTGGAATCGAATAATACCTTTCCGTGTAGCGACTGAAGACTTTTTACCCTCCCCCTTCAAGGAAGTATATTAATTCAATGGAGAATGAATTGCAATATCAAATTGCCATTTCACAATCTAATAGTTCCAATTATCGAGTTTGTGGAAATTGTGGAACCGATATTGGGACAGAATATCGCGAGGAATATGTATTAATCTGCACCCCACTCTCGAGATAAATAAACTGCTTAGCCCAGGAATTAGAGCATTGCACTTGTAATGCGATGGTCATCGGTTCGAGTCCGATAGGCGGCTCTTTCATCTCTCTGCTCCTACCCCTCCCTTTTCTCGGAAAGGATTTATGAGGATCCCGGTATTGATAGATTTCCACCTGATCCTACCACTCCTTACCCGTGACGAGTGTGTTATTATTCCCCCAAACGCTCGTGCAGAAGGAATATCTCCGAGTAAGGTCAGGGATCTTCTCCTAATCCCGGAGTTTCAAGATTCTTCAAAACTTATAGCGGAGAGTGAGGGGGGGGGGGGGGGGGGGGGGGGGGGGGGGGGGGGGAAAGAAAAAAAAGAAGGAGTTTATATGTCTCGTTACCGAGGACCTCGCTTGAAAATAATACGTCGTTTGGGAAATTCACCAGGACCTACTAATAAGACACCGAAATCAAAAAAGATTGGCAGTGATCAACCCATTTCGAGGAAAATATCCCAATATTGCATTCGTTTGGAAGCGAAGCAAAGATTGCGTTTCAATTATGGGTTAACGGAGCGACAGTTACTCAAGCATGTTCGTATTGCCAGGAGAGCTAGAGGGTCGACGGGTCAGGTATCGTTGCAATCGCTTGAAATGCGCTTGGATAACATTCTCTTTCGATTAGGTATGTCTCCCACCATTCCCGGGGCCAGGCAATTAGTCAATCATGGACACATTCTAGTCAACGATCGTATAGTGGATATACCGAGCTATCATCGCGAACCTAATGATGTTATTACTGCGAGGGATTAGAAGAATTCTCGAGATCTAATTGGAGGAAACGTAGGATCCTCTAGCGAAGGTGGAATACCCAATCATTTAAGCCTCTCCCTTTCGGAGGGTGAGGAACCTAAAGGATTTGTTAATCGAATAATTGATCGTGAATCCATAGGCTTGAAAATAAACGAATTGTTGGTCGTGGAATACTATTCCCGCCAGGCCTGAATTGGAGGAAACACTTCCCCAGTCACCTCAAAATTACACTCCGGTGTGAGTGAGGTAGATTATGAACGAGTACTTTCCCATCCATCCATTCCCCATGTTATACTACATATTGATCCCACACCGAACTTTATTCGTTCGTTCTATCCACTGGTTCCCGAACTGGAATAGTATTTCCGATGGTGTTGACGCAGATTATCATTCGCGTGTTCACGCATCTATCACGAATCCCTATCCCAATCCTTAATATTCTCCCGAATGGAGATACAATGGTTGCTTCGGGGAGGGGATAATCGCGAATCGAATTATCAACTCCCTCATATACAATGTCGGATCCTTCATTGCAGCGTAATCAACAATTTCGGAATGAGATACGGAAAGAGAGGGATTCGAACCCTCGGTAAACAGGAAGCCTACATAGCATTTCCAATGCTACACCTTGAACCGCTCGGCCATCTTTCCCAAGACATTCCGTTACTCATTGTATAGGGTGGGAGATGGTATAACAACTCCCTCCCAATAATTTTTTCATTCGTGGAGGTGTCCCATCTTCGGTGCACACAGTAAGGAATTTATGGAATCATTGAATTGACTGCAGAATCCCCAGATTGTCGGGGGGAATTATTCACAACCGTTACTACACCAATCTCGGATAGTGAATGGAGAGATCTCGTACAGACACATACGATGCCGTATGGGGCGTATGCATGTGATACATATGCATATACATATACATATACGTATGTATGTATATATGTATACGTATACGCATACGTATGTGTATGTGTATGTGTATGTGTATATGTACGTACGTATACGCATGCGTATCCGTTTCTACGTGTTACTGTTCGAGGGAACCACTTTGCTACTATCATCTCATCGATCTGAAAGGATTGAGTATATCTTTCTCGAATTCCCGATCGGGGTAAATATTGGGAGGATATGCTTCCCACCACAACCTGTATCCCTTACATAGAGATTGATTTGAAAATGGAAGGGATGGAATAGAGAAACATAGATTTCCAATCATGCCTAGATCTCAGAGGAATGATAACTCTATCGATAAGACTTTCACAATCGTGGCGGATATATTATTGCGAATCATACCTACGACTCAGGGAGAGAAGGAAGCATCTATTTACTATAGAGATGGTGCGATCTGGATGGTGAAATCAATCAACCTAATTCTAAGTCGATTGGGATGATGTGTGATTACACAAGACCCACGCTCGGTGAAGGTGCGTTTTGGGAATGAAACAATTCCTTCCGTCGTGTATCCTCGATTGATGCAGCCCCAGATGCTTGAATCTCTCAGGGATTCTAGTATTGAGCAAAAGGTTAAACCCGCAGGGTATTACCTCCAACCATGGGTAGGCACGAGGGGAAAGCACTACGTGTAGGAATCGACAACACAAAAGCTTCGTTAGAATTCGTATCAGCGGGCAGTATGTTTCTATGACGACTAGTAACAGTGATTGGGACAACAAACTTCCATCTCGTTCGTGTTTTGGATACCCATAGAATCATCGGAGATTGTCGAAGTAGCTGGTCCCCGGAGAAACAGAGCGTCGGGAATGAAGAAATTGTTGAATCTTCTGCTTCTGATGCAGCGCCAGCACCGGAAACAGAAGATTAACAGGAGGGATGGCTAGGGATTGATCACTCAAGAAACACTAGCCCCTGCCAGTTCGTAGTGGTGGAGTAAGAACCTCTCCGAGATTCTGAAGATCATTCCTCTCGCTACACATTCTGCAGGAGTAGCCGTATGAGGTGAGAATCTCACGTACGGTTTTGAAACGGAGGTTGAATGACCGACCGTAACGAATGTCAGCTCAATCTGAGGGAGAATACGCGGAAGCTTCGCAGAATTACTATAAGGCTATGCGCCTAGAGATCGATCCTTATGATCGAAGTTATACACTTTATAACATAGGTCCTATTCATACGAGTAATGGGGAACACGCCAAGGCTTCAGAATATCATTCCCAAGCATTAGAACGAAACCCTTCCTTACCACAAGCTTTCAATAACATGGCCGTGATCTGTCATTACGTGCGACTATCTATACTATGGAATTTACCGGTTCAGTACCACCGGGAGGAGAGGCTTTCTACACATGCACCGTCGCGAGATGGAACAGTTTTGACTAGCCGTGGAGAAAACCCTTCATCGGAACCCAAACATGGAGGGGAAATTGAAGCCTATGCATTCCATGGATAAGGTGATTGAATTGGTGGAGAAAGCACCGTAAAGATCCATTACTGAAAGTTCGGGTTGATACAATAGGATTTGCCTAATGAGGGATCGGTTCATGTAATAGAATTGATTCCGAGACGAAGGATTAGGCGACGGTGTAGCATCAAATCCTAAAGAAGGAGTAAGATCAAGAAAATTTCCATATGGGAGTAAGATAGTTACCTCTTCCCCTGCCATAATGTAGAGGGATATCATAAGGATGAGACACCGCATTCCAAGAGGTAGGAGGATAGACAATACTTCATCCGATTCAGGGTGGGGTTATAAACCTATGCCACTAACTATTCCTAGTACTTCGGTAAATCCGAGGAAGATGAATCTATTGATAGAGGGGGAGGTAGGGGAAAGGGGGGAAATAAATAATCCCCGTCGATAGTGATAGATTTAGGTGTATGAGTAGATTCATCAGTAGCTATTCGAGCCGTATGAGGTGGGAAACTCTCAAGTACGGTTCCGAGGGAAGGAAATTTTCGAGATTGACCTATCCCGACCGAGGGGAACAGGCCATTCAACAAGGTGATCCCGAGACTTCAGAAGCGTGGTTTGACCAAGCTGCTGAATACTGGGGACAAGCAATAGCACTTGCTCCGAGCAATTACATTGAGGCACAGAATCGGTTGAGAATCACAGGACGTTCCAAGGAGTGAGAATGTAATGATGGGAACGTATGTTCCCGATCAAATCGAATCTTCGTCAAGTATCGGAAATAGAACCGGATAGGATTGATGAACATTCGTCGGAAGGATTGGGAGAAACTCATCCCACCGAGCTAGGAGTAGGATCCGTAATGGGTCCATCAAGCACTTCTAAGTTGTGTAATAATAAGTTTGAATGCCTGCCCTAGATGACTCCTCTATCATAGTCGTTCCAGTCATAAACTGATGAAGAGGGAGAAAGATTATCGGAAGATCTCTCAGAAGTTTCTTATTCATTGTTGGTGGGTTGTTGCTATTCCCTGTTCCGAGAGAGGAGAATCTCGATGACTATTCGTTCACCGGAACCAGAAGTTAAGATTGTGGTAGAAAGGGATCCTGTAAAAACTTCCTTTGAGAAATGGGCTCAACCTGGACATTTTTCAAGAACTTTAGCAAAAGGTCCTAATACTACCACTTGGATTTGGAATCTACACGCTGATGCTCATGATTTTGATAGCCACACCAATGATTTGGAAGAGATCTCTCGCAAAGTATTCAGTGCCCACTTCGGTCAACTAAGTATTATTCTTATTCGGTTGAGTGGTATGTACTTTCACGGAGCTCGTTTCTCTAATTACGAAGCGTGGCTGAGTGATCCCACTCATATCAAACCTAGTGCTCAAGTAGTTTGGCCAATAGTGGGTCAAGAAATTCTAAACGGGGATGTAGGTGGGGGTTTCCAAGGTATACAAATAACTTCGGGTTTTTTTCAGCTTTGGCGAGCACCTGGAATAACTAATGAATTGCAGCTCTATCGTACCGCAATTGGTGCATTAATCTTTGCGGCACTAATGCTTTTTGCTGGTTGGTTTCATTACCACAAAGCCGCTCCTAAATTGGCTTGGTTCCAAGATGTGGAGTCTATGTTGAATCATCATTTGGCGGGTCTACTAGGCCTGGGGAGCCTAGGCTGGGCGGGACATCAAGTGCACGTTTCTTTGCCTATTAACCAACTCTTAGATGCTGGGGTCGATCCCAGGGAAATTCCTCTCCCTCATGAATTCATTTCGAATCGTGATCTACTGGCTCAATTGTATCCTAGTTTTGCTAAAGGATTAATACCATTCTTTACACTGAACTGGTCGGAATATTCCGATTTCTTAACCTTTCGCGGGGGACTCAATCCTGTCACAGGGGGTTTGTGGCTGACTGATACCGCGCATCACCATTTAGCTATTGCAGTTCTTTTTTTGATAGCTGGTCATATGTATAGAACCAATTGGGGCATTGGGCATAGTACGAAGGAGATTTTGGAAGCTCATAAAGGTCCATTCACAGGCGAGGGTCACAAAGGTCTCTATGAAATTCTAACCACTTCATGGCATGCTCAATTATCTATTAACTTAGCTATGTTAGGTTCTCTAACTATCATAGTGGCTCATCATATGTATTCGATGCCTCCCCATCCATACTTAGCGATTGATTACGGTACGCAATTGTCCCTATTCACGCATCACATGTGGATCGGTGGTTTTCTCGTAGTCGGGGCTGCCGCGCATGCGGCTATCTTTATGGTGAGAGATTATGATCCAACCACTCAGTATGATAATCTGTTGGACCGTGTTATTCGACACCGTGATGCGATCATCTCGCATCTAAACTGGGTGTGTATCTTTCTGGGCTTCCATAGCTTCGGCTTATACATCCACAACGATACCATGAGTGCTTTGGGACGTCCCCAAGATATGTTTTCGGATACTGCTATACAATCACAACCTATATTTGCCCAATGGGTGCAAAATATTCACGCTTTCGCTCCCGGTTCAACAGCTCCCAATGCAGCAGCAAGTACTAGTTTAACCTGGGGGGGTGGTGACTTAGTAGCAGTAGGCGGCAAAGTGGCTCTGCTACCGATTCCATTGGGAACGGCGGATTTCTTGGTGCACCACATTCATGCATTCACTATCCATGTGACTGTATTAATATTACTGAAAGGGGTTTTATTTGCACGTAGCTCGCGCTTGATACCTGATAAAGCTAATCTTGGTTTTCGTTTTCCCTGTGATGGACCTGGTAGAGGAGGAACATGTCAAGTATCTGCCTGGGATCATGTTTTTCTGGGATTATTCTGGATGTATAATTCCATCTCGGTAGTAATATTCCATTTCAGTTGGAAAATGCAGTCTGATGTTTGGGGTAGCGTGAGTGATCAAGGAGTAGTAAGCCACATTACCGGAGGAAACTTTGCCCAAAGTTCAACAACTATTAATGGATGGCTCCGTGATTTCTTGTGGGCGCAGGCTTCTCAAGTAATTCAATCTTATGGTTCTTCATTGTCTGCGTATGGTCTTTTATTTTTGGGCGCCCATTTCGTCTGGGCTTTCAGTTTGATGTTCTTATTCAGTGGCCGCGGATACTGGCAAGAACTCATTGAATCTATTGTTTGGGCTCATAACAAATTAAGAGTCGCTCCCGCTATCCAGCCTAGAGCCTTGAGTATCGTGCAAGGACGTGCTGTGGGAGTAGCTCATTACCTTCTGGGTGGGATTGCCACAACATGGGCATTCTTCCTAGCAAGAATCATTGCAGTGGGATAATGGCTGGGAGGATTTGAAAAGCATTACGGCATCAAGATTTCCAAAGTTCAGCCAGGGTCTAGCCCAAGACCCAACTACTCGTCGTATTTGGTTCGGTATTGCCACCGCGCATGACTTCGAAAGTCATGATGATATTACTGAAGAGCGCCTCTATCAGAAAATTTTTGCTTCTCATTTTGGTCAGTTAGCTATAATATTTCTTCGGACCTCCGGCAATTTGTTCCACGTAGCCTGGCAGGGTAATTTCGAGGCGTGGGTACAGGATCCTCTACATGTAAGACCTATTGCTCATGCGATCTGGGATCCTCACTTTGGTCAACCAGCTGTAGAAGCTTATACCAGAGGAGGTGCTCCAGGCCCAGTCAATATTGCTTATTCCGGTGTTTACCAATGGTGGTATACAATTGGTTTACGTACTAATCAGGATCTTTACAACGGGTCTATTTCCCTGTTAATCCTCTCCGCTTTGTTCCTAATAGCGGGTTGGCTGCATCTACAACCTAAATGGAAACCGGGCCTCTCTTGGTTCAAAAATGCTGAATCTCGCTCAAATCATCATCTATCAGGACTTTTTGGGGTAAGTTCCCTAGCCTGGACGGGACATTTAGTTCATGTTGCCATTCCTGAATCGAGAGGCGAACACGTAAGGTGGGATAATCTATTGACTGCATTACCGCATCCCCAAGGGTTAGGACCGTTCTTTTCGGGTCAGTGGGGTGTTTATGCACAAAATCCGGACTCAATCAATCACTCGTTCGGTACCGCTCAAGGAACAGGTACTGCTATCTCAACCTTCCTCGGGGGATTCCATCCACAGACTCAGAGTTTGTGGCTAACCGATATTGCGCATCATCATCTAGCTATTGCGGTCGTTTTTATTATTGCTGGTCATATGTATAGAACCAACTTCGGGATCGGGCACAGTATGAGAGAGATTTTAGAAGCACATACTCCCCCAGGAGGTAGATTGGGACGCGGGCATAAAGGACTTTACGATACAGTTAATAATTCCCTCCACTTCCAACTAGGTCTTGCTTTAGCCGCCCTGGGAGTAATCACTTCTTTGGTGGCTCAACATATGTATTCCCTACCCGCTTATGCATTTATAGCACAGGATTTTACTACCCAAGCTGCGTTATACACTCACCACCAATACATTGCTGGATTTATTATGACAGGCGCCTTCGCCCATGGAGCCATATTCTTCATTAGGGATTATGACCCGGAACAGAATAAAGATAATGTATTGGCCAGAATGTTAGAACATAAAGAAGCTATAATATCTCATTTGAGTTGGGCTAGTTTATTCTTAGGTTTCCACACCCTAGGACTTTATGTTCATAATGATGTTGTGCTAGCCTTTGGTACTCCGGAGAAACAGATCCTAATCGAGCCTATATTTGCTCAATGGATACAATCTGCCCACGGTAAAGCTTCGTATGGTTTCGATGTACTTCTATCTTCACCCGATAGCCCAGCATTCAGTGCTGGTCAGAGCCTATGGTTGCCTGGTTGGTTGGAAGCTATTAATAACAATAGCAACTCACTATTCCTAACAATCGGCCCTGGGGACTTCTTAGTTCACCACGCTATTGCTCCAGGTTTACATACAACTACGCTAATCTTAGTGAAAGGTGCATTAGATGCACGTGGGTCCAAATTAATGCCGGATAAGAAAGAATTCGGTTATAGCTTTCCTTGCGATGGTCCGGGGCGAGGTGGTACTTGCGATATCTCGGCATGGGATGCTTTTTATTCAGCAGTATCTTGGATGTTAAATACTATTGGTTGGGTCACATTCTATTGGCACTGGAAGCATATCACCCTGTGGCAAGGGAATGTGGCTCAATTTAACGAATCTTCCACCTATTTAATGGGATGGCTGAGAGATTACTTATGGTTAAACCCTTCACAACTCATTAATGGATATAATCCTTTTGGTATGAACAGTCTATCCGTCTGGGCGTGGATGTTTCTATTTGGGCATCTCGTTTGGGCCACTGGATTCATGTTTCTTATTTCTTGGCGCGGATACTGGCAAGAACCGATCGAAACTTTAGCATGGGCTCATGAACGTACACCTTTAGCTAATTTGGTACGTTGGAAGGATAAGCCGGTAGCTCTTTCTATCGTTCAAGCACGGTTAGTAGGATTAGCTCACTTTTCCGTCGGTTATATATTCACCTATGCAGCTTTTTCAATCGCTTCCACATCAGGAAAATTTGGCTAATACTCCTCGCAATGGTAGGAGTAGGTGGAAGGAATGGATTGAGCCTATCATTAACTATGATTTAATGGTAGGCTTAATTCATTTCCTACTCATTCGTAAAATACAACTGGATGGGGATGAGTGAAAGAATAAAAGGGAGGGGGGACAGGGGGGGGGGTAAACGCTCCGCACCCTATGGGTAAGCCATTACTCAAACATTAACTCGAAGTATTATTTGAATCCGATCGTAACATTATGGCAAAAAAAAGTATTATTGAGAGGGAAAGGAAGAGGCAAAGGTTGGTATGGAAATATCACTCCATTCGCCAATCGTTGAAGGAAGAGATGGATAAGGCTTCATCACCGGATGAGAAATGGAGAATTAATGAGAAACTGCAATCGTTACCGCGTGACAGCGCACCCACGCGTCTTCATCGTCGTTGTTTCTTGACAGGAAGGCCTAGATCCAACTGTCGGGATTTCGGTTTATCCAGGCACGTACTTCGCGAAATGGCACACACTTGTTTATTACCCGGAGTGACGAAATCGAGTTGGTAAAACTATTCCTTGCCTGTGCAGGGAGAAGTATCTGTCAATGAAAATAGATACCCCCTGGATTCTCCGGTATTCGATGTAATTATTCGACCCAGTATAATAATTACATCGGGTGAATCAATAGTAGATAGCGCGGGGTAGAGCAGCTTGGTAGCTCGCAAGGCTCATAACCTTGAGGTCATGGGTTCAAATCCCGTCTCCGCAAGAAGAGGGAATACGAAATGGGAAGTGGGAGCTTAAATTCTTACCGTTACTCACTCGTTCCCATTCCTTTTACAATCCGATTCATCGATCAGTCGATTGAGTAATTATTGATGAATCATCTGCCCAATCTTTATCATATAAATCATTCCCCTAGCTATCCCGAGGACACGAGCGTTGGGCCCGTTATTAGAGAGATTCGCTGAGTTCCATGGGTACGGACGAAAGGGTCCGTACCACCCATCCCAACAAAACCTCATTTTGAAGCTGCGAATAAGAGTTTATTCCAGATAGGAGTGTTTGCGCGTCTTACGGCACCGTATCGCACGAGTTATTTAGAATGATGCCCCTTACGAGGTATTGAATACGAAGTAAAATTTTCCCCACTCAGCGCTCGGATCAAATATTACTAATGGAACGGGAACGCACTAATAATTACAATTACCTCGAGCCCTCTCAACATCTACCCAACCAATTGACAATGGATGTATAGATCGAATGATATGCCGACAACATTGATTAGGTCCCTCACGCTGATCGTTCCACTCATTTGTTTATCGTTTGGTTGCGTTCAGCGTGTTGCTTGTGCTAATTGCGTCAATCCCTCCGTCTATCCATTATTTTCATTTCCTGCCTTCCCATCCAATTATTCCAATTCTTCGGATTCTACATGAAAAGACCTCGTGAAATGGGTGAGGCCATGGATCCCCCCCCCCCCCCCCCCCCCGATCATACTCTTTATTCGCCCAGTCCCTATCCCTCACCAGTTCCGGATTGGATAGTGGATATGTACATTCGACGCAATGATTGTTCAAATCCATCAGTACCCCCACCAAATGCTCGGATTTAACCTTTCGACCGTTTGAGTAGCCCCCTATCGGATTTGAACCGATGACTTACGCCTTACCATGGCGTTACTCTACCGCTGAGTTAAAGGGGCTTCTTGATCGGTGGAATCATCGCAGCATGAGTATATTGTACCTGTAAATCCGTATCATTATTTATACTCCCCCCCTCCCCTCCCCCCCATCCCATAATTTCGAGTGATGGATACGTTGAGGCGAACTCGCATCGATTTGAATCCCTCATTACTCAATCTATGTCTAAAAACTTGTGGGGTATTGGGTCAATGAACTATCAACTCTATTCGGAGGCTGAATCAGCATATTATCGATTGGACTGAAAATTCGGTGAAGGATTGGATAAATCTCGATCGCAGAGAGTCGTGGGAGCCTATAAACCATTTGATCACGCCGATCGAGTCGGTTTGGGGGATCATGCAAAATCATTAGAGAGCTCTGGTGTCACCTTCTCCGATAAGGTGAAGGAGGGTACGAATGTGTATATCTCTATCCTCCGGTTCGTAAGGATTATTCTATCCACTGGAAACGGTCGTAGGGAAAGAAGGAGAAAGGGGGGGGGGGGGAGGGGGTGGAGATAAATAAATATAACCCATAATGAGTTCTATGAGTTAGCTATTCTAGTAGCTGAATCTACTAAAAACTCTAAACCGTAATTTTTCCATTCTACCCTCCAAGAATCAAAACGGATTCCCACGTACCAAACCCTCATTCATCTCTTTGACCATACTGTCAAAGATTCGATATTGGATGTATTGATATTTGGTGCAATTCATTGATCGGGAGTCTGTGAAACACTCACTATCTCCTCTATCCCTATTCCAGACCCGATCTTGTTGAAGAGAGGGATTATCAGGATTCAGGATTTGAGTGAGTAATTTCAACCCAATAACTTTCAATATTGATTGGGGATTGGTAAAATAGATACATAGGGATGTGAAAAGCCAGGGAAAGATTCGGAGTCTTTTCCCCAATGGAATTCAATCTATCCCTGCCTCCCTCATATCGTCCTCATCGAACGAGATGTTCATACTCGGACCTCCACCTTATACCCCAATGAATAGAGGGGGCTCTATTGATATCCAGAAACAGATGATCGAACTGTAACTTCGAAACACATTGAGAGATACTTGATAGGGAAAGGATGGGGAGGGGGGAGGGGGAAAGGGAGGGGGAGAAAGAGGAGAAGGATAAAGAGAGAGAAGAAGGAATGGGGGGAGGGGAGAGAAGTTGACCCACCCTCCAGGAATGACTAGATTACGAATTCCCATCAAATATTGTGTAGGAATCAATATTCGACCAATCACCGGGGAACAGGTTCCGCATCTTCCTGATCGGTATCACCAAGAGTATATTCCCGGGTACGGATAATAGTATTGATAGACAAATCCTTGGAAGGGGTAGGGGGGGGGGAAGGGGGGAGGGTAGGAGAAGTTTTTATCCACCATCCCTCCCCCCCCAGTGATTCGAGTGGGGTACTTAGAAATGGTTGAAACGGTCGAATGGGAGAATTGTTATGACTATAGCCATCGGAAAGTCTTCCAAAGAACCAAAAGATTTATTTGATACTATAGACGACTGGCTAAGGAGAGACCGTTTCGTATTCGTGGGTTGGTCCGGTTTATTGCTCTTTCCCTGTGCCTACTTTGCACTTGGTGGTTGGTTTACAGGTACAACCTTTGCTACTTCATGGTATACTCATGGATTAGCTAGTTCTTATTTGGAAGGTTGTAACTTTCTGACCGCCGCAGTATCTACTCCCGCTAATAGTCTGGCACATTCCTTGCTCCTATTATGGGGTCCTGAAGCACAAGGAGATTTTACTCGTTGGTGTCAATTGGGTGGTTTATGGACGTTTGTTGCTTTCCACGGTTCTTTCGGTTTAATAGGCTCCATGTCACGCCAGTTCGAGCTTGCTCGGTCTGTACAATTGCGTCCCTATAATGCAATTGCATTTTCCGGTCCAATTGCAGTTTTTGTTTCCGTATTCTTGATTTATCCCCTAGGTCAATCTGGTTGGTTCTTCGCGCCAAGCTTCGGTGTAGCAGCCATCTTTCGATTCATCCTATTCTTCCAAGGTTTTCACAACTGGACTCTGAATCCATTCCATATGATGGGAGTTGCTGGAGTTCTAGGCGCTGCTCTTTTATGCGCCATTCACGGTGCTACTGTAGAAAATACTCTATCCGAGGATGGTGATGGTGCCAATACATTCCGTGCCTTCAACCCAACCCAGTCTGAAGAGACTTATTCGATGGTAACCGCTAACCGCTTCTGGTCCCAAATCTTTGGTGTTGCTTTTTCCAATAAGCGTTGGTTACATTTCTTCATGCTATTCGTGCCAGTGACTGGTTTATGGATGAGTGCTATTGGTGTAATCGGCCCAGCTTCGAACTCACGCGCATATGACTTTGTCTCTCAAGAAATTCGTGCAGCAGAGGATCCTGAATCTGAAACTTTCTACACCAAGAATATCCTTTTGAATGAAGGTATTCGTGCTTGGATGGCGGCTCAGGATCAGCCTCATGAAAACCTTGTATTCCCTGAGGAGGTTCTACCCCGTGGAAACGCTCTTTAATGGAACTTTATACCTGGGCGGTCGTGATCAAGAAACCACGGGTTTCGCTTGGTGGGCCGGCAATGCCCGGCTTATTAACCTGTCTGGTAAATTACTCGGTGCCCATGTAGCGCATGCCGGGTTGATTGTATTCTGGGCTGGGGCGATGAACTTGTTCGAAGTAGCCCATTTCGTTCCGGAAAAGCCTATGTACGAGCAAGGATTGATTCTACTTCCCCATCTAGCCACTCTGGGGTGGGGAGTAGGCCCCGGTGGAGAGGTCATAGATACCCTTCCATACTTCGTCTCTGGAGTACTCCATTTAGTATCTTCTGCAGTATTAGGTTTCGGTGGTATTTATCATGCACTTATTGGCCCAGAAACTTTGGAGGAATCCTTTCCATTCTTCGGCTATGTATGGAAGGATAAGAACAAAATGACTACCATCCTGGGTATTCACTTAATCCTGTTAGGTACTGGTGCTTTCCTCCTAGTGCTTAAAGCTTTGTATTTTGGAGGTATCTATGACACATGGGCACCTGGGGGTGGGGATGTGAGAAGGATCACGAATCTCACTCTCAGTCCAGGTGTTATTTTCGGTTATCTGCTCAAATCCCCGTTTGGTGGAGAGGGATGGATCGTTAGTGTGGACAATTTGGAAGATATAATTGGAGGCCATGTCTGGTTGGGATCCATTTGTATTTTCGGCGGAATATGGCACATTCTGACCAAACCCTTTGCCTGGGCTCGCCGTGCTTTTGTGTGGTCCGGGGAAGCTTATCTATCCTACAGTTTGGCAGCTCTTTCTGTATTTGGTTTTACCGCCTGTTGCTTCGCATGGTTTAACAATACGGCTTACCCTAGCGAATTCTATGGTCCCACCGGTCCGGAAGCTTCGCAAGCGCAAGCATTTACTTTTCTGATTAGAGACCAACGTCTCGGAGCCAACATAGGTTCTGCCCAAGGACCTACGGGGTTGGGTAAATATCTCATGCGCTCTCCCACGGGAGAAATAATCTTCGGAGGGGAAACGATGCGTTTCTGGGATCTCCGTGCCCCATGGTTGGAACCCCTAAGAGGTCCTAATGGTTTGGATCTGAGCAAATTGAAGAAGGATATACAACCCTGGCAGGAGCGCCGTTCAGCAGAATATATGACTCATGCTCCTTTGGGTTCTTCGAATTCTGTGGGTGGTGTAGCCACTGAGATAAATGCTGTGAACTATGTATCTCCCCGAAGTTGGTTAGCTACTTCCCATTCTGTTCTAGGTTTCTTCCTCTTTGTGGGTCATTTGTGGCATGCAGGAAGAGCTCGTGCAGCTGCAGCTGGATCCGAAAAAGGAATTGACCGTGTTACCGAACCCGTTCTTTCCATGACACCTCTCAACTAGGGATTATGAATCGGAAAGGAAGGAGTGCAAACAACAGGTTATGCATTCTCGCAAATTTCATCCATTGGCTCGGCCTACTCGGCCGAGCCAATGGAATGTTGTTTGATCGGGACGATGAAGAAGTTGTATCGACAGGGAGAGAGAGGGATTCGAACCCTCGATAGTAGTTAAACACTATGCCAGTTTTCAAGACTGGAGCCATGAACCGCTCGGCCATCTCTCCGGAAAACGCCTTCCATTCAGGATACGGAATGATAGTTTGATAATGAAGGCGTGCTAGTACCAATTCATACCCGTACCCTATAAGTATATATCTATGTAGTACAAAATGTATAACCATATCCGATATTATGTGATATTTACCACCTCGATTCACGAGCGGGCGATCATTCGAGGGGGCGGAGATTACTTCCGTACGAGCGAGGCGTGAATGAATATCATAGACTGACTGCGAATACGGAATAGCAGGAAGTATATTTCTTCGATATTCTCCACAATATTCGATCCGATGAGGATCTTACCAGATAGTAATCGGATGGTACAATCTTTTCATCCTAAAAGCTCGGGGAGTCACAGTCATGACTATTGCTTTTCAACTGTCCGTATTTGCACTAATTGCTATTTCATTCCTTTTGGTGATCGGCGTTCCCGTCGTGCTTGCTTCCCCAGATGGTTGGTCAAGTAGCAAAAATATCGTCTTTTCGGGTGCTTCATTATGGATTGGATCAGTCTCTCTGGTAGGTATACCTAATTCATTCATATCCTAATAAGGATCTACCGTACCGGATACTGCAGCTTCCCCTCCCCCACCTCACCGTTACAGGTCGGAATACATCTCATGCGAATTATAAGGCGTGATATTTATTCATTGTAAGGGGTAAGGGGGGGGGGGTATTTAATAACTCATGGAACGGATCCTGAGACTGATTCTCCGCAATTTCACCCTCACGGGGAGATTGACTAAATGCGGTATCATCTTGTTACAGTAGGAGATGGATGATAAGAATCGCGGGTATGGTTGAATGGTAAAATATCTCCTTGCCAAGGAGAAGCCGCGGGTTCGATTCCCGCTACCCGCCAATCCGTGGAATGGATGGATTTGAACCCATTAATATTCCCCGGGAGCGGGTGAAGTATTCCCTCCAATAATACCATATCGGGTAGGTACTCGCTACTCAATAGCTCTCTCCCACCTATGGAGTACTTCTATCTCATAAACTATTATCATTGACGGTTCGATCTTGATCAAGTATTATTAAGAATGGTAATTGGCCCCCATCGTCTAGCGGCTCAGGACATCTCCCTTTCACGGAGGTGACGGGGATTCGAATTCCCCTGGGGGTACTTACTCCATAAAAACCTATAATTTGTGTGCGTGCGCGCGTGTGTGTGTATGCGCGCGTGTGCGTGTGTGTGCGTGTGTGTGTGTGTGTGTGTGGGGGGGGGAGGGGGAGGTTGATTGATATTTTCACGATCCGATACAGGTAGGGGCCTAAAGTATGAGCTTTCTAAGATTCTATCCCCTATCCGCATGGGTCGATGCTCGAGTGGTTAATGGGGACGGACTGTAAATCCGCTGGCACTGCCTACGCTGGTTCGAATCCAGCTCGACCCAATACATATGGACGGATCATGCGTAGTAGGAAGAGGTGGATAAATCGGGATTGACGGGTCTCGAACCCGCAACTTCCGCCTTGACAGGGCGGCGCTCTAACCGATTGAGCTACAATCCCGGTGAATGAAGTCTATATATATAGACATTTTGCTGTCAATACGACGAATTGATGCTCTAACCCCTACTCTTACTTCACCTTCAGCTGAGACAAATTCATCCTATTATTTATAGATTGAATAACTAACCGTTGTAGATGCATTTGTTACTCCTACCGTTTCCTGCATAAGATCTATGCTATTCACACGGTACAGCCAATACTCCCCAAGGATTCAAATTCTCCTCCTTCGAATGGGTAGGGATTTGCGTTGTAACTAGTTCGAGCACGATTCGGAACAGGCCCCTTCCGTTCAAACTCCTTATCTACCAATAGATCCGATAGATCCTATGAATGAGTCTGGGAAGGAGTGGGATCTCCCCAATTTCGTCCTTACCCGGATGTGTAGCATGAACAAGATTATGCTTAAACGCTTAGGGAATGGTGGAGGAACCATCGGCAATTATTACTGGGGATTCCCCCAAAGGGTGGTAAAATTTTCACTACCAACCACTCACTATTCCCCCATGTAGTGGGAGATTTAATAGTACTATCTCAATAGAATCCTTCGAATGAGTTATTTTCGGTGATTCATTCCGTGTTATACTATTCAATCGATGTCGGAGAATCGATCGGATCCGGTCGATTCTACTACTATTACCGATGGAGCGACGATCGGATACCGAAGAATGTATTAATCAATTCCATACGTCGATCCATCGAAAGCTCGAGAATTTCACCCTTCAATTGGATCCTTTTCAATCTATACCTTTTAATCAAATTGGAATAATGAGGTTATGGAAGCAAATATTCTTGCATTCACTGCTACTGCACTTCCTATTTCAATACCCACCGCTTTTCTACCCATCCTCTATGTACAAACAGCTACTCAAAACAATTGATCTGATTTATCACATTCTACCTTCCCCCCCCCCTCTTCCCGAATTGGCAGTATGTGTATACATACTTATTTCTACATGGTTCACACGGAATTGGGTCCTGGTACCATTGCAGGAGTGGGACCAATAATAATAGGTATACTCCCATATGCCCTTGCTGAAAGGGAACCTGATGCATCTGGAGGTGTGACCCCAGATGCACCCGTGCAATATTCTCATTCTCAACGTACTTATTATCGGACAAATACGAAACTTGGAACGAGATTGAAATGGAATAGTTTCTGAGAGAAAGGAGTCTATGGCTAGAGATACTTCAACATGATTGTCACAACCTCCAAAACTAATCCATGGAGAATGGTAAGGGAAGGTGGGGATAGAGAAGATTGAATCTCCCCCAGTTTGGTTGTGTGATACTTTCTAATCCCTCGGTTGTATATTATTCTCTCCAGGAATAATCCATCCATCTATCCATCTATCTATCCGTCTATCCGTATGGATGGATGGATAGATAGATATAGATATATTAACCAACGGGGTTGAGCGTGAGCCTAAGGAAAGATCTCTTCCTGGAGATGCTTAACGAGTGTATGGAAAAGAACCCGAATTTGCGAAAGATCAACGAATTCTTCGTCGACGCCGATGAGGTGGAAGACAATCCAGGAAGTTCTGTAAAACCAACTTGGACTCAGGGTGGGAGAGAGATGGAAATATTTACACGGATCTAAGGATATCTCCTGCTTGAGCCATATCGAGATTAACGTATCACACATGGTTTTTAGGGGGGGGGGGGGGGGATATAGCAGATGAGGGTCTTAACCTATCCCGATGTTACGACTTCTTCTTTTCCTCCATCATATTACTGTGTGGAGGGATTCTCATTTTCCAGGGTTGGCGCCTGGATCCCATTCCTTTACTACCTCAAACATTATTGGGCGGAACGACAATCTTTCCTACAGCGGAAAATCCATATTTACGTGGGGGAGGGGTTAATGTAACAGACCTCCCCGAAGGGGGAGAAAGTGATAATTCATCAGGGGATGGGAGATCATTACACTCCTTCAACGAAAAGTTGGTTTACAAGAATCTGCGACTGAAGGAGGAGAAGACGCTTCGCGATGAATGGGCAAGAATTGATTATACCTTCCATACCTCTCACGGGATGGGGACGAAATCGCATAGTTAGAACCTTGCAATGTTGGGGATAATCCCAACATTGCAAGGTTATCGGAATGATGTTGAATAATTCCGAACAGGGGGATTTGGCGTTTCGTTACAATCCGCTCCTTCCCCACACTACAAGTGAAAGGGAAAATGTAAAAACCACCATCAGGGCAGCCCAAGCGATATCCACTGTATCCGTAATAATTGTTCCTAGTTTTTCCAAGAATGGGAATAGGTTGAGTGAGTATATAATAATCTGAAGCGCGAGCTGTTTTACACACAAACGTCTCATCCCGTACGGTGTTTGGAGGGGGTAAGCGATGAAGGGAATTATATACTCCCCATACATCCTCACTCTTCCCCTTTCTCCTCCTGCTTACTATTCCCCTTCCATTACTTCCTTTTACTTTTTTCTAATGTTACCGGTGCATACACCATAGAGGGTGATAAATCCACTGTATCCCTCACCAATTCGATATACCCTATAATAGGGTTGTCCATTTGTGGCAAATCCAGATACATTTAGCGCGACAGGCTGTAGTATAATATGGAGCATCCCAATCTGTATCTGGAGTTAACATAGTGGTCAACCCGAATAATTATTCGTTCCGATCAGGCGATACCCAGATTCGAACTGGGGGATGAAGGATTTGCAGTCCTCTGTCTTACCACTTGACTATATCGCCCCTTAATCGAATTCGAGGAAGTGTCTGAGGTAAAATACCGGTACGAGTACGGGTTAGCATAAGTATAACACCTAATACAAATCCTACCAAGTGCTTCTACTCCTCTCTATCCCCCCGATTCCGTGACATGACCCCGTAGTAGCCTCAGCATTTCTACCTCTCCTCATTCCTGCGTGGGGGACGGGAGTATGAACGAGAGTGATTATTCCTAACAATCACTGAGTCTAGGAATAGATAGGGAGTATTCGATACGGACTACTCATCATGAAAATGAGTTCTTAGCGTGATACGAAGGGAGAATAAGGGGATGTTCGTACTGCCGGAACTCGGAAGGATTCAGTTTGAAGGATTTCAGCGTTTCCTTCATCAGGGATTAATCGAAGAACCTACCAATTCTCCCAAGATTGAAGACACGGATGAAGAGGTTGAATTTCGATTGCTTGGTGGGCAATATCAATCAACAGAACCTCCAACCAACGAGAGGGATGCTGTATATCAATGTGTCACGTATTCGTCCGAATCATACGTACCGGCTCGGTTGATTCAGAAGAAGAATAGGCGGGTACAAAAACAAACTGTATTTTTAGGCAGCATTCCCTTGATGAGTCCCCAAGGAACATTCGTAATAAATGGAGTCGCTAGAGTTGTAATTAATCAAATATTAAGGAGTCCCGGTATTTATTATAGTCGCGAACTGGACCACGATGGGATTCCCATATATACCGGCACTATAATCTCAGACTGGGGAGGAAGATTCAAACCGGAAATTGATAGTGGGAAGAGAATATGGGCCCGTATCAGCAAGAAACGGAAAGTCTCTGTTCTAATCCTATTACTGGCCATGGGTCTGGATATGAGAGAGATTCTGAACAGTGTTCGTTACCCCAAGATCTTCCTAGACCTACTGAAGAGACAGAGTGATAGTATCCAGTCATCAGAAGACGCTATAGTCGAACCTTATAGGAATCTCTATTGTATAGGTGGGGATGTACCATTTTCGGAATCCATATGCAAGGAATTGCAAAGAAGATTTTTCCAACAAAGATGCGAATCGGGACGAATCGGTCGGCGAAATCTGAACAACAAACTTGACCTTAATGTGCCTGAGAATGAATCTTTCTCATTGCCCCAAGATTTATTAGCTGCTGTGGATTATCTAACCAAAATAGGGTATGGGGTGGGCGCACTCGATGATATAGATCATTTGAAAAATCGACGTGTTCGATCTGTAGCGGATTCGTCACAGGATCAGTTAGGATTAGCTCTAAGTCGTTCGGAAAATTCGATTCGGCAAACCGTGCATAGAGCGGTTAAACGTAAACGTTTATTAACTCCCGAGGGATTAGTAACACCAACTCCATCAATAACAACTTATAGAGAATTTTTTGGTTCACACCCTTTATCCCAATTCTTGGATCAGACTAATCCACTAGCAGAGATGGCTCATAAACGAAGATTAAGTGCTTTAGGTCCTGGAGGATTAACACGGCGAACTGCTAGTTCTCAAGCACGAGATATTCATTCTAGTCACTATGGGCGAATTCGTCCTATTGATACATCCGAAGGTATGAATGCGGGACTTATTGCATCACTAGCCACTCATGCGCGAGTAAGTGGTTGCGGGTATTTACAAAGCCCCTTCTACAACCTATTCGATGAATCTGGGGAGGAACATATAGTTTATCCATCACCGGAGGAAGATGAATATTCCCGAATAGCAACCGGGAATTTTTTAGCGTTGGATCAGGGAACCCGAGAGGAACAAGTTACTCCGGCTCGATACCGACAGGAATTCCTAACTGTTGCATGGGGGCGAGTACATTTCCGAAGTATTTTTCCTCTGCAATATTTCTCCATCGGAACCTCCCTCATTCCTTTTCTAGAACACAATGATGCAAATCGTGCTTTGATGGGCTCCAATATGCAGCGTCAAGCGGTTCCACTCCCCCATCCTGAAAAATGCATCGTAGGAACTGGTCTGGAGGGTCAGGTAGCTCTGGATTCAGGAAGCGCAACTATATCTATGCAAGAGGGACAGATTGCGTACGTCGATGGTGGAGAAATCATTCCATCGCTGGATGATGGAGAGACTATAGATACTAAATCAATAACCTATGAACGTTCCAACAACGGTACTTGTACGAATCAAAAACCTGTGGTTCTTCAAGGTAAATATTTGAGGGAAGGACAAATATTGGCTGATGGAGCAGCAACGGTTGGAGGAGAACCAGCTTTAGGAAGGAATATTCTGGTAGCTTATACGCCTTGGGAAGGATACAATTTCGAAGATGCGGTACTTATCAGTGAACGTCTGGTATATGAAGATATTCCTACTCCCTTTCATATCGAGAGATACGAAGTTGAGGTTCGTATAACAAGCCAGGGACCTGAAAGAATAACTAGGGAAATCCCTCACTTGGATAGTTATGCACTTCGTCATTCGGACAACGATGGGCTTGTAGTACCGGGATCTTGGGTAGAGGCAGGGGATGTTCCAGTGGGTAAATTAACACCTCGAGAAGCGGAAGATTCATCGCGCGCTCCGGAAGGGAAGTTATTACAAGCCATTTTCGGTATTCAAGTGGCTAATACAAGAGAGAGTTGTCTCGAAGTACCTATAGGTGGTGGAGGGCGGGTTATTGATGCGAGGTGGATTTATCAAGAAGATGTATCCGTTAATAATGCGGGAACTATTCATATATACATATTGCAAAAGCGTAGGATACAAGTGGGTGATAAAGTGGCTGGGAGGCATGGGAATAAAGGTATTATTTCAAAGATCTTACCCAGGCAGGATATGCCTTATCTGCAAGATGGCACACCGGTGGATATGATATTGAGCCCCCTGGGAGTACCTTCGCGGATGAATGTGGGACAAATTCTCGAGTGTTTGCTCGGCTTAGCGGGAGACTCTCTGCGACGGCATCATAGAATAACACCCTTTGATGAGAGATATGAACGAGAAGCTTCTAGAAAGCTAGTTCTTTCCGAACCTTGTGAAGCCAGTGGAAGAACGGCCAATCCGTGGTTGTTCGAACCGGATCATCCGGGGAAGAGCCAATTAATCGATGGACGAACCGGCAATATATTCGAACAACCCGTTACAGCGGGAAAGGCTTACATGATGAAGTTAATTCATCAGGTTGATGATAAAATCCATGCACGGTCTAGTGGACCTTACGCACTTGTTACACAACAACCTCTTAGAGGAAGATCTAGGCGAGGGGGGCAACGAGTGGGAGAAATGGAAGTTTGGGCTCTAGAAAGTTTTGGTGTTGCTTATACTTCGCGGGAAATGCCCACTCTAAAATCCGATCATATTCAAGCTCGTTATAAAGTCCTCGGTGCTATTGTAACCGGGAAACCAATACCTGAGCCTGATACTGTTCCAGAATCTTTTCGATTACCCGTCCGAGAATTACGATCTTTAGCCCCGAATTCAAATTATCACCCCATATCTGAGGAAGATTTAGGAAGAGAAGCGAAAGATGTTTGATAAAGATTGATTGGAAATTCCCACTCTACGATCCACCAGAAGAACTATCAACAGCTTCGGATTCAGCTGGCCTCTCCCGAACAAATTCGTGCTTGGGCTGAAAGAGCATTACCTGATGGAGAAATTGCTGGGGAAGTAACCCAGCCTCGTACCGTTCATTATAAAACTCACAAACCGGAGAGAGATGGTCTGTTTCGTGAAAGGATATTCGGACCTATAAAAAGTGGAGTTTGTGCTTGCGGCAACTACCAAGCGGTTGATAACAAGAACAAATCCCCGAAGTTTTGTAAACAGTGCGGAGTCGAATCTACCGAATCCCGAGTTCGGAGGTACCGAATGGGATACATCGAATTAGCATGTCCAGTAACTCATGCATGGTATTCAAAAAGACTTCCCAGTTGTATTGCGAATCTTCCAGCTAAACCTCTCAAAGAATTGGAGAGCCTAGTATATTGCGATGCGTGACTTGATCATACGTTTCGATCACAACAGACTGGCATAGCAACTGTCATCTCGCTCGATATCATAGGGATGCCTCTAACTCTGACACGTCCCCCCTGAAAAGGAGCGTGAAGCTCAGAATCATAAGCAACTTTATAAAGATGCTAAGGAGGGTTTGGTCCAGGGTCAATACGGATCCGTCAATTCACTGCTTAGACTTCGTAAAAAAAAAAAAGGGGGGGGAGGGGGATGGAGGGTAGGAGCTTATTCCCCCAGTTCCATCGTGAAGGATTTGAAAGATACTTCACCGATTTGAGAATATTACTCGTTCAGAACCTTTATAAACCTTTCCCTATGAGGTATGGCTACGGGAACCTATTCATCGCGCATACGTTTCGGGTGGCACAGTAACCATCGGAGTAGAGTGAAGACCCAGAGGATCAAAGGGGAAGGGTCGAACTATGAAAAAGAGAACCCCTTTAATTTTTCACCGAATCAATCGGAGGTATTTCTGTAAAGAGATATACCATTTAAGGGGGGTGAGACTACTCAAGAATAATAGAATCAATAATAGGAAATATGGGCTTGGTAGGAGGGATCGTAATGGGTCAAAAATCGATTCACCCACAGCTTGAGTAACGGGTAGCTGTTCCACTTCTGACAGAGCCAAAAACTCAACTGACTGTTTCAGAAGGTTTTATACTCTGGAATGGTTACCTGAGCCGGATGAAGGGAAACTTTCATGTCCGATTCTTAGGGGGGGATAACCTATCCCAATCTATTTCTTGCTGGGCCTGTGGCTAATAAACCTACTTTATTACGATCGCGGGGTTTATTTGATTATGAAGATCAATCATGGAAAGATATTCCTCCTAGTTTCCCTTCCACTAGAGGATTTGAAGCGTTTCAAAGCAGAGAAATAGCTACTGGAGGAGACGCTGTAGGGAAGCAATTGGCTAGTTCGGATTTACAAATCGTTATGGATCGTGCACATTCAGAATGGAAAGGGTTAGCAAAGCAAGAATCTACCGGAAATGAATGGGAAGATAGAAGGATTCGAAGGAGACGAGATTTTTTGGTAAGACGCGTAAGGCTAGCTAAACATTTCCTTCACACGGATGTAAAACCAGAATGGATGGTTCTGTCTCTCCTACCAGTTCTTCCTCCCGAATTGAGACCAATGATCGAACTCTTTGGGGGTGAATTAATCACTTCGGATCTGAATGAACTTTATCGGAGAGTCATTTATCGGAATAACACTCTCATCGATTTCTTGCTAAGAAGTGAATTCGCACCGGAAGGATTAATTGTTTGTCAGAAGAGGCTGATTCAAGAAGCCGTGGATACACTCATTGATAATGGGATTCGCGGACAACCGATGAGGGATAGTCGTAATAGGCCTTACAAATCCTTTTCCGACGTGATTGAAGGTAAGGAAGGACGATCTCGTGAGAATCTACCTGGAAAACGCGTTGATTATTCAGGTCGTTCCGTTATTGTAGTGGGGCCGTCCCTACCATTGCATCAATGCGGGTTACCCCGAGAAATGGCGATAGAACTTTTTCAAGCTTTTGTCATTCGTGGTTTAATCGGACGCCATCTCGCCCGTAATTTACGAGCTGCTAAGAGTATGATTCAGAATGGGGAACCTATTATATGGAAGGTGCTTCAGGAGGTCATGCAGGGGCATCCTGTACTGTTGAATAGAGCGCCCACATCGCACAAGTTGGGTATACAAGCATTCCAACCCATTCTGGTAGAAGGACGTGCTATTCGTTCACATCCATTAGTTTGTGCAGGATTTAATGCAGACTCCGACGGGGACCAAATGGCCGTTCATGTACCGTTATCTCCGGAAGCTCAAACAGAAGCTCGTTTCCTCATGCTTTCTCATACGAATCTATTGTCCCCCGCTACTGGAGAGCCCATAGCTGTGCCGACCCAGGATATGCTTCTCGGACTTTACGTACTAACGACCGAGAATTCACGGGGCATTTATGGAACAAAATATTATCCATGCAAAAGAGGGGATCGCGTCTTCCCTCTCAAAATACCTCACTTTAGTAATTATAGCGACGTCTTCGGGGCTAGGGAACAGCATAGAATTCACCTATATAGTCCTTTATGGCTTCGATGGCGGGGAGATTTACGTACAATCACTCCTACGAACCGGGAATTTCCCATTGAGATTCAATATGAATCTTCGGGTACTTCTCTTCGAATTGGTGGAAATTCTCAGATCAGAAAGGATAAGGAAGGATATGTACTCAGTATATATATTCTTACAACCGCCGGCCGCGTTTTGTTCAACCAACAGATAGAGGAGGCTATACAAGGTACTTTGAAGGACCCTCAGCATCAGAATCAACCATTGCCGGCTGTGAAGGTATAGGTATCATTCCACAAGAATTCATTCCTATAGAGTTGAGGAAGCCTATCAAATATCCGACAAATGGCTTGAATCCATCAGTCGATTCTGCTTACAGAAATATTGAGGTTCCTACGATGGCAGACCGAGCTAAATTCCTTTCCTACAATAAAGTGATGGATAGAACTGCCATAAAGCGACTTATTAGCAGATTAATAGCTCACTCTGGAATTACGTATACAGCGAATATTCCGGATCAACCGAAAACCCTGGGTTTTCAACGAGCTACCAACGCATCCATTTCGTTAGGCATTGACGATCTCTTAACAGCACCTTCCAAAGCATGGCTTGTCCGAGATGCAGAGAAACAAGGTTCTATTTTGGAACAGCATCATCGTCATGGTAGTGTACACGCTGTGGAAAGATTACGCCAATCGATCGAAACATGGTATGCTACGAGCGAGTATCCGAAGCGAGAGATGAATCCTAACTTTGGGGTAACCGATCCTCTGAATCCGGTCCATATGATGTCCTTCTCGGGAGCGCGGGGGAGTCTATCTCAGGTTCATCAATTAGTAGGTATGAGGGGATTGGTGTCGGATCCCCAAGGACAAATCATTGATTTACCCATTCAGAGTAATCCTCGCGAGGGACTTTCTCTAACGGAATATATTACATCTTGCTACGGTGCCCGCAAAGGGGTTGTGGATACTGCGGTGCGAACATCAGATGCTGGATACCCCACACGTAGACTTGTTGAAGTAGTTCAACATATTGTCGTGCGTAAAACAGATTGTGGCACTACCGGGGGCATTATTGTAAACCCTACCCAAGATAGAGATGTATCTGTGCGAAATATACCCCAACAAAAACTGATTGGACGTGTTCTAGCAGACAATATCTGTGTAGATATGAGATGTATCGCTATCCGGAATCAGGATATCGGTAATGAACCTGCCGATCGATTGGTGTCACTTCGAGTACAACCAATACGTATAAGGTCTCCACTGACCTGTAGAAATATTTCCTGGATCTGCCGGTTATGTTACGGTTGGAGTCTCACCCATCACGACTTGGTAGAATTGGGAGAAGCAGTAGGTATTATTGCGGGCCAATCAATCGGAGAGCCCGGAACCCAACTTACACTAAGAACTTTTCACACGGGCGGAGTATTTACGGGTGATATCGCGGAGCATGTACGAACTCCATTCAATGGAATTATTAGTTTCGATGGAGACTCAGTCCACCCCGCACGTACGCGCCATGGGCATCCTGCCTGGATATGCCAAGATGATTTATCCGTTTCTGTCAAAGGTAGGGATGGAGTATACAATTTTGTCGCCCCACCCCAAAGTTTGATTTTGGTTCGGAACGATCAACATGTTGAATCAAAACAAGTTGTTGCAGAGGTACGTGCTGATAAATCTCCTCCCAAGGAAGGGGTGAGAAAACATATTCATTCCGATTCAGAGGGAGAGATGCATTGGGGTACAACCGTGCGTCATTCATCCGATCATGTACACAGTAATGTTTATCCCATACTCAAGACGGGTCATGTATGGGTACTATCGGGGGGTATTTGCGACGCTGGGGAAGCACCTTCATTATTCTATAAGGATCAGGATAGGATTGATTCCCAACCGTTACTTACCAAGTATGAATCATTGCCATATTACCATAAGGGTAATAATGGGAAAGAGGTTCAATCGGCCGACCCCCACCGGGAAGAACAAATATTTAATCACTCGAAATTTGATTCTCGCACAGCTAGTAAGATTCTCGATTCTCTATACTACCTGAGTATTCTCCGAAGCTGTAGTATGAGGAGGAACGGGGTAAACGGTAGAGTCATCCTCCCAATGAAACGAGGGGGTGGGATGGGGTATAATAAAGCCCTTCACGTCAATTTTGTTCCTCGAATACCCAAGAATGGAATCTTGAATCGGGGTGATGTTCCAGCCGTTTCCGAAAATCCTGAATATCGTACTAATATACCAGGGATTATCAAATATGGTACCATAAAAGCGGATTCAACCGCTGAAAGAGAATGTATTCCTGAAGATGGAAGGGAAACTAGTTCCATATCGAGATACAGAGTCCTCGAGGGGGGCAATTTCTTCTTTCTCCCCGAAGAAGTATATATCATCCATCAATCCCATCCCTTCTTATTAGTTTCGAATAATGGTATTGTTCAAGCAGGTGAACGAATTACTCCTAATATTTCTAGTAGATTGGGTGGATTGGTTCGGACTAGAAAGATACAAAACAGTCTTGAAATACGAGTATTGCCTGGTGATGTATATTATCCAGGAAGAATATCGGGCGTATCCAGACAGAACAACACGTCAATTCCACCGGGTAATTCAGTATTTGATAATTCCAAATCTGAGAATTGGATTTATCTCCAATGGATCACACCCCATAGGAGGAAGGCTTTTGCCCTAGCTAGGCCTGTTGCAGAATACGCTGTCCCCAATGAATCTTTCCTGGATATTGCTATCCCGGATCCCCCGAAGAAGCGAAATCCCTTACAGATTCGAATTCAAGCTATCAAATACATGCTTTACGAGGATGGCGAGGAAATTCGAGCAATTAATGACGCGAATACTCAATTAGTTCAAACCTGTCTAGTACTGGATTGGGAGGAGGAATCTTCTACAGAGCCCGCTCACGCTTCTATCCCCGAACTGAGGGTGAAAAATATTCCTAGAACTTTTTTACATATTAGTCCACTCAATTATCCTGATTCATACGCTGGGAGAGATAGAGGTGGATCTTCCTCGAAGCGTATCTATAGGAACAAGTTCCCATGCACCGATTACTCTCTAGGGAATCCTGAGAGTCAATCACCAATAAAATATCAGGGTACTATTCGTTCGGTACCCGGTCGAGGTACATCTTTCTCGATTCCATCATCCCCAAATTTTTTTCAAAGTTCTTTATATACTAATCCGAGATATTCCAATGGAGTGAATCAATCTGGTAAGAATCCCGAATTGGGGGGAAGTAATCGTGTTTGCACGGAATCTCTTCCCGAGGTTTCGAAAAATCATTCCCTGCATGGTGCGGTAATTTCCAGTGAAGGATCCTCGGATCCGGGAGTGGCATCGACAGATTCCGTTCCATCATCCAATCATATTCATATGATGCGAGGAGTGAATGGATTAGGTCTCTTGGGTAATTCACACAGCACTGCTAACTGTTCGTTATACCCTTGCGGGGTATCCAGGAACGTAATACTCTCCCAGAAAGTATCATTCATCGATAATTCGAGATACATTTTTCGAATCCCCAACCGGTATTTCCTAGGTGGAGGTGGAAGAATCATCCGTGGATTCGGTTCAATAGATTCCACAGGTAGGAACAATTTATATCGCGTCCTCGATTTACCCGATCCGCACAATGGGGGAGCTTTACCAGTCAATCTCGGACAATATATTCGTGGAAATGTATGCTCATCCGAGGGTAAAATATCTTCCCAATCTGGTCAAATCATCTCTATCCATAGGGAATCTTTGACGATTCGATCGGCTAAGCCATATTCAGCCACTGAAGGAGCAACTGTTCATAGTCATTATGGAGATATACTTGGGGAAGGGAATACGTTAATAACTCTGATATATGAGAGATTCAAATCCGGGGATATTATCCAAGGTCTCCCCAAGGTTGAGCAATTGCTAGAGGCTCGTTCAACCAATTCAGTCTCGAGTAATTTGGAAAATGCTTTTGGGGATTGGAGCAGAGGTATGACAAAATTGATCGGGAATTCCTGGAGCCGTTTCCTCGGTGCTAGAATCAGTATGGAACAGAGTCGGACGGATTCAGTTGATCAGATTCAGAGGGTTTATTGATCCCAAGGAGTGCATATCTCTGATAAGCATGTAGAGATTATTGTACGACAAATGACATCCAAGGTACTAACTCTGGAAGACGGAGTAGCCGATGCGTTCCTACCCGGAGAGCTTGTTGAATTATCACGAGCACAAAGGATGAATCGTGCTCTGGGGGGGTCAATATCTCACAAACCCATCGTGCTGGGAATAGCAAAAGCATCTCCTAATACTACCAGTTCCATATCGGAAGCGAGTTTTCAAGAGACTACTCGAGTATTAGCCCGAGCTGCTATACGAGGTCGAATTGATTGGTTGAAGGGTTTGAAAGAGAATGTGATTCTTGGCGGTATAGTCCCCACTGGTACTGGGGACGAGGAGGTTATTTGTCAAATAACCCTAGAAGAACAGGAAGGTATCGTCCCAGCAGCAGGGGGTACTAATCCCTCCAATCACAAAGTGAAAAATGTTATATCCCATCATGGGGAAGTGTTTCTCTCTCCCACCGAATATGATATTCACGAGAAATTGAGAAAAAAAAGCATTATCCGGGATAGATAGTGATCAATAGGATCTGGATACTCATCGCGTGATCGAGTATGAAATGATGGAGTTAATACCATCCCCGGTCGGGGAATCTTAGGAGGTTCAGTTCCTGGTACCTCTACGAGGGAGAAGTGAAAATAAAATGCGGCAAAGAAATTGGAATATCGATTTGGAAGAGATGATGGAAGCGGGGGTTCATTTTGGTCATCAAGCTCAAAAATGGAATCCCAAAATGGCACCTTATATTTTCACAGAACGAAAGGGTATTCATATCTTGAATTTGACTCAAACCGCTCGTTTTTTATCCGAAGCCTGTGATTTAGTCTCCGATGCCGCAAATGAAGGAAAACAATTTCTGACAGTAGGTACGAAATATCAAGCAGCTGATTTAATAGCCTCAGCTGCTACGAGGGCTCGGTGTCATTATGTGAACCAAAAATGGCTCGGCGGTACGTTAACCAATTGGTCCACTATAGAGACACGTCTCCTAAAATTCAGAGACTTGGAAGAGAAAAAGGAGACGGGGAGACTTCATCGTCTTCCTAGGAAGGAGGCAGCAATTTTGGAAAGACAATTATCCCAACTACGTAAATATTTGGGTGGGATTAAATATATGACAAATTTACCGGATATTGTAACAATTGCTGATCAACACAAGGAATATACTGCCATCAGAGAATGTATCACTTTAGGTATTCCCACAATTTGTGTTGTCGATACGGATTGTGATCCAGATCTTGCAGATGTTCCAACTCCAGCTAATGATGATGCACGATCTTCAATCCGATGGATCTTGAATGAATTAACGTTAGCAATTCGTGAAGGTCGTTCCAATCGCATGCTATCCGAAAGATCGAGAGTCTGAGGTATTATCGAATCACTCACTACCCTCGATTTGTGGAATGGATTGAAACATTCCGGGATGATCTATTTCCCGTGGCGCGTTGTATAATGATGCTATAGAAACGGAAAATGACTCTCCATATATCTTTCTATGTCTAAAAGTTATACATTGAAAGAATCGCCTATTTCATGGGAATCCCTTATTCGTTCGGGTCGATTTTCAACGGAGGGTTGGTATGGATATCGAACAATCTTTCACTAATACAATGAACAATTTATACCAAATATCCGGTGTGGAGGTAGGTCAACATTCTCATCGGCAAATAGGAGGTTTTCAAGTTCATGCACAAGTACTCATAACTTCCCGGGTAGTAATTGCTATATTATCAGGTTTAGCTGCTGTAGCTGCTCGAGATTCACAAACCATTCCAACCGGCAGTCAGAATTTCGTCGAGTACGTTCTCGAATTTATCCGAGATTTGACTAGAACCCAGATTGGGGAGGAGGAATATCGCCCCTGGGTCCCTTTCATCGGAACTCTATTCCCATTCATTTTTGTCCCTAATTGGTCGGGAGCTCTTTTTCCTTGGAGAATTATCCAATCACCTCATGGAGAATTAGCGGCACCTACAAATGATATTAATACCACTGTCGCTTTAGCTTCACTCACATCAGTTGCTTATTTTTATGCAGGCTTACGCAAAAAGGGTTTGAGTTATTTCGGTAAGTACATCCAACCAACTCCAGTACTTTTACCGATCAATATTTTGGAGGATTTCACGAAACCTTTACCACTCAGTTTCCGACTTTTTGGAAACGTATTAGCCGATGAATTGGTAGTATCCGTTCTTATTCCGCTAGTACCTTTGGTAGTTCCTATACCTATGATGCTTCTAGGACCATTTACGAGTGCTATTCAAGCGTTGATCTTTGCTACTTTGGCCGCAGCTTATACAGGGGAATCCATGGAAGGTCATCACTGAATGATACCTCATCGGTATCTTATCCGGTTGGAAAAAATCCATTCATCGGGGTAAGAAAGATTGATTCCATGGTATAATGGGATGACATCGCTTCTTCCCGTTCCTTCGAGAATATTCATTTCCATCTCGGGAAGGGGGTGAATAATGCAAATTCTCGGGGGATGGTGGGGAAACGAACAAGGTCCTGAATCTGGTTCAATTTATTCATTTCCCTTCCCCGATTGATTTGTGGTAGTGGTGGGGTGGGTACCATTTATACCTCCCTCCCGGAGTGGGGGAGGGAATGTTTATGACGCAACATATTACCGCATTGGTGTCACGAACATCGAAATTACGTAGGAATTTGAAATCTCTTTCGATCCAATATTCCCTTCTTTTCAATCGGTCTAATCGAAGGATCAATTCTATCCAGGGATGAATATTCTTCTTCAGTGATACTATCATTTCGAAAGAGACATTTCGAGTTATTAATCGCTTCGGTTGGATCTTCCTCCTAAGAGAGGTCTTGGTAAGCGATTAATAAGTTATTGGAATACCAAGACTTATCAACCTCAGTGAAAGGAGATTACTATGAACCCTTTGATTCCTGCTGCTTCTGTTATTGCTGCTGGATCAGCCGTAGGCCCTGCTTCTATCGGACCTGGTGTTGGTCAAGGTACCGCTGCAGGTCAAGCTGTGGAGGGTATTGCGAGACAACCAGAAGCGGAGGGAAAAATTCGAGGTACCTTATTGTTAAGTTCAGCCTTTATGGAAGCTTTAACCATCTATGGGTTAGTCGTAGCCCCAGCACTTCTATTTGCAAATCCTTTCGTTTAATCAGCGTGGCTTAAAACACGTTGAAAGCTTTATTGTACCCCCGTATTGATAAAACCCTCCTCTAATCATTCGTCCAATTCTTCATCCTTCCGGGGAGGGGCTAATGATACCGGGTAGGTACCAATCCTATTCCTCCGTTTGGGTGGTAATATTATTGACTCTCACGCCAGGGGGTGGAGCAAACGAATCGTTCGCCCAATCCTATTCCTAGATATATTTCATTGAATACTAATGGATTCTCCATCCAAACGCATAACTCTGGGTAAGATTCCATGAAGAAGAGACTCTATCAGATCTAGATAGCCCATTATGGGAGAGAGCTTATGAAAAATGTGACTGATTCTATTACTTCACCGAGTTATTGGCCTCTTGCAGGAGGTTTTGGATTAAATACCAATACTTTAGAGATAAATGCAATTAATTTGGGTGTAGTAGTGGGTGTATTAATCTATCCTGGAAAGGGAGTGTGTGCGGGTCATCCTTCCGAATAAGATAGCTGGATTTACCCGGCCGCGTTTTAAACGGAACAAAATGCAGAATCCCAACGAATGACTTATAGGTAACGAAGTAGGAACCATAGCATTTCGTAGACTCAGTAATATTTTATCTCCCCCCACCGACTGAGAAGGGAATATTCTTAATATGGTTAAGGCTGAATTGCTTGAAGTCCAAGCAATGAATGGGTTTCTTCCCCCCCCCATTGTTCCGATATCGGAATACGTGATCGGAGATTTTTCTGATAGATAACACTCATATCAGGAAGATTCTTATTCACCGTCCAATGAGGAATAAAGATCTCCAAGAAAGGACCAGAATTGGTTTATACTGCTGAATCGATAACCTATATAAGTTGGTAATTATTCGAAGAGAATGACTTTGCCGACCATTCCGGTCGGGAGAGCCCTCAAAAATGCCTAGGTTCCAGTTTATTTGTTTCGACTCCATCCAAGGCACGAGGTATTAATAAGGAGGGCAGGCTCGTCGGAATAAAATCCCCCGCGTAATAGGGGTACGAGCGAGAAAGCCGAATGAATCGAGAGATTCACGTTCGGTTTGGGAAGGGGTTATGAATACCCGAGGATCACGGATATATAATCTACTCTCATTAACCAATCTGTTGGGTAATCGTAAAAGGACAATCTTGAATACCATCCGCGACGCAGAGGAGCGGTATGGGGAAGCTACCGATAGGCTTAAACAAGCACGGACTCGCTTGCAACAAGCAGAAATTAAAGCAGATGAGATTCGTTCGAACGGACTTGCGCAGATGGAGAGGGAGAAACGAGATTTGGTCAATGCTGCTGACGAGGATTCAAAACGATTGGAAGAGTCTAAGAATTCAACCATTCGTTTCGAGGAGCAACGAGCGATTGAGCAGGTTCGGCAACAAGTTTCTCGTCTAGCACTAGAAAGGGCTCTGGGGAGTCTGAGCAGTCGTTCAAACAGCGAATCATACTCGCGCGTAATTGATTATCATATCGGCCTGCTTGGGGCCATGGAAAGCACGACTGATTAGCTCTTATGGGTCTTTCACTCCTCAAAGGAGAATTGGTAAACGCTAATGGTAAACATAAACATTCGACCTGACGAAATTGGCAGTATTACCCGTAAGCAGATTGAGGAGTATATTCAGGAAGTCAAAGTTGTTAATATCGGAACCGTACTTCAAGTGGGGGATGGAATTGCTCGTACTTACGGTCTCGATGAAGTAATGGCAGGTGAATTATCGGAATCCGAGGATGGTACAGTAGGCATTGCTCCGAATCTAGAGTCTGACAATGTTGGGGTCGTACTGATGGGTGATGGGTCGACCATACGAGAAGGGGGTTCCGTAAGAGCAACAGGTAAGATTGCTCAAGTACCAGTCAGTGATGCTTATTTAGGTCGTGCCGCAAATGCCTTAGCCCAACCTATCGATGGTAAAGGTCAAATCCCAGCTTCTGAGTATAGACTTGTTGAATCTCCCGCTCCAGGTATTATTTCGCGACGTTCCGTGTATGAACCTCTGCAAACAGGACTTATTGCTATTGATTCCACGATTCCGACAGGACGCGGTCAGCGGGAATTAATTATTGGGGACAGACAAACGGGTAAAACAGCAGTGGCTACGGATACTATCTCGAACCAGAAGGGTCAGGATGTTGTATGTGTTTATGTAGCTATTGGTCAGAAAGCATCTTCCGTGGCTCAGGTAGTGAATACATTTCAGGAACGTGGCGCGATGGAATATACAATTGTGGTAGTGGAAACAGCGAATTCTCCTGCTACATTACAATATCTCGCCCCTTATACGGGAGCATCTTTGGCTGAATATTCCATGTATCGCAAGAAACATACTCTGATTATTTACGATGATCTCTCCAAACAGGCACAGGCTTATCGGCAAATGTCTCTATTGTTGAGAAGACCACCCGGACGAGAGGCATATCCTGGAGATGTTTTCTATCTGCACTCCCGTCTCTTGGAAAGAGCGGCCAAATTGAGTTCCCGACTAGGTGAAGGAAGTATGACTGCTCTGCCCATAGTTGAAACTCAAGCTGGAGATGTATCAGCTTATACTCCCACTAATGTAATCTCCATAACCGATGGACAAATATTTCTATCGGCAGACTTATTCAATGCTGGGATTCGACCTGCAATTAATGTGGGGATTTCCGTATCTAGGGTAGGATCTGCTGCCCAGACTAAAGCCATGAAACAAGTCGCTGGCAAATTGAAATTGGAATTAGCTCAATTTGCGGAATTGGAGGCTTTCGCGCAATTCGCTTCCGATCTTGATAAAGCTACTCAGAATCAGTTAGCCAGGGGTCAGCGATTGCGTGAATTGCTTAAGCAATCCCAAGCAGCCCCTTTGTCGGTGGAGGAACAAGTAGCTACTATTTACACTGGAGTAAATGGGTATTTAGATATACTCGAGGTTGAACAAGTTAAGAGATTCTTGGTTCAGTTACGCGAATATCTAGTAACTAATAAACCTCAGTTTGGGGAAATTATACGTTCCACGAAGACGTTTACAGAGGAAGCGGAAAGTCTTTCGAAGGAGGCTATTGGGGAACATACTGAACTTTACCTGCTTCGGGGAAAGTGATGTATCCATGGGTATAGGTGGATAACTATGCACAATGATTGCCAGGGGAGGGACGATGATCCGGTAAAGGGACATGTTAAGTCTATCCTGACAAGGATTTGGTTGTTGATTCATGGAACCACGCCCAATAGGATTTGAACCTATATTGAAGGTTTAGAAGACCTCTGTCCTATCCATTAGACGATGGACGCTTCTTTCTTTTTATTCCCCCCCCCCCCCTCCCCCTCCCCGATTCAGATTGGGGGGGGGGGGGTATCACCCCGGGTTGGGGACGTACCAGAAATACCTATTCCGTTAAAACCATTCCGATCGAACTGTTTAATATAGAAATCCCAGCGGGTAGCGGGAATCGAACCCGCATCATTAGCTTGGAAGGCTAGGGGTTATAGTCGATGCTGAGAGGTATTCTCAACATCCCTAATTCAGAACCGAACATGAGGATCTCTCTTCATTCGGCTCCTTCATGGTATACGGAATCTCGGGGTAGGAATCCTTGGATTAAACGATTCTCGAACTACCACTGACTCTTCACCCACTTATATTCAATCAATTTCTTTTTATGAGATGGCATTGACTGATCCGTATCCGTAACATCCATGTTAGTTTGCTCATACCCCAATTTCAGGATAGGTACTTCTTGGATGATCCCTACAGAAAGAGCAGTATCGATCTTTTGATGATACGATCAATGAAGCCTCTTTCTAGTTACTTCGTTCTTTATTTCCACCGACCTTGACCTTTGGGAGAATATCCTTCACCGAGTTGGGGAATAGCTTTGAAAATCCCAGTAAACTGAAATTATTCCTACTATAACTACTCAGCTTCAATATGGTAAGATATTGAAGATTCAGTTGCGATGAAATGAATATTTTGGTTGGCTATCCATGGATCATTCATTAATAGATTCAATAACGTCTCGGATTACGAGGACATTCCGCTTTGTTACCCCAACCCTTAAACAGTTTGTCTAGGATGGGGGAAACAGGAACGATTTCATTCCCACCCACAATATCCATGGGGAAGAATTCATACTTCTATGAAAATAAAGTTTTCAACCGGCACGGGAATCGAGTTGCAAGACCCCTCGACCATTCGGTTGATGATGGAACGGATCACACTTTTACCACTAAACTATACCCGCTACGATTTCATTGTAGCATAATCCCCTCCATTCTGTCTAATGATGGGTCGAAAAAATAATTGCTCGTGGGAGAAAGAGTAAAAACTCCATCACCAAATACACCCATCTCCGGAGATTGAATGTTCGATGGGGAGTCCCGGAGATGGCGTGATAGAATCACAAATTCCCCTTCCGAGCTGCTGATAGAGCAATGACTAATGGTCCTGATATGACTATTAGAGCCAGAACGGTGAGTTGTGCAATAACTTCTAGATTCATTACAAAATTACCCCCCATTCTTCTCATTCTTCTTCCTCCTCCTCTTCCTTCTCTCCGGTCTAGACCGGGGGTAAATAATTGAATCTACCTTTCGGAGTTCCCTCCCATAAAATCTATCCGATGAATTGGTAATGTATATAGCTATGACGAGCCAATATTGGTACAATGGAAGAGAGCTCACTGATCCGCCGGGGTGGTATAGGGTTGGGAATGAATATTATGACCGAATTAAACCGGTCCATGATTTATAGGAAGAATTGGGGGAGAATCAGGGGATGACACCGATCTCGGACGGCCAAATAATTTTAGCCCTTGTAAGTGCTTCTGTAGTAAGTGTATCAGCCGTAAGATTGGGATCTGAATTGTATCGATGATTTGCCCTCATCCCGTCCACATGCGAGACAGCCTAGCCTTACCTTCGGCTGGGCTGGTATAGGGGGCTTCAAGAACGAAAGGATGAAACGTATTCTTTACCAGAGATGTTAGACTCTATCGGGGGTATTATCCGTGTATATACATGCATGTATATACATGTACATATATATATATATATATATATGCATATACATACATGGGACAAGATTCCGTGTCGTTTACAGCATGAGCTTCGGCTTCATATTCATGCTGGGACCTCACTGATTTCTACCCTTCCCGGAGAGATGGCCGAGAGGATTAAAGCGTCGGATTGCTAATCCGTTGTACAATCTATTCGTACCGAGGGTTCGAATCCCTCTCTCTCCTCCCGAGAATTGATAATCTTTACCATCCAATAGTCCGATCTTGATGGGGATGAAGATCAAACTACTCCTTGCGCCCGGGATTACGTCCAGGATCGTTCGATAAGAATCCGAAAACGAAGAGGGAAACGAAAAAGATAACTACTGTGTAAACAAACAGTTTAAGAGTGAGCATGACCTAATCTCCGGAATCATTACTAGGAGTGGAATGAAATAGATCCTAAATCTTTATACCACACATTGTTCTAACTCCGGAAGGGTGAAGAAGAATTCCCACCGAATGGGATTCGGGTTATGAAGGGTGGGAAAGAATCGTTGTGAATTAGGATTACGTACCATTGTAGGAAGATAATCTGAATGAATATCCTACCCATTCATTTTGAGAACCATCGACTGTCAATCCTGGTCAAACGGAGGAAGAGGGATTCGAACCCTCGTCAACCAGGGCTAAAACGATTTTCGGGATCGTCGCAATCGACCGCTCTGCCATTCCTCCGAATGCTTATGATCCAATTCATCGATTCGATAGATAGATTCGTGAGAGGATGTGGAAGAGGTCAAACTTTATGATGAGTAGGTATATACTTATCCGTTGCACCCTTCGCTCTGAATTTCTGACCCAACTAAGGCTTTAGATTCTATTCCCCCGTGCCAATATCGATGAGAAAATATATATATGTATTTTTCGAAGATTTCATTCAAATCACTCGGGCGGGAGTGAAAATTACTACCGCCCTACGGGAAATGGTGACGAAATGGTTGATGCAGAAGCATTATAATCAACAGAATTGTCCGATCGAGAGTCTTGAATAATCCCTTACTGCTCCAACATCACCTTGCACCGAATGTATGCACCATACCAGAATTGGTGATGGGATGGAGACAGAGTAATTATGGAAGGGGCGGGCAGGTATTAACGAAAACTCACAGCAGCTTGCCATACGAATGCTAGGAGGAGGAAAAACACCGGTATGACCGGCATTACATCCACGATCGGATCGAAAATAGCATAAGCTTCGGGTAATTTGGCAAAATAGATATCAGTCGAGTGAAAGTTATTTTCCGAAGAGGCATTAAGCATAACTAGCATTTTTATTCTCCAGTGACAAAAGATTCTCTTTCAAGATAATGTATCGATCTATTAATCGTGGCTGCAATATTCCCTGGATACAACTCATTCCAAAGGCTACTGGTTCGATGGATGGAACAGATTTCTACAACATTCTAACAAACTCGATGAATAAATAGCTAACGAATCGTTCGTTCAATCTCCATTCCCCGGGAACTCTTACTCATTCCTCCTCCCCATCGGATTTATTCGATCAATCTGACCGAAGATGCGTGGGTTGACAGTAATAGTAATATCAATACATTGAGTACTACTAATATTTCGTACGCTTGGGGCGTGGCCAAGTGGTAAGGCAACGGGTTTTGGTCCCGACACTCGGAGGTTCGAATCCTTCCGTCCCAGATTCTTCCATCTAGGGTTAATATCTCATACCATTTCATGAGATCCGAGTGGGATATGGTGCAATCACAACGGAAGCACGGCTAATTCTCCCACCCGCAGCCTCTCCCATCGGTGGATATTACAATCCATTATCCCGATGAAAAGCCAGGTATGGCGAGAGAAGTATCTTCGATGTATGATAGTGAAACCATAATACTAACAATCTATGAAATTAGCATATTGGATGTATGCTGGCCCTGCTCATATTGGTACTTCACGGGTAGCTAGTTCTTCCAAGAATGTTCATGCTGTAATGCACGCTCCTTTGGGGGATGATTATTTTAACGTAACGCGCTCCATGCTAGAGAGAGAGAGAGATTTCACACCAGTAACTGCTAGCATGGTGGATCGTCATGTATTAGCGCGTGGATCCTAGGAGAGAGTTATTAATAATATCACCCGGAAGGATAAGGAACAACGTCCCGATTTGATCGTACCAACACCTACACGTACTTCCAGTATCTTGCAGGAGGATTTACAGAATCTCGTAGATCGAGCATCCCTCTCTTCCAATTCTGATGTAATTCTCGCAGATGTTAATCATTATCGGGTTAATGAACTTGAGGCAGCAGATAGAACTTTGGAACAAATAGTTAGGTATTATTCGAATAAAGCCCGCGGGCAGGGGACATTGAATCAATGCCTAACGGATAAGCCTTCTGCAAATATAATTGGTACTTTTACATCGGGATCTCACAATCAACATGATTGTCGTGAATTGAAACGTCTATTACGAGATCTAGGCATTGGGATCAATCGAGTGATTCCGGAAGGAGGATCTGTCGGAGATCTTCGTAATCTACCAAAAGCTTGGTTTAATATAGTTCCATATCGTGAAGTGGGTTTAATGACTGCGACGTATTCGGAGAAGGAATTCGGGATGCCTTACGTATCCGTAACTCCCATGGGAGTTGTAGATACAGCTGAATTTATTGGGCAGATACAGAAACATATCAATACATGGGCTCCTACCTTATTAGGGAGAAAGGTCAATTATGGATCCTACATTGACAATCAAACTAAATTTGTTTCTCAAGCTGCTTGGTTTTCAAGATCCATAGATTGCCAAAATTTGACGGGAAAAAAAGCAGTAGTCTCCGGTGATGCAACTCATGCTGCTTCGATTACGAAAATACTTGCCCGAGAGATGGGAATTCATGTTAGTCGTGCAGGTACTTATTGCAAGCATGATGCAGAATGGTTCAATGAACAACTTCAAGGTTTTCGTGATGAAATACTCATTACAGAGGATCATACCAAAGTGGGGGATATGATAGCTCGTACGGAACCATCTGCTATATTTGGAACTCAGATGGAACGTCATATCGGTAAACGTCTCGCTATTCCTTGTGGAGTAATTCCTGCACCGGTTCATATTCAGAATTTCACTTTGGGGTATCGACCTTTCCCAGGTTATGAAGGGACTAATCAAATAGCTGATCTGGTTTATAATCCATTCACTCTGGGTATGGAGGATCATCTTCTAGATCTTCTCGGGGGTCATGATACTAAAGAGGTAATTACCGAATCGTTGTCCACAGATGAAGATCTTACTTGGAACCTTGAGAGTAAATCAGAATTGAATAAAATTCCCGGTTTTGTCAGGGGTAAGATCAAGAGAAACACTGAAAAATTCGCACGACGGAAAGGCATTACGAATATTACAATCGATGTACCGTATGCAGCTAAAGAAGCATTGAATGCCTAAACGTAAAATATCGAATTTCGTTAGTATGCAATCATGGGGATACAATGTATTGCTATAGCGAGATTTAACGATAAACCCTCAATAGGAATTGTGGGAAGAGTTCGTAGTATTGAAAAACAAACCACCCGTATTCTGGGGAAGTACCAGCCTATCCGAAACAATATGATAAGAGGTAGCGTGCAATATTGTGATTGCCTCTGCGGGGTGTAGCATCCGTCACTTCCCATCCGAACGAAAATTTTTCCATTGCAGCACTTGCTTGATAAATTTCATCTAATGAAACTTCATCAACGACATTGAATTTATCATGATGCATTATCAGCTCGAAGACGTGGTTTATGATTAGTTCGATCGAGAAGTCGTTCCAACCTCGTCAGCCCGCGATTCTTTAAATGGGAGCAGTAAATTCCATCGGTGATTGGGAATGAATCCCCCCACGGGGGGATTCACTAATCCATCCTCGGCCCGATGATAGAGTCATCGATAGAGGGAATGAGCAATATTCTTACCATATCCTACGATGGTGATTAAGAAGTATTCCCCCGTCGCCTCGATCCTCTCAGAATGAGACACTATCGATGTAGGGCTCAAACCTAATGATTCCCGAAACTGATCCAGAAATAAATAGACCTTGGAGGGATAGATTGAAATGATAGATATATACATTCTTTTACCCTTCCTCCTCTCGTGAGATTTGGAACGAGAGGGGTGGGGAACGGCTCTAGTAGCGAATGGAAATGGACCAATGGAACGAACTAGATAGTGCACATACTATCCCCGGTAATGATACAGATAGGGTATATTTCATGGAGATTATCAACTGAGCCGTGTGAAGGGTAATTTCATCCATCCCATGGAGGGTACTCTGCATCTACCCGTGCCCCGGTAAGTTACCCACCGAACAGTATGGGGCAGAATCTTTCCGGAATTGGTTCTGCGATCCGCGGGAGAATCAGACTGAGTTGGATGAGCAATTGGATATCCCGGGAGGAATAAAACGTAAGGGTTTTGAACAAATTGAAAGTAATCTTTAGGATAATCCAATGAATTCAGTTTATGGTTTTTCGCAACTATTTATCCACCATCCCTTACTTTTCCTTCTACTCTATATTTATATAGTTGCCCTCCCCCCCCCCCCCCCCCCCTAAGTAATTTTTTCGATGGGAATAAGTATTTCTCACATCTATCCTGTCTACTCGGGAGGAGAAATATTATATCCTTCACTAGAATGGATGATGGAGGGAGGGGGGGAATAGACTCAATACAATTCATGAATACTCGGCGATGGAGGTATGGAGTAAGCTCCCAGGACAGTTGAGGAGCTTCCCTCTATTGAAAAAGCACCTTATAGTCGGTGTTTCGGGATTGACAACGCTATCCCATCCTGATACAATGGGATAATATATATGTATGTGTATATATATCACCCTCCAATCTACTGGTTGATATACCGCTAATATCTCCCGTTATGTTTACACTCTTTCTAGAGGAACAAAGATTGTCGGAATCTCGTCAATACTGGATCTTATTCTATTCCCCCATCCCTTCACTCCCATACTTCCTTCCTTAATATGGGTTGCTAACTCAATGGTAGAGTACTCGGCTTTTAAGTGCGACTAAGGTATTTTACACATTCGGATGAGGTAGAGATTCATCCATACCATTGGCAGAGTCTGTTGAACTGCGACTAATCTTTACGAAGGGAAAACACAGCATGTCGCTCTTACCCATTCGTAATCGTGAGGGTATTGAATCTGGTGGATTGATCACGGAGTTTATATACTACGAGAACAGAATGGATTGAGGATAGGTAGGTATCGAAGTAATTGATTTGATACGTAGGATTCCTATCCCAAGTTGAAAGAGTTAATGGATAGAGCTGTATAGCTCGAATCGGAGGTAGAACCAGAAGAACGAGCTTCTGTTCATAGATTTGCTATTCCGAACTTCTCCCGCTGATCAGTAGTTAGAAGCTAATCGGTAGCCAATCTGGGGAAGGTTTGTTCCTACTCGAGTATGGGACACTGTCACCTAAAACGAGTCCTAAATACTCGGAAAGGAATGTGTAAAATTTACTAGTGCGCCGACTCGGTAGAATTCTTATTTTTCAGGAGTCGGGAGAGCAATCGATACTTGGAAGATGTTGATGGAATTATGTATCCGATAGATACTGAGAGGTACGGAATCTCCGGAGGAATGTTCCGTATCATACGCATAATCATCCATCTGATCGGATTTGTAATAGATTGCACCGTGTAATATCTCGAAACTTAAGGAGTTACTCTTACGAGAACCATGAATAGAATCTTAGACAAGATTGGTAGGTTACGAAGAGGAAGAAGCAATATCTCATGGCAGCGACGCTTCTCATATCCCCTTCTTTTTCATGATGATCTTTATGCAATTGCTTGTAATCGTTCCTGCGAGGAATCGAGCCCAGAATCAATGGACCATACGAATCTATTCGAGAGGTATAGTCTATTGGCAGTGAAACGATTGATTGGTAGGATACGTCGGCGAACCATTACAAGGCCAATCCTTTGAGATTATAATCAAGATTCTCCCAACACGGATCGGTATTTGTCCGAAGGTCTTGCAGTGGTATTAGAAAGGACTTTTCCGATTAAATCACAAACTTTATCGAGAGGTGTGGGTGGATGGAACGGCATTCGATCCATTCATTCGATCCCTCTTTATATGGAGGACAAGTTTCTATATTCTAATCACATATTGAGTTTGGGAATCCCTTACTCCCTTCACCCAGAGATTCTTATTCGACTTCCTCGTCGATGGGTCAGGGATGCTCCCTTCCTGCATTTGTCGAGATTAATTCTCCACAATTATCATAATACCATTGTTCCAGATATCTCTCCGTCTTCCCGTTCTGGGGAAAAGAATAGGTTGTTCATTCTTTTACGGAATCATCATCTTTATGAGTTTGAGGACCAATTAGTTCCTATACGGAAACGATTCTCCCAATTGCGATCGATTCCTCACGTATCTTTGGCTGATCGGATTCACCCTTTCCACGGAATGGGACGTGGCGTAAGATTCTCCCGGATATTATCACCGAGGACTTTTCCGATTAAGAATCCCTGTATTCATTACGCAAGATACGGAAATCACTGCGTCATAGCTTGCGAAGGAACTAATTCCTCTGCGGGGAAATGGATACATTATATTATGAGGCTATGGCAGTATAATTACCATTCTTGGTTTCAACCTCGAAGATGTCTCAAAAAATCCTCCAGACACTGCTCCTACTTCCTAGGCTATATCTCGGGTTTCCGATCCAAAATGTTTGAGATTGGGGTCGAAATGATAGATGATTTACCCATCACCCGTCTCGTTCTCGTAGGATTTTGTTCCAGAATTCCAACTCCCTCTTTAATCCAATCCTTAGCAAGGGAAGGTTTTTGCGATGGTTCAGGACGTCCCATTAGTCGATCAGCCTGGACTACTTCGACAGATGATGATACCCTAAATAGATTTGATCGTGCATGGAGAAATTTATATCTCTATTACAGTGGATCGTTCAATAGGGGTGGCTTGTACAAAATAAGATATATACTCCGATTTCCATGTGCTAAGACTTTAGCTTGCAAACACAAAAGTACAATACGTGCAGTTTGGAATAGATTCGGTTCAAGGTTTACCTCGAGATTTCTCTCGGGAAAGCCTGATCCAACTCGTTCCGGGGAATATTCGCATAGGGAGAGATTTCGGTGCTTAGATACTATTCAAACCAATCCACTGATTGATTTGGTACGGGAGAGCCATGAGTAGTCTCTAGGCTGAATTTACTGATGGGACACTTACTAATAATTGATACAGTGATCGATTCATAAAAAGGCTAAGGTTCATTCTGGGATAGATACACAGAGAAAGCCGTGTGCTGTGAAAGTAGCAAGCACGGTTTGGGAAGAGATATTTTTTCCCCTTATTACCGGGGGAATGAATTATCCACTTTCATCCGACGAGTTCCGGGTTCGAGCCCCGGGCAACCCAAATGAATTCCACCGAATCCTCCGAGTCTTCCTCAACACTAGAATAATCGGTTTTCTTGAAGGGTATTGGGGTATGATTTATCACACAATACCCATCCGAGTTGGGGTCTAAAAAGCTTCTCCGATCGGGAATCATGTTGCGGAATAATCTTCCACTGCCCTTGAGGGGATATTGAGATAATATCGAGAACGAAGGGGACTGGGTATTTGTCAGATTGAAATTGTTTAGAATTCCGAACGTTCGGTCAGAATGAGTTGACATGTGCATACAGGTTGTGTTATACTCCGAAGTAACAGGCTCATTAGCTTGGGGAACTTACAATTATTACGAAAACCAAGTGATATCATGACCGCAATTTTAGAAAGACGCGAAAGCGCAAGCTTATGGGGTCGCTTCTGCGACTGGATCACCAGCACCGAAAACCGTCTCTACATTGGATGGTTTGGAGTTTTGATGATACCTACCCTACTAACCGCAACCTCTGTATTCATCATTGCTTTCATCGCAGCTCCTCCTGTAGACATTGATGGTATTCGTGAGCCTGTTGCTGGTTCCCTTATTTACGGGAATAACATCATCTCCGGTGCCATCATCCCTACCTCTGCAGCTATCGGTTTGCACTTCTACCCTATCTGGGAAGCAGCTTCCGTAGATGAATGGCTATATAACGGTGGTCCCTACGAACTAATCGTTCTTCACTTCCTACTTGGTGTAGCTTGCTACATGGGCCGTGAGTGGGAACTTAGCTTCCGTCTGGGTATGCGTCCTTGGATTGCTGTTGCATATTCGGCTCCCGTTGCAGCTGCTACTGCTGTTTTCTTGATCTATCCCATCGGTCAAGGAAGCTTCTCTGACGGTATGCCATTAGGAATCTCTGGTACTTTCAATTTCATGATCGTCTTCCAGGCTGAGCACAACATCCTTATGCATCCCTTCCACATGTTGGGTGTAGCTGGCGTATTCGGCGGCTCTCTATTCAGTGCTATGCATGGTTCCCTGGTTACTTCCAGTCTGATTCGTGAAACTACCGAGAATGAGTCTGCCAACGCAGGTTACAAGTTTGGTCAGGAAGAGGAGACCTACAACATTGTAGCTGCTCACGGTTACTTTGGTCGATTAATCTTCCAATATGCTAGCTTTAACAACTCTCGTTCTCTACACTTCTTCCTAGCTGCTTGGCCTGTAGTGGGTATCTGGTTCACTGCTTTAGGTATTAGCACCATGGCATTCAACCTAAACGGTTTCAACTTCAACCAATCTGTAGTTGATAGCCAAGGTCGTGTGATCAATACTTGGGCTGACATCATCAACCGCGCTAACCTGGGTATGGAGGTTATGCATGAACGTAACGCTCACAACTTCCCCTTAGACTTAGCTTCCGTTGAAGCTCCTTCTGCAAACGGATAATAACCCTATAGACTCATAGTAGTATTTATCAAATACCAAACCTTCCCCAAGGTTTGGTATTTGATAACGCAAATATCTCCCAATCCTTCATCAACCATTCCTTACGAATATATGCGGGGGATGAATATTTAGATGCTCCGATCGGTAATAAATCATTGTCTCCGTCCATATGCAGAGAAGGTATGATACGTACGTATTAATAGTTCTTATCACCCCACCCAAGAATCGATTCCTCCCCCTCTGCGCCTCATACAGTTTCCGTCCTTTCCGATTTGTTCCCCCCATACAAAGTGATCCATTCAGTTTGAAAATTGAGGGATGATACCTTCAATTTCCGGTGCGAGATAAATATACAGTTAACATATCCCCATGTTTTCGATGGAATTGTAATATATCGAATTATGCATTGAAATGACGGGAGAAGGATGGTAAATGTTTCCCGGATGTGAGGGAGATCAAATACCGTAGATATTACCTCAGTCGTCAATCCGATTATGAGGGCGGACGTAGCCAAGTGGATCAAGGCAATGGATTGTGGATCCATCACGCGCGGGTTCAATCCCCGTCGTTCGCCCATGATATGCATTTGTTTCGGATGCGACAGCCCCGAGTCTCCGTAAAAGTTCTGTATCGTCTATCACCCCCAGTACCTCATAGTTGTCCATGGAAAGTTTCCATGATACCATAGCAGTATGTATTGAATAATCTTCTGTTAGTGGTACGGTAAGATAAATTAGAATATACTGGGGGGATGAAGAGATGAGAGGAAAACCAATACAAACAACATCTTCCGTGCCTCCTAAGACCCCAAATCGAAGGGGGATCAGTAATATCCAATCCCCCTTCAGATTCTGGACAGACTCTAATGTAGCAGGATTTTCAATTGGAATATTCCCAAATTTCGGTAATATTCTCAAATTATTCGATTTTCAATTTTTGAGTTCACTCATTCTATGCGATCTTCGCAGTTCAAAGAGCCAGAATAATACTCTTCTATTTAAATATTCACTCCTTGTCACAATCCCTATTATTTTATATCGCCTAAACGCCAGGGCTTTGGTTGAAACGGGAAATCCGGATCCAGCAGGATTAGTGAATGATTCTGCAGGAGGGAGCGTTGTAGGACGCGAAATGGTGGGAGAATTCGATACTAATCCATTATATCCACCGAAAAGAATACTACCCGAGTATAATACAGTCAATTCTTCGGTTCCGGAGTGGTGGAAAGATTGGATCGTGAGGGATATATTACCCAGTTGGAAAATCTCCCCAGGATTAATAGATAAAGTTACGGCCTCATCGAGAACCAAAAGTACAGACAATCTGAAAAATTTTTTTGAATTCTATATAGACGGTACACCGAATAGGGAATATGCTACTTGGAGATACGATTTCGACCTCTGCTTCGTACGGACCGAGAAAAACCCAGGGATAGATTGGAGTTCGAGGGGGCAGGGTAATATCTTAGGTAATCATCTATTTCCGTCCGTAATGGTTGCATTTTGCGAAAAGATATTGTTTGAGATTGAGGATCCGTTCAATAAACAGGAATATGAATCGAATCTTGATTCTACTAAAAAATATCCCTCCCGTTTTTGGATTCACCTCAGGCGATACTGCGACACGGACTTGTCCTACCAACCGATAATCTATTACATGGGATACATAACGGATTTTTGGGTGAGGTACAAACATCGGGAAAGATGCTACGATTTGATCCAAGATTTTGTCGAATTCTATAGTTGGGCGTATTACTCCAATAGTTACTGGATTTGGCAAAGCTACAAAGAGGAATTCGATATTGTAAGATGCATTGTGAGACAAAGATTCATTCGCTTCAGTGAATTCGGCAGTTCCGAACACTTCGTTATTGTACAGAGTATTCTTCCAGAAATTTTGTACAATCTTTCAATCCATATTCTTTCGAGGATAGGGGCGTCTAACTTATTAAAAAGATCCTACATTGGGAGGGTGGGAGATATCGATCCCCAAATATCGAGTGATAGTGTGTATGAAGGGAATGGTGCCGAAGCAATTCCGAAGGGTGAGGATCGAAAGTTTTCTCTCTCGGGAGGTTCCATTTCGAGCAGTACCAACGGTTTTACCCGGGATTCCAGCCATTACGGAGAATTTTACCCTAGGGAATGGGATTGGAAACAGTTCCTAATTACAATTAAGTTACCAACCAGTATCAAATATCTAAATCCGGGATTCTATCTTTCCCATACTTACCCTTCCATTGAGAATGGGGGAGAATCTACAGGAAAGGGGGGGATTGCAAAATCTCTCGCGGAAACTCTATTTCCAATAGGTGGAGGAATAGCGAAGAGTGATGGTTCGGAACTATTCGGTTCCGATGCTTTTAAACCACCCAAGCATAATCATTCGGATACATCGTCGATGTATGGGCGGTTTCTCATTAGTAAATCGAGGAGCCAATTGTTGAGAAAGCAACAATATGTTTCTCCCGAAGATTCTGAATCATCAGAAATTGATAGAATAGTCGATCTATGCAGGATGAGGAGATATTCCCATTACCCCTCCTCAGAATCTTGCGAATTGATAGAGGATGGTTTTCCATTAATGAAAAGGATAAAGAGGAAGGATTTATCCGTGCATGAGCCTTTACTTCCGCCTCCGAACATTTCTTATCCATTCCATTCCATGTTTGGAGGAACTGGTAAGATATCATCCCCCCAGAACCATCTCCAATTCGGGGAACTATTAGCGACGGGGATGGATCGAATCGATTCATTCATTACTGTGCCTAATCCTGCCTCTAATGGAAGACTCCTTCGTTCTATTCGTGGGAGTGATCAAGTCATTCCATCAAAATGTGGTAGGGTAATATCCAACGATTCGGGAATCGGTAGTATTGAATATTCCGAGAAAGAAATCTTGATGAATCCTGCGAAAGATTCTTCGGGAATCGATGCAGCAACGAGTCGGGGTAATAGGAACAGAATATTCTCTCTATGGAACACCGTCCGAGACGATACATCCTCTTTATGGAATGGTTTGAGGAGCGGGACTAATATCTCCTCGACATCCTTGTTAATTAAGGTTTGCAAACACGACGGGTTGGTCCATTTGCATTCGATGTACACGATGCACGTGCGTAAGTATCTCCACTTAATCCCTGCCGAGTATCTCTCAAAATTGAAATATCGGATTGATGCCTGGGTCGGTAACGTAAATTACGATTACTCCGCGGAGTATGCAATTCATCAAGATTTTTTGATTTGGAGGAATAGTTTGGACAATCAGTTCGGTGAGTTCATTGTCCAAACCGACCAATTATACTCGGATGTACGCGGAATTCTTAATCGGATTCAATATTTGGAACCCTTTCCAAAATATGCTTTCTACCGGGGGGAGTGTGAGAGAATAATATCTGACTCTGACAAACTAATCAATAATCTACTACCGAGTAAGAGGGTATTGGGGGAATATTACTCTCCCAAATTTTTAGCCACTAGTGAAGCATTCAAGAAGATTGTGGAAACGTTCGAGCCCTTTATTTACGATTCGAAAGGTATGGTAAATCGTTTCACGAGTCTGATCGGTATCCCTTTAAAGGGATTCTTCTATTGTAAGAGTAATCTATTGAAGGATCCTCAATCTCGGCTAAATGAGGGATCGATAGTGCCATCCGCTCATTACGCAATACCAGCCAATAACCTTATCTTCAATTTTCTCCATAGTGAGGATATTACTACGGAATCTTCCTATAATCTAATTTTCACGGGGATGGACAATCGGAATAATCGGTTTAATCGCCTTAATGTACGGAATAATATTCCATTGAAACATTCTCTCGATGAAGTGAATACATTATCATTTCTAGATTCTTTCCATAATCCCCGATTCAACCATGGTGAAAGATTATACCTTTCCAGAAGAAGGGTTCTTATTAAAGGCTATAACCGGATATACATGGATATTATCACGAACGGTGTATCCAAGGGTAGGAATAAATTATTTACGTTCACCCGAACGGAAACTCCTTCCTCGAAAGAATCTAATACTTCGCATATTGAATCGCAATTGTCTGACGGAATAATACCACCCGGATATCTAGATCCCATTCCTCATGAAACGGGTAATTTTTTATACAGACTCTATCTAGTGAAGGAATTTATGTCACTGACTCGGTTGGAACTCCATCACCCTGAAGAACCGAGTATGCCTATCCCCCGGGGCATCTTTATGAATCGTTCCCCGATAATGAAACGACTAGTCGGTATTGGAATATCTGATTATTGGCGACCCTTCCTGGAATTGAATCACGAAGAATCTTCGACTTTGATAAATGGTTCCTTCAAGGATCAATTCCGTCGGGATGGATTAAGCAATGGTCCCATCAGTACCCAGCGTGATCAGAATGATTCGGATCATTCACGAATGGTAATGTCGGGGAAGCATAAGAACCCTAGTAAGAAGTTGCTCAATCTTATCATTGGTGGGGAGGTTGTTCATCCATCTCCTCCAACCAATTCTAATGAGCCGTGGGAGAGTATTAGTCTGTATAGGATAATCACAAAGAATATTTCTCTTACCAAATGGATCCTATTCAAAAAATACACTTTATGGTTTTTCACTCCCGAATGGTGGGAATATGTTAACAATTCACTCTCAGAAACATTCCCGGAAGCACTACTGAATATCAATGATCGATCGAGGTCTAATGCCTCCTACACTGTCGGGAGCATGGATAATTCATTGACCAATTCATGGTCGAATTTAGGGGATAAATTGAAAGCTTATCTTTCCAATAATAGAATACCCAATTTTGATTTTTACCCCTTGGGAGAGATTACTGGTCAAGGGAGGTATTCACTATCGAGGTGGTCACTACTGGGGTTCACAAATGATCACAGTATTCCCTATCTAGTGTTCGCAATATTATCTTCCCTCGTTTATAGCGTTTCCCGGCAATACCTAGCAACCTTGGTAGGTCTCAATTCTATTTATCTATGGAAACGCTTTGAGATTATCAAGTATCTGATAGATTTCCCGCAGATAATTGCCACGGGAGGGTCGATGGATTCTACCCCCTCGTCGGGACAAAATCTGATAAGGAATTCATTGATCAATTATTCGAGGAAGTTCCTCAATTACCTTACCCGCGTAAGCTTTTATTATCTCCCGAAGGGAGAGATCAATGTATGGCTATCTCGGGGGAAAAACTTGGATATCCCCCGGAAGGTTAAAAATTTAGTGGTTCAGTATTTGATAACGGATAAGACTCTTTCCCGATACGTATTCCACTCGAATCACGATTTTGATTCGTCAAGCGGCAGTATTAACAGATCCATCGAGAAACAGGGATTCAATCATTTGCGATACTTGACCAGTATCTGCCAGAAGAATCTCTCGAATTACCAGATTCGAAGGTTCGACCCCGTGGAGAAATTGATCCTATCCGCTTTCCGACAGAATCTAGATTCTACAGAAATTTTTGGACAATTCAGCCTTTCGGTAAATACACCAATCCCACTCCAATTAGGATCATTTCCCGGTAGAGGTATTTCATTGATAGGTCCCACAGAAACGGGACGATCCTATTTGGTCAAGAATCTAGCAGCAAACTACCGTTTCCCCTCGATACAAGTACCTATAAACAGATTTTTACATAACAAACCCGATTTTGGGAATACACCCGTGGCTCTTCTTCCGAAAAAATGTCTGCGTCGATTAGATCTTACTTTTGAATTGGCAAGGAGAATGTCTCCTTGCACAATATGGATCCGGGATATTCACGAATTGAATTTCAACCATGCGGTTAATGAATCAGAGGTTGATCCTAAATTCTTGCTTCACTCGCTTCTGAAACACATCAGTAATAGGAGTCCAAATTACTATCTCGTAGACAATATCGTTATCGCTTCAACCCACGCACCCGCACGAGTAGATCCAGCTATTATAACCCCGGATCGATTGGATCAACTAATAAATATTCGAACGCTTAATACTCATCAGCGTGGAAAAGAATTTCCTGCCCTTTTGCGTGCTAAGGGTTTTCACTTGGAGGTTGATTCATCCCATCCCGAAGAGTTTAGATCCAGAACTATGGGTTACAGTAAGCGAGATCTAGCAGTACTTGCTAATGAGACTTTATCGATTGGTATTGCCCAAAAAACACCACTCGTACGTACTGAGATAATCAGATTGGCTCTATACAGACAGGGTTGGGCTCTGGATAATAAGTCCCAAGCCATACCGGGGTACGAGATGCTCGTTTACAGGGTAGGGAAGGCTATTATACGAAATAGCTTGATAAATACTTCTTATATGGATTTTTCATTCATTAATAACAATTTATTAAAGAAGAGGTTTTATTTTCTGTCCAATTGGTACCTAGAACCACCCATTGCTAAATCGACTATGAAGGAATTTACTATGCTCCCGCATATTCTGGGATGTTTAGCTGGAGCAGCAGCTCGAGATTCTTGGTTTGCATCAGAAAACAAACAAGAAAATTATGTTTCTATCGATAGGATTGTGGAGAATGATCTTCAATTAGCCCGTGGTATTTCGGAAAGTATGCTAGTGGAATTTCCACAGTCGGGAGTACGTGGGGGTGAACTCAATAAAGGCGCTATTCGATCCAGTACGAGGGGTTGCTCAGGCACGATACGAGGATATGTTTCTTCCAGATTTAGTGACAATAGTGGGGTCTTGGACGAAAAGCCCAAGAACGAAAATACATTATCACTCGATGCGAATGGACCTTTTGAGGAGATACCGCGCAATTCAGCCCGGGCTCCTAGGGTTTGGCGTATAAGTTTCCTCCGCAGCAGTACCTACGGATTCGTGAGAGTACCATCCGAACCCGATCCTTTGTATAATTCCATGATTCTCTACCAAAATCAAGACCATCTTACCCGGGGCAATTTTCACTTCACCAGAATCAAGCGCAGTCGGAATGGAATATCCAAAAGAAGAGAAGGATTCGTTGGTTACAGAAGGATCTTGAAGGATACGAGGGAAAAATATATACACACCCCGGAGGTTCAGTTGGAGAATGTCTCGTTTCGAGAGCGACTCGTCAAACTAGGGATTGATAAATCGTCTATACAGTATGAGGTGCAGTATGATTCATCCAATCAACCAATTATATCTCGGGGAGGACGTTTTGTTTGGAACCCTACAGGTTCATCTCCCCCTGAAAGTAATTCCACCTCTTCGTGTGATGGGCTATTTCCAGGGGAAGAAACAGTGAGAAGACTTTATATTACTTACGGGATAAGGAGGGGGAGGGAAAGGCATTTCCCGAGCAATAAATACAAAAAGTACCTTTTCCATCGTGGTTATAATCACGATTCGGTAACTGAATCGTTTGCTGATCTGTGGGATGAATTCCCCCCCGCGGAAAAACGACACTTCGAATATGTGAGGGTCAATCAGATGATGAAATCTCATCTGCTGACTCCGCAGTTATTCCCCGCTGTTTATCCATATCAGAGTCTATTTATTGAGGATGCGCGGAATGGGTGTGATCATTTCAATTTCTCCAACCACCGCTATGGATGGATCGAAGCGAATCGGTCCTCATCCAGAGATTCTACCATTTACACCATGCTTTCCGAGAGTTATCAATATTTATTAAACCTATCCCTATCCAACGAAATAGTATTGAGTAGAATGATGAATACGTTATCAAAAAATAAGTTGATTCTACCGAGTGAGATTGAGGAAATCCTTCCCGATCTGGAATAGATCCGAGAATCTCAGAGCAGCAATGTATTCTCCGTGTCATCCATGAGATATTGGATGCGAATAAATTCCCCCCTCGCTAGCACTGATACTGACGTTTATTCAGATTCGAATTCAAATTCGTGTCCGAAATATTAGTGAAGCCAAGATTCACTATACCGAGTGGGATGGGTAAACCGAATAGGTTGCTAATCCCCCAATTTCTGCGAATACCAAGTCGAGAAAGCTGGGAAAGGAATATCCTTTACTCCTCCAAGCCCTACTCTTCCATATATATATACGTATGTATATATATACATACGTACTCCCCGTTGTAGTATATGTGGGATAGATTCTCCATCTGGATCCGCCGAATCTCATGCATGTGCATGCGTATGAAGAGTGACGATCGAATGCTGAATCATCCTAATCCCTCTCCCTCGGGAAAGTATGATTCTTCGCACTGATTGGTGGGAACGATTTAGAAATCGATTCAGTAATTTGTTGGAATGAACATATTACTAGGGAGTGGATGGGCTCAAACGTGAGGAACGTGTAGGGGATGTAGGTTTTTTCGATCGCGGGGAATGGAGGTGGATTCAGAGCCCTTGACCCCGTGCGGTGATATCCGTGCATAAATAGAACCTTCGGCTACCCGGATAAGATTTCACGTCTCGAACGGAGAGTATCTTGGATTTGCAGCTCCGACTCCGTGGGGCGATAGTTGAAACTCTCGCACGAAGATTTGAATCTCGGCCATTCGGAGAAGATTTTGAGTCTCGGCCAGATAGCATCAAATATTGGAGCCCCGATCCTGTGGGTCGGGATTCGAGATGGGTAAACTCCTACAACTTCATGAACTACGATTCTCATTACGTGTAACAAGATTCGAGGGAAGTCTACGAGGAATCAATATTCTATGCGGAGCAAGATTTAGGGTCTCGGATGCGCAGAAGCAATCTCTTGCAGAAACCGAGATTTCGGATTCGGTTGAATCGTAAGAAGACAACATTATATACAGATTGAGGTTTCAGGTTTCGGTTACACAGAAAAAATCCCCTGCATAAATCGAGATTTCAAGTCTCGGTTACGCAGAGAGAATCTTTCGTATGAATCGAGATTTCAAGTCTCGGTTATGCAGGAGCAATCTATCGCATAAACCGAGATTTCAAGTCTCGGTTATGCAGGAGCAATCTATCGCATAAACCGAGATTTCAAGTCTCGGTTACGCAGAGAGAATCTTTCGTATGAATCGAGATTTCAAGTCTCGGTTATGCAGGAGCAATCTATCGCATAAACCGAGATTTCAAGTCTCGGTTATGCAGGGCCAATCTATCGCATAAACCAAGATTTCAAGTCTCGGTTATGCAGGAGCAATCTATCGCATAAACCAAGATTTCAAGTCTCGGTTACGCAGGGCCAATCTATCGCATAAACCAAGATTTCAAGTCTCGGTTACGCAGGGCCAATCTATCGCATAAACCGAGATTTCAAGTCTCGGTTACGCAGAGAGAATCTTTCGTATGAATCGAGATTTCAAGTCTCGGTTACGCAGGGCCAATCTATCGCATAAACCGAGATTTCAAGTCTCGGTTACGCAGGGCCAATCTATTGCATAAACCGAGATTTCAAGTCTCGGCTATGCAGGGCCAATCTATTGCATAAACCGAGATTTCAAGTCTCGGCTATGCAGGAGCAATCTATCGCATAAACCGAGATTTCAAGTCTCGGTTACGCAGGGCCAATCTATCGCATAAACCGAGATTTCAAGTCTCGGTTACGCAGAGAGAATCTTTCGTATGAATCGAGATTTCAAGTCTCGGTTATGCAGGGCCAATCTATCGCATAAACCGAGATTTCAAGTCTCGGCTATGCAGGGCCAATCTATCGCATAAACCAAGATTTCAAGTCTCGGCTATGCAGGGCCAATCTATCGCATAAACCAAGATTTCAAGTCTCGGCTATGCAGGGCCAATCTATCGCATAAACCGAGATTTCAAGTCTCGGTTACGCAAGGCCAATCTATCGCATAAACCGAGATTTCAAGTCTCGGTTACGCAGGGCCAATCTATTGCATAAACCGAGATTTCAAGTCTCGGTTACGTAGAGAGAATCTTTCGTATGAATCGAGATTTCAAGTCCCGGTTACGTAGAGAGAATCTTTCGTATGAATCGAGATTTCAAGTCCCGGTTACGTAGAGAGAATCTTTCGTATGAATCGAGATTTCAAGTCTCGGTAGAAGATGACGAAGATTCGTACGAAGCAGTATCTGCAATTTCAACCACGGAGAGCAATACGAAGCAGAATCAAAATCTGGGTCCTCAATCGTACAATAGGGATTTACAGTCCCGACGTATGGTACGATACTGACGGTACCTAACACCATGGGGATGGATTCAAAGTTCCGGCCGCTCGAAGATTTGGTGCCTCGACCGCGCAGAGCGAGATTTTTAACTTTCGGCTATGCAGTAAAAGATTGACGTCTTTCGAATCGGAAGAGGAAGGAGAGATCCCTCCTGCCCCGAAGAGGATTCGAACCTCCAAGCTGTGTAGCACAAGATTTTGAATCTCGCGTGTTTACCGTTTCACCATCAAGGCATTAGGTTCTTACTCCGCATCCGTTGCGAGCTCAATCAATATCGGACTGCGGCTAGTAACCGGGTGCACCTATTTCTTCATACTGTGAAGGGGCGGGATGTAGATACTATTTCATACTCACACTCAACGCAACCCATGGATTGGGAAAGTGCAACCAGTGCCTTATTATCATACACACCAAACGTAGGCGATGACGAAATCGAACCGGTACTCCCTCCACATATAGTATAACACATCGGGCAATAAGATGCAACTAGTATTTCCCCCGCATGTAGTATAACGCATCGGGCAATGAAATGCAACTAATACTTCCTCCGCATGTAGTATAACACATCGGGCAATGAAATGCAACTAATACTTCCTCCGCGTGTAGTATAACGCATCAGGCAATGAGATGCAACTAATACTTCCTCCGCATGTAGTATAACACATCGGGCAATGAAATGCAACTAATACTTCCTCCACATGTAGTATAACGCATCAGGCAATGAAATGCAACTAATACTTCCTCCGCATGTAGTATAACGCATCGGGCAATGAGATGCAACTAATACTTCCTTCACATGTAGTATAACACATCGGGCAATGAAATGCAACTAATACTTCCTCCACGTGTAGTATAACACATCAGGCAATGAAATGCAACTAATACTTCCTCCACGTGTAGTATAACACATCAGGCAATGAGATGCAACTAATACTTCCTCCGCATGTAGTATAACGCATCGGGCAATGAAATGCAACTAATACTTCCTCCACGTGTAGTATAACACATCAGGCAATGAAATGCAACTAATACTTCCTCCGCATGTAGTATAACGCATCAGGCAATGAGATGCAACTAATACTTCCTCCGCATGTAGTATAACGCATCGGGCAATGAAATGCAACTAATACTTCCTCCGCGTGTAGTATAACGCGTCGGGCAATGAAATGCAACTAATATTTCCTCCACGTGCAGTATAACGCATCGGGCAATGAAATGCAACTAATATTTCCTCCACATGCAGTATAACGCATCAGGCAATGAAATGCAACTAGTACTTCCTCCACATGCAGTATAACGCATCGGGCAATTAAATGCAACTAGTACTTCCTCCACATGCAGTATAACGCATCGGGCAATTAAATGCAACCAGTACTTCCTCCGCATGTAGTATAACGCATCAGGCAATGAGATGCAACTAATACTTCCTCCACATGTAGTATAACGCATCGGGCAATGAAATGCAACTAGTATTTCCCCCCACACATAGTGTAACACATCAGGCAATAATATGCAACTAGTATTTCCTCCATATATAGTACGCATCAGGTAGTGAAATGCAACTGGTACTTACTCAGTCTATAGAATGTGATTCATGGGGTGGTAAAATGCAACCAATACTTGTTGATCGTACTTATTATACGCGGTGTAATATCAGGGTGCAACTGATGCATCACCAGCCGCACCAACCACAATTGATAGAATCTGGGATTCAATTACGATTCCTCCCCAATCGCCTTTGTTCTGATCATTCGTATTATCACCGAGTCGCGGTTGTAAAATCATTTCATCGCATGTGGGGTAACCTATAGATCCATTTAATTGCAATTCGAATTGGTACTTGCCCGAACTTTTGTGGCAGTATCGGTACCTTATAAGCCGCTCGTCCTACTGACTTTTACGAATACATCATTGAAGTACCTACCATCCTAAGTATCAGATTCCTTAACATATTCGTGGTAACGGGAAAGTATGGGGTATATTTATCCATCCCCCGATCGGTGATGGGACAAGTAATAGAAATACTGAAAGATTCAGATTGAGCTATTGTTGCGACTGCAGCAAAGACTCATACCTCCCTCCGTGTGGAGAAAGGTATGAGTTTTTGTCGCGGGGTGTAAAAACATCCTGTTCCCAATTCTGTCAATAATTCATCCTCACGTAAAATTTGTACGAGAGAATGATTAGAAAGTAATGGTTGAATGAGATCAATTCAAAAAATGGTGCCCTGTGCGATTGAAATAATGGGATTCATCAATGCTCCCAACATAGTAGATGCTACTGCGCATAGGATCATTGTAATTTCGACCGAATTCTTTGGTACCGAAGGGTGTGGAGAAACCTCATACTCCTGCACATGAATGGTTATTCGTTCATCCTGCCCGGTGAATAGTAACTGGATTATCCCCGAGTAGTAATATATGGAAATAACACTGGTAATAAGTGCTATTGAAACCAATGGGTACAAACCCGCCTTCCATCCGCACCAGAATAGGTAGAGTTTACCGAAAAAACCTGCTAGTGGAGGGATACCACCTAAGGATAGTAAACATAGAACCAAAGAAAGGGCTAAGAGGGGATCTCTTCCGTACAATCCCGCGTAATCTCGGGTGTTATCAGTCCCCGTACGTAATCCGAATAGTATGATACGGGCAAAAGTCCCTAAATTCATAAGGATGTGAATTAGCATGTATGTTATCACGCTCGCATACCCATTGTTTGAATCTCCAGCAATTACCCCAATGAGAGTATATCCAATTTGACTTATTGAGGAATATGCAAGCATACGTTTCATACTCGTCTGGGTAACAGCGATTAGATTTCCCAGTATCGTGCTAAGAATAGCCAATATTTCGAGAGGTAGATGCCATTCACTCGGTAAGGGAGAGATAATAATACGGAAGGGTCGAGTAGCTAGAGCTAAAGCGGCTATTTTTGAAGCGACGGATAAAAAAGCAACAACTGGAGCGGGAGAGTCAGAGTCGGAGGGAGGATTACTCGCCCCCTCTCTTCCAAAACCGTACATGAAACTTTCATTTCGCACGGCTCCTGGGTGAAGGAGTTATTACAAATTATACTATCCCTTCCACAACCTTCCTCGCGTGTGCATGAGGGAGAATCTGTTTGAATTCCCGAAAGGATCACTACCTCTCAGCTTTTCGAGGAATCCCTTGTCAGTGGTTCTTCATCCAGATACTCACCACCCATTACTATTTGATGCTCTGTCACAACGACGAGGAGGGATAATAATGAGTGGATCAAACAGGGAACCATCTGGATTTATTCGTTCCTGATAGGCATGGTATTGTTATTATCACTATCACTACTACTATCTCAGGGTGATCCTCTCGTGGACGGATGCTTCTCTACCCATTCGTAATCCTCGAAGGATTGGGATTAACTGTACAGCATCTTACTATACTTCGCTCTGCACGTCACTGATACGATCTTTGCAACAACTACCCCTAATAACCAACCCCGAGAGAGATTTGTGCTTAATCGCAATCGATTTTTACCTCTCCCCCCACTCCGCTTTACTCCGATTATCGATTCAGCAAGTATTTCGTAATTTCGGTAGGAGTTTTATACTGTTCCGAGTGGGTGTAAGAGCATCTCTTTCCATCCCACGCATCTATGAAGCACTTCGGAAAGATGGACCGAGTATCTGTCACAGGATTTATCGAACGAATCACACTCCTTCATAGACATCAGGCGTCCATTGATGAAAAGGGACCAAAGAAAGTTTGAACCCGATTCCTGCAGTGATGAATGTCGTTGAAACAGCCATTCCTATAGAATTATACATTCGCATGTTTATAAGTCCATTCGCTATCTCTTGGAGTTGGATCTCGCCCCCGGAAAGGCCGTATAGTAGGGAGAAACCGTAGGTCGAGATGGAAGAACTTGCTCCACCCATGAGTAAATATTTCATCGCAGCTTCATTGGACCGTACATCCTTCTTCATGCATCCGGATAACGAGTAAGAGGGTAGGGCTAAACATTCCGAAGCTGCAAAAATACTTACCAGGTCGTTGGCACTGCATAAGAACATTCCTCCCGAAGTAGCTGCTAGTACGAATAACAAGAATTCCGTCATAGCCATTTTCGCACATCGTATGTAGTCCACGGATAATGGGATACACAACAATGTGCATATCAAGATGAATAATCTGAATACGTTGCTGAAATTGTTTATCTGTAAAGTTCCGAGCAAAGTCGATACGGGTTCCTCACCCCATTGGAGTAGTAGTACTACCATGCCCACTGCCAGGGTTACTAACGAGATCGAATAGGACCAAGTCTTATCCCTCCTACCGGGAAGTGAATCTGTAATAAGAATAACTATTAGACCGAGAACCAGGACTAATTCCGGTAAGACGGGACTATTACGAGCGGGGGACGAATTAGAATCTTCCATAAAAGAATTCTAGATATATTTGGAGAGGGTATAATTTCTGCACATTCATATCCCATAGAGGGTAAATAGTTACTTAGAATTATCAATTGCCCCTGTTGGATCACCGGCACCTCGAACTCGTCCACCTATCCTATCTCATACGGGTGGGTGGTTAGATACGCACGGGGCGATAGTCCGTTAGATCTCCATACCCTATTTCACGAAGTGGTTTTGGAGGTGCTGCAAATTCTAACCCCCCTCCCCCCTCCTTCCCCCGTCCCCACTTCCTTCTCCCTGTGCATGTATATATATATATATACATATATACATGTATATATACATGCATATATATATATATGTACATATCATCGATTCGACCGGGTAAATCTTGTAAGATATCCCCTGGTCGAATCCGGGAATTAACGAAAATGTGCAAAAGCTCTATTAGCTTCTGCCACTTTGTGAGTTTCCTCCCTCTTGCGTACGGCACTGCCACCATTTCTGGCAGCATCCATTAATTCATAACTTGATTTCGAAGCCATATCTCGTCCGGAACGTTTCCGGGATGCTCCCAATATCCATCGAACAGCAAGTGCTTTTCCTTGCGCAGGCATTATTTCTGCGGGGACTTGGTAGGTTGATCCACCGACACGTCTCGCCCTCACCGTTACATTGGGAGTTACTCCGCGTACTGCTTGCCGTAGAACGGACAATGGATTCTTTCTCGTCGTTCGCTTGATTCGTTCCATGGCTCGATAAAGAATTCCATAAGCCAATGATTTCTTGCCGTCCCTTAGAATACGGTTGACTAACATATTAACCAAACGATTACGATAAATTGGATCCGATTTCGCAGTTCCTCCTCCTGCATTGCTTCGACGTGACATTGATTCGGAAGGATCCCCCCTTTTCCCCTCACTGATTATCGATATTCCCCTCTCCCTTCCTTTTCCTCCTTCTACCTCACCTTTTCCCCTCTCCCTTCCTTTTCCCCCTCCCCCTCCCCCCCCTGGGATTCAGTAAGAACAATTCATTTTGGCCTTTTCGCACCGTATTTGGAACGACCTTGCTTGCGATCCCTCACCCCCACAGCATCTGGAGTTCCCCGAACAATATGATATCTCACACCGGGTAAATCTTTGACCCTTCCACCCCTTACTAAAACTACTGAATGTTCCTGTGAATTGTGGCCAATACCTGGGATGTAAGCCGTGATTTCGAATCCAGAGGTTAATCGGACCCTGGCGACTTTACGTAAGGCGGAGTTGGGTTTTTTGGGTGTCGTGGTGGCAAAGTCGACGAACGAGTCGCCCCTATCGTCGCTCTACAGAACCGTACATGGTACTTTCACCCCATACGGCTCCTCGTTCGATTGGAACGGAGGATAAAGATTATCTCGTCCGTTTCCTCATGCTGATACTACAAATGGTGATTAGTAACTTATTCGGATACTTCAACCCGATAGTAAGGAAACGAACGGGTACCAAGCAAATGCTTGAGCAGTTCGAACAACTCCCCCTTCTGCGTCTAAGAATTGGATCTATTCGATCCTGAACAGATTGTAATTATTACTCCTTCCCCCTCTCGTTGGTGAGGAAGGGAAGGAAGAGGGATCTGTTCGAGGTAATTGTAACATCGTCTCCACCAACAATTCCTCCCTATTACGCTGTGGGATTGAATCCTCCGACAACTGACGG